ATAGCGAAAGCGTAATGATAAACAAATCCACTTTAAAGTTTACTTATTTACTTAGCTAATTCTCCAAATGTGTACGAAATCCCATAAGGACCCAAGATTTCAATAGCACCCTTGTCTAAAGCTTTAAATGACACTTCATATCCAAAACGTAAAAAGGATCTCACTATGAAGTCATTAAACACTTTATCAAAGAACCAACGCTTATTTAAGAAGCAATATAGTCCATTACCAAAAGAGGTTGTTTTCAAAGCGAAGATAAATTCATTTGCTATAAAATTTACATTATACGCCACAAATGCGCCTAAAGTACTAAACAGAATAGGAATTAGTTTGATAATGGTTGGAGTAGCAAACTCAGATTCAGCAAGAATCTCATTTTTGGGTGATATGAAAAGAAAATTGGCCCAAAAATTAGATAGGGTCAAGACTTTAGCCTATTTCGGGCTTAGGGAAGTGCCCTCCGAACCATGCGGAGTAGTCGCCTATTACACGGCTCACTAACTCTGCTTGCTTTAGTTTCGTTTACCCTTTCGGCGCAGATTTATCAGGAAGCTCCATTTCTTCTTCGTTGGGCCTCGATTGGCCGTGTGGATTTCCGCTACTTCTTACGGAGTGGAACTGGCTTTCTTTCGGCTCGCATAAATAAATTTTTCCGCCGCCTTTATTTTCTCGCTAAGATGCTTGAGTGCCCTTATGTGATGCATCTCTGCTTTTTATGTAGATTGGCACGACATGCAGGGGCTTGCTTTTGAGGGCTTTGAGGCTCTTTGCAGAGAGCCATGCCAAGCAAGACATTAGATCAATTGTTTAACTGGTCGTCCGTGGCTAGATAAGGCTAATTCTGTTTGTATCGCTTATACTGCGATATATTGGGAGATTTTACGACGGCTTGGGTAGCATTCTCTCGTGCTATTTCATCGCGCCTTGATGACCAGGCGAACGTGCGCTTTATGGGTTGAGGTAAATCTTTATTGCAGTTATATAGGATTGCTTTAAGTTATTTGGGAGTATCCACTCACAGATCTATCCCAGCTTTAGGTCATCATCAGTTCTTCGGTTTTTTTCGGTTCGGGGCTCAAGCGCTTAATGAGGTGTTTGCAATATAGAATACTTTGGTAATCGTTCTATAAGAGTCAGGCTGTAGGTTCCCTGGCGGCCTGACCTTAGAAGTATTTGGGAGGCTCGTATGTCTCAACCTCCTCAATTCTTTGCGGTCCTTATCCATGATACCAAGCGTCGAAGTCCGACCGACCAGTCTAGCTTACGCATAAAATGGAGTACAGATTCACCAGGAGCGCTCGTTTATTCTGGTAGAACAGTACAATCTAGGGCAAGTCTCCCTCGTATCAAGTCTTCTGGCCGGCGGGCGGCGGCCCTTCGAGCTTCCGAATGAATGGACTTCCATAGGACCTTGTTTAATAAGGGGGAGGAGAGTTTTTAAGATCTTTCTTCGGCTTTACGTTTGATGGGGAAAGCTTCTTCGCCTTGTAAAAAAAAAGGAAGACCAGAGCGGAAGCGAATGAAGGCATGAAGCGTCCTAGTGATATTTTAAGTCTTTGCGCGAATGTCAGATATCTCCAACTCAATCTATATAGACTGCCCTATGTTTAATCGAATACCATTGTCAAACTCGCTCGGGCCACTGCGGGGCATGCAGCCTACTAACCATTTGCACACCGCTTTTTCCTGTTTAGGACATACAGCCTAGCAGCCAGCGTTAGACGAGTTCCACGTGTCAAGCGCGGCGACGTTATCCCAAGCGTATTCTTTGCTTTACCGGGGATTTTTAGTTCAATAAGAAGAACGAAAGTCGTGGTCCCTTGGAAGCGTGGCTCGTATCTTATCAGGCAGGATTCTCTGTCAAAAAAATTAAGGAGTCTGTCTTGGAAACAAGAGAATCTTAGCGGCCGTTTCTCCTTCTTCTTCACCTGTTTAGGTATGTACATTTTCCTTTTCTCTCCCTTTGAGATTTCCCGCTGATAATGGCGTCACAGAAATTTGTGAGTCGTAATAGGGACGCAGCAGTAATTGTGTTGCAGTTTGGTCTAGGCCGAAGACGCAAGCTTCTTTTTGTAGGCCATTTTTCATCTTGCGATAATAGCTGGAAGCCTTCTATTGTCAATCCTTTCTTATTTTTGGTAACTAGAAAACCAAAGACCTAGCAACGCTTCCAATCCGTGCTGCTCGATGTCAGCCCATTCACTAGGAAATGGGTATTGGATATATTGTTAGGTTGTGCTGAGTAAAATCTGCGTAGGTTTCGCAGACGCATAGATCCCTTTCCTTTTGCCAGTCGGCGCTTTCCTTTTACAAGGTCGGTCCCCTTGGGTAGGCAGGTACTATGGATCCTTTGACTCCCAACTGGTGGGGGGGGGCTTTGCTGCCCCTCCCTCTGTTGGGTTTCGCCGGTGTTGTCTGTAGGTCGGAATGCTTCGAGATGGCCTTCAGTCTCTTGTCCCCAGTGCGGTGGGTAATCTGCTCTCATGCGACTTTGGGTCGCTCTGTGTCTGGCCTGTCCTCTAGGCACCAAAGGAAGGCAGAGAGCTTACAACATACGTTCGCGCGCTTTCCCGGTTCTGAAATCCAGTTAGTTGCAGGGTTTGGTGGCCCGAAATTGACTTGGCTTTGCTCCTTGGCCTCATCTCGTGTCGCATCAAGAAGCTCGCGAGGCGCCCTAGGGCTGGCTACTAGGCCGGCGGCGAATCCCCTACCGAGCCCCGCTTTTGTGACATGCTATGTTTCCCATATCTGTTTCCAAGTAAAGGTGAGTCCCATGCTTCGTTTGTGGATTGCAGCCTCACAAAGGGTATTCCTACAGGTGCCCTTACGGCCGCCCTACCTAAGCCAATCATCATATCGGTCCCTAAGCCGCCCCATTGCTGGCACGGCTCGGCTTCAAAACCGTACGTGAGGCTTCCGCCTCATACAGCTCTTCCCAGGTTTTTATGTCTTCCTGCGTGTTTTCAATACGGCAGTGCTTATGTTGGAGGGAGTCGGAGGTTGTTGTATACGAAACCCAAGGATTTCGCTTTGATGTGGTCTACTTCCATGTTCGTGTGGTTTCCGAAGGCGGCAATGCACGCTTCTTCGAACTTCTCATCTTCTGGGGTTTGGCTCTCATGGAGTCTGAGATTTCAATCAATAGTCGTCTTTCCTATAAATAAAACAAAATTGGCCTTCTTTACTTTGCTTGACTCCTTCTTGTAGGAAGTCGGCAAGCTCTTTCGGTCCGCCGCTTATAGACTGCTTTTTGCTCTCCGCTTTCTTTGGGCTTTAGTCTTGTTGTTTCACCTTTACGCGCCCGCCTTCGGCTAGCTATCACGAGTCTGGCCAGGTAAGATTAATGTTCCACCCTCAAGATCATGGTGTAAGAGTCGTACAACATCACTTATTCCAGTGTGCTTTTTCTTGGAAAATATCATTCTTCTTCTCAGGGAAGTGCTTGAGTTTTCTTTGAAAGCGACTCATGTTGGGGTCGGTACACCCATTTCGGATCTTCTGAAGTCATGGTCCAGTCTTCGAAAACGTGGCTGCATCCGGAGTATTTGAAGCACCTGCCTCATTTTACTATTTGGGTATCTATCAGGTAGCGATAAGTCAGCGGGCCGTTTTCCTTTTTGAGACTTAGAGAGCCCCGTCAAATTTCTACGGGAAATCTCCGGCGAGACTTACGAGACGGAGTTTGTTTGGAAAGTTTTGACTCGGCTGGCCTTTTTTCTAAATATGATGAATTGAGAACTCTAGGAATTAAAAGACAGATCTGGTGTTAACTATCTGAGTCTTATCTGGGTGCAATTCTAGTCCCATGGGCTTTAACCATTTCCCTAGGAATGTCTAAGCTTATTCTGTAACTTCCCGAGATTCGTGAAATACAACAGAGTCGTCGGCATATTTAACCAGTATCGGACTTGAGGTATATTTTCAGCGACCACTTACTTGAAGCTGTCTCCGTCCCATGGAGAGCCATGTTGGCTAGCTGTGGGGATAGAATGCCACAGGCGCTCAGCGGGTGCGGACTATTCTCCCTAAATCCGGTCAGGATGTCGGCTTGCAGCCAAGCTTTGACTTGTTTTGCCGCACCAGGCAGCAGAGTTTGAAGTTTGTCCAAGAGGGCTTATGGTGGATGCGATTGAAGTATTGGTAAATGTCTACGTCTAAAACATACTTGGGCTTGGCTCGGACGGCCAAGAATATGCTTCGATGGCGGCATCCATCCTGGCGGTTCTGTCCAAGTCTGAATCTAAAAGAGTTGGGTTCGAAGCGGCTTTCTAAGCTTCCAGGGCCATCTTGGCCCGCCAAGCCAGCTTGGTTCTGTCTTCGAGAACAGGGTTGAGGCCGGCCTTTGTTTGGAAAGCCGGGGGCCTTGGCCTTCCTCCCCCGCGTTACTCTTCCTCTTCCCTAATTCTATAAGCCAATAAAGCCGCCAATATATTTCGGAAAAGAAGCTTGCTTCCTTTCTGGGACTCGGAAAACGTAAAGCCAGGTGAAGAGGGGAATTTTACGTTTTCTTGGTTGCTTCTTTTCTCCTTACGGCTCATCCATATCCGCTGACTAATGGGTGTAGCCTTTTCATCCCACTGGAGACCTCTTATTTTGATTCCTTGTGGCCCTGAAGTCACTACCTTCTTGTCAAATGTCAAAGCCAGGAGTTTCTTTCTTTCACCGGGTTCTCCCGTGTGACTTGTCTCACCGCCTAGAGTCCTGCATATATATTTTGTATGAGTCTGAATTGTAAAGCACGCATCTGGTCCATATCGTTGGAGCGAGAAGCTTGGTAAATCGTTTGGGCTTTAGAAAGGAAGGCAGCCTCGACCGACCTTAGGCCAACAAAGTAGTTTTTCCAGGGGATCGGGCTGTGTAAAACCTACTTATAACTCATTCTCCTTTCCAGTTTTTACTGATATCCTAAGTCCCTAAGTGGGCTTATCCCAGGCAAACAAAAAAAAGAAAGCCAGGGCCTTTGCTTCTTAGAAAATCCTGCTCCTGTAGGGCTTGTAGCTTGGCGGCCTGCCCGCAAGGGAGCCCTAACGGAGTCTTCCAGTTTCGAGTGTATTGGATAGTTATAGCGGCCTATAGGCGCAAGATGTACCTTGTGGGGCGGTTCCCTGGACATAGTCCTTTCAGACAGTGGCCGTTTAGTCCATGGTCCCTTGGATGTTTAGTGCAAGGCCAAAAAATTACACTGCAAGTACCCCTTTTTCAGCCCTTCGCCTCAGGTAGGGCCTCGCCCCTCAGTGTGGTCAGTACTGGATACTGTTGTTGGGCAACAAAGCTTACACTTGTTCACTTATGATGGTTCACCAGGGCCTCTTTCCTCTCCCCTTTTCTGCTTACTCGTAACTTAGAGGCTGCCAAACTTCCTACAAAGGGGGAGAGAGTCGACTGAACATCTCAGCCATTGGCGGGAATTTCGCCCGCATCCAATTCTCAATTATTGTTTACCTCGGATTGTTTTAGGTGAGCAACAGCCGCTTCGTCAAGGAGTGACTTATGGGCTAACAGGTCACACTTTGGCCAAGTATCCTACAAAAATACTTCCAAAAGCCAAACAGATTAAAAGGATTGCCATGAGAATGGGCGCATCATGACATCATAACATGTCTCACTTGAATGAATTAGTTGGTGCTAAAAATGTTAAGAAAAGTAAGCGAAAGAAGTGGTAAGAAGTGAAGAAGACAGAGACACTTCCCAACCAGAAAGCAAAGTTACCACTAATTGTATATTTAGTGTAAGCAGGCTCTAGAATCACATCTTTGGAATAAAATCCAGTTAAAAAAGGAAATCCGATTGGAGATAAGCTGCCTATAAGCATCATAGCATAGGTAAAGGGTAACAGGGAAGCAAGTCCTCCCATCTTACGCATATCTTACTCATCCGACATGGCATGAATCACTGGACCTGCACTCAAAGAGGGTAATACTTTAAAAAAAGCATAATTCATCAAGTGAAATACGCTAACAGAATAGTTGAAAATGCCGCAAGCAAAGATCATATAGCCTAATTGACTACAAATGAAATAAGCTATGACCCTCTTCAAATCGTTCTGTAATATTCCTGTGGTTGCCGCAAAAAATAGCATCATAGCTCCTACAGAAGTAACAACAATCAAAGCATTAGGTAAGTATTCAAATAAGAGAAGGCACCTCGCTATCATAGAAACGCCTGCTGTGACCATAGTAGCTGCATGAATCAAAGCGGATACTGGAGTGGGACCCTCCATGACGTCGGGTAACCAAGTATGCAATCCTATTTATGCAAATTTTCCAACAGCGCCAATGAACAGTAAAATACAAATAACAGTTATAGCATGAAATCTCATATTACAAAAAAGAAAAAAATGGTTGGGTTCAGAGAAGGCACTAGCACAAGCAAAAATAGTAGAAAAGTCTACTATTTAAAAAAGGGTAAAACCACCCATAATCCCGAGAGCTAATCCAAAGTCACCTACTCGATTCACAAGCATAACTTTGATAGCTGCCTTATTTGCCTAAAGTCACGTGAACCAAAAATTAATTGACAAATATAAAGCAAGACCGACTCCCTCCCATCCTAGAAATAATTAAATAGAGTTATCTCCGGTAACCAGCATTAGCATAAAAGGAGTAGGAATAAATAAATAACACATAAATCAGGAGCTATGCGGATCCTCGGACATATGTGAAATAAAATAAAGATGAACCAAGCTACTTACAAATGTAACCACAATTAACATAACTACAGTCAGACTATCAAACGCAAAGTCAATAGTTCATTCACTGGGCCCTTGATTTTGCGAATCAAGCCGGCTTCTTCCTTGTACTGCCATAAAGCGGCCGTTCACCCAAGTGACATAATCAAGTGCTCTCCGAACCATGCAGGATGGTCGCCCATCACACGGCTCACCAACTTGAGATGTTGGGCTTAGAGTAAACAGCGTACGTCCGAGCGAAGTAAAAAAGATATAGATATTTACTCCTCTCTGCTCAGTTTCATTTGAGGGTACGGTGCCTCCTCTGTCACTCAAGTGTACGGCATCTGCCGACTTAGGCCCCTTCCCCTCTGCTGATTCCAGCGCCTTGCGGCCCTACGGCCTTTCTCGGCCGGCAGGCGGCGGTTAGGCGGCGGGTACTATGAGCCCTCTGCCCCACGCCTCTAACCAGCGGGCGGCCAATGCGTGGTTCACCGGTTCCACCGAATACTCTATTGATGTCGAGACACAGGTGCGCTTTAAATGGTGTACTGTCCTTATCAGACTCAGGCTCCCCCCTTGTCCAGGCATATGTGCCCTCCTGCTGCCCATATGCGGGGGGGGGGCGTCGTGTCACCCAGCTGGCGCGCGGGGCCTCCCCTCGCCTGACGCGCCAAGTTTGGGATCCCTCCTCCACCTCACGTTCGTGACCCACAGTCTCACCAGTGTCTCGAAGACACGGTCGGGGCACAGCCAAGGGCGGCAGCTTTTGGCTACAGCCCAGTATGCCCCTTTCCCGACATGCTATGGTGCTCTAGGAGAGTTCCGTCCTATAGAGTTAATCGAGTCCGTCTCGCTGCGGAACAACTGCAGCATTCAGATAATCCATCCGGCAAATTATCCAGTGACTTCACGGTCGCCAAAGGAGCCCCGAAAAGCATCAAACATCTCCGAGATAATCCATGAAGCAATCTTTATATAGCAAACACTAGCTCCCAGTGCAACTTCATAAAAGGCAATCAAAAGGAAAATAGAACATAATGAGACACACATGGTTGTGATTGTAGCAGTTCCTCATGAACCAAGAAAACGACCAAAGGCACCTGCTACAAAACTACCTGGCAAAAGTAAAGTTACGATTAGTAAATACATAATGAATCATTTCTTTTCGATATTGTGACCAAAAAACAATCGATTATTTTTTTTATGATGGCTTAGATAATTGATTGGTTTTTGGGTGACAGCTGCCCAAGTTAAGAGTTAGATAAAGGCTCTCCCTGTCAATTGACGGACGACGCGGCCCACCAAAGCTCTATTGGCCGACAAGCTCATAGAGGTCGCCGCATGCCATTACTACATAATGGCATAACTGAAAGATGGGTCATCTTAGATGGATGATCCATAGAATAGAGTAATCCACTAATACTGCCTGCAACGAGTGGCAAAAATCATCGGAGATATTTTCTTACTCAAAGATAGTTTCTTACTAAGAACCTTCATTATACAATAAGTACAGGAGATTCACACAGCGGGCAACAAGTTGGCTACGCCGCCGGTCGTTTTCATTCTATCAGTTCTTGTAGGAGCCGATGGGATATGCAATCAAGATGTTGCTTAGCCAAAAAAAACTCGTGAGGCTGTTTGGAGGAGAAGCATGCATGCCCCTAAACAGATCCTTTATTTGCTTGGACGAGCACGTTATGAAAGGCCGGCCAGGAGGCCGCCCTTAGCTTGAAGCGCTGTTCCGGGACCGGAAAAGAAGCTTGCGAAGAAGCAAGCTTCTTCTCCATTCTCGTGTAAAAAAAAAGTAGAGCCACAAATAAGAAAGCGGGAGATAGGGCTTTGCTCCTTCGTCTGTTTCGCAAACGAAAAGGAAAAATAAAAGAAGCGGCGCTTTTTCCTTAAACGTTTAGTTTTATTATTTATCTAGCCAAGAGAGTCTTCCGCGAGACTCCCATAGCTGATCTCTTCGAACGAACCTCTATTTGATTTAAAGCCGTGTCATACAGAAGCCATTGCCAAGTGCACTCTTGCGACTTGTATCTTAAAATAAACCGGTACAAATCAATAGAGAACAGGTTTTACAGGCTTTGAACACAAAGAAGCGCTTTACTATCGACGCAGCCAACAAACAGGGGGTGCGCGAACGAAGTAGGGCGTCGTCAGCTCGCCCTACATCTTCCTACCAAGAAAGGCAAGAAAAACATCTAGGGGTCGCAGCAGCCAGCAGGTCTGACCAAGCCAGAGGGAGTCTCGTATGCCGAAGCCAAAGTAGCATGTCTAGAAAAAAAAATGGCGAAAAGAAAGCAAAACAGAAAGATTTTGTCTCCGTTCTGCGCTTTGCTTTCTCAAGCTCACTTGGTGAAAATGGTAAACACGACAGACTTAAAATCTGTTCCTATGGGTTATCGGTTCAAGTCCGATAGTGAGCATACTCGCTTGGTGAAAATGGTAGACACGACAGCCTCAAAATCTGTTCCTATGGGTTATCGGTTCGAATCCGATAGCGAGTATCTTAGTGTTTAAATTAGAAAGAAAGGCGGATATAACTTAATGGGTTGAAAGTGTCAGAGTGTGAATTTGAAAACACGGGTTCGAATCCCGTTATTCGCCAAAAACACATCATGAATTAGCTTGAATCTTTATAACTTTGAGTGAGGCGCTCAGAGAAGAAAACAAGTTTTCTTCTCTTGCCAAAGATTCAGAGGAAGAAAGCATAACAAAAACAATTTCTGTTTCTTAGAAAAAAAAAATAGATGTTTTTTTGCTCGCTAACGAAGTGCCGTGCACCTGACCAGTGAGCGGGTTCGCCGCTTGGTTGGTGGAAAAAACATAATGCATTCCTTTATCTGAGCTTTGCCATGAACTACATGCCTCCGCTTACTGGGTCGCCCATCAAGGTGCAAAGCACTTGATAGGCGACCCAGTGGCCTACTCCCCTCTTATGGATCCTCTGGTGACTAAGTTACCTTTTCTGTATCCTCCTGTCGTTTTGGAGATAGGTAGGCTTTTTCCAAGCTTTCTACTTGCTCCCTTCTATTCTTTCCCTCTTCCTTCCAAAAGCGCACGTGGTAGTTTCTCGTCATACACCTCCAGTGTCGAGAAAGAGTTTAGGCCCAGGCTACTTGCCCATGACTTTTGGCTCCAGCAATTATGCTATTGCTAAAAAGCTCTGCCACTCTGCCTGCGAGTTGTGTATATCGCGACATTGCGATTGACCCCACCAAAAATGTTCACCTGAAATACTTTCGCGCCATATGAGTGGCTTTCTCAGTCTTTTGTCACTCAAGGTCCGAGTCAGCACTCTATGGAGTCGGCAAAAGTGGCCTATCTCATCTATTAAGGTGAGCTTCCGCTCCTTGGATTGTCCCCTGCCTTGGTATCTGATCTGATGACTAAATATCCGTTTCAGGAGCTCCTCCTACCTCGTTAACTAACAGCTTTACTCTATGACAAGGTTTGACGATGATCTTGTACACTCCATTCTTTACCGACTGATCGGGGCATGCAAAAACCCATCGTGCGGCCGCCCGCCGCCCGTGCCTACTCAATGACAGCTCGTAGGTGTTGTTTTTACGAAGTGTCGTCGCTCGCACAGTTGACTTTTGTTGATGGGAGAAAAAGAGTGTTGCCACTTCTAATAGCTTATATGTTGTATTATACACCTCTTACCCTGCTCCCCATCTTAATAGATAGCCTCCCGTGGCCAGGAATGCCTGGTGAGGTAAAGGTCTCTCGTTGGCTCAGATGGCCGACGCATGGTTGTCGTCCTTCAAGTCATACGTTCATATAAGGAATGGAGCGTAAAATGAGTGGGGTGTTAGAGTGCCCACGCTTGGACATCATCAATTATGTTTGCTGATTGATCACTTTGTTGGCTGATTAAAGCAAAAACACAACTCATAAGATGGGTGAAACAAAAGCCAAAAGAATTCTTTAAAAACTGATGTAATTTCTAAATCAGCAGCTTCGTATATATCCATATAATTTAGCAAAGTAGATCCGAGTTTTCCGTATAATAAAACTAGATTCTGGTTATAGGAGGCCGAAGGTTGCAATTATGACCACGTATCGTCCGGTGTGTTTTTAGTCAAATACAAGAAACAAGTCGGGCCTGCTTTGGAAGCATGCTGTGCAAGAAAACTATTTTGCTTGTTTTCATGTGCCAGTTTCCTATTGCGACTTGGTCAAAATAACGTTCCACCATGAATGGCGCACAATAGATTTTTGAATTATCACCATTATTCACTTATTAAGCCACTACAATGAGATAAAAGAATATATGGAGATTGTTTATTAATCTCTTGTGCTTTTTTCTTGAGAAAAATTTTTCTAACTTACGTAAGGCAATTTTGCTTTTTTCTTTTGCATATAGGCATACTACCCTTCTATCGAATAAGTAACTGAAGCCGGGCTTTTCGCCACAAAAAACAAAGGGTATGTTTGTCAATATGGCTTATGTTTGGACGAAGTCCTGAACAAAGAACCGCAGACTTCGAAGTAATCAACCATCTACGACAAGCGGTTGACGACACAAAAGAAAACGCATTTTCTTTTCTCCTGCTTGGCCCATGCAAGAAGCGAAGAGATGAAACCGCACCGCTGTAGGGCTTCATAAATAATCATCTACGTCGATTCATAAGGCGAAGTGCGCTCGATTCATAAATCAGATTATAAGCTCGCGCTTTGTTCACTATGCACGCGAAGGGGAACGAGCCGGAGTAGTCTTATTTATCTACGATATAGATAAAATTCACTTATGCATGCAGAATATGGAGGAACATAAGTAAATCATCTGTCCCTACGGTGTTTATCCGTCGGCGCAGTGGGAAGTGATTTTGTTTTTGTTTTAGGGGGCAAAGCCTTGGGGAACAGCAAATGAAGAGTGATTTATAGGGTTTTTGGAGTATAGCCAAGTGGAACGGCGTTGATTTTTGAGATCGACATGCAAAGGTTCGAATCCTTTTACTCCAGCTTCGTGCAAGTTATCTCTAGATTTTTTTTGTTCCCCAATTTCCATTTTATTTGTGAAAAGCAAGCTGGCGTCAGAAACTATGCAAGCCTAGCCACGGGGCCAAAAAGACCCTATCCAAATACAGAGAGTAAAGGATAGCCTCATTATGCTAGTAAGCCTATTTCGAAATTTCCAATTCCAATCAAAACATATGAATCCGTAAAAGAATTGGTATGTATAGCTACTTCGGTAGTGCCCGTTTCTTTATTAGAAAAAGAGAATCCTTTTTCTGTAAACTCAACCCGTGTGCGAAACAATTATGTGCGCAATTCATCCACGATTATAATGGAAAAGATGAAAAAAATCTATAGATTTGGTTTTTTTCTTTTTCCATTCCTGTATGAGGCTGAAAAGTAGTGAATTGGCAACAGGTAAATTATAGAAGTGATCGATCATGCTTAAACATGAATCGGTTTCTTTTTAGAAAGGATTCATAGATAATTGAATTACCATAAATGGAATGAGAAGTGGGTCCATGTAATTGATCAATACCTTGCAAAGTGCGTGCTTTTCTCCCTTTCTAGATAGAGTTCAGAACCCAATGACCATAGTTTAGTAAACTGTATCTTTTTTGTGTCAGTTAACTTAAGCCGCCGCAGCATCGGGGGCTCGGCTTCCTCCGCCAACCTACATGAGCCTCTGGCCTCATACGGCTCTTTTCATGGAGAGCCGGGGACCCATAGAGAAGAGAAAGTTTGCTTATTTGCAGCAAACTTTTTATCTCTTTCTCCGCCTTACTGAAATGAGGCAGAAGCTTTGCCCTGGCTAATAAGGAGTCTAACTAATTAATGGACAGACACCGATAATCAGAGATGCGCTCGAATGAACTGTGTATTCTGTTCATTCCTTGCTATTCGTTACGCCGCGTCCTGAGTCTCCACGTTGGCCTTTCTTTCCTTCGGGAACCCATTCATTCGGAATGAGCTTCGGCTTTCATTCGCCTGCTTTTCGGTAGTGGGAGATAAGGAAACTTGTTCTCTTTTCTGAGGCCTTCATTCTATGCTAATGCAACTGAAGTGGCCTCTGCTTCGCCCCGAATGGTTTTGGCTTAATCCTGTCTTCTATTAGTTTACAGCCCGGCTGGCCTGCTTGTTTTACTGAAACTTAGTGGAAATTTCCTCGTCCCTTGGTTAGATGATTGGATGTGAGATTTACTCGACGAGGAGCTGTACGTAGATGATACCATCACAACTTCTCCTCTCATACCACTAGAAATAAGGCCGGCCACTTCGCCAACTGACGTGACCCGCCCGCCGCCGGCCGCCACAGCCCCTCACACTGGCGTCCGTCATCTCTCAGTGTGGTTAGCACTTAGTGTTTTCGAGCAGGGAAGCTTACATCCATTCACATTGCTTCATCCTAAGAAGTCCCTGACCCCTTTTTTTGCACGAATTTTAGAAGAAGCCATCTTCCTATCAAGGTTAAGGAGTCAACTGAACGTCTCAGCGGCGGAATTGAAGACCCGAATTCAACCAGAGCAGCGCGTAGGCGTGGCCTGAAAGCGATGATGGATGGTCACGCATAAGCCACCAAGTTGCACAGCAAACACCCAAGGTAGAGATGCAAACTCCTCCATGTTAAATTCTCATCTCCATGGGAGCTTTTCGAAAGTCATGATCAACAGCAAGCAATCTGTAGGCTTAGTGAAACGCGGGCAATGAAGCATCTACTACAAGCAAAGCGCCAAGCGCTCACTTTATTATCACGAAAAAGCTTACCATAAAGAAAGCAGAAAAGAAAAACCGTTGAGTAACTTATAGCTTTTTTCCTATCTCTCCTTCTTCTCGTTGTTCTTTTTTCTTCGTTAGGCTAAAGCGCTCGGCGCTTTTTCCTCCGTGCCCGTTTAGTTTACGCGCTTCCATTTATTCCACCCCAATACGCCTCTTGTTCGCTAAGCTCCCGCGCCTACAACTAGATAATAAACTAGATAATAAGAGGAATGTGCAAGGTACTAAAAAACAAGGCACACCGCATGCATAAAAATGGCAAATGTTACAAGTCTCTCATTAATTTTGGAGAGATGTAACGAAAGAAAAAACGAATAAACGTTTTTTTTAGTTTTGGGTGAGTCTTCTCCAATCATGTTGGGTAAGGAGTCTTGCTCTTACCAATTACCCTTCTTGCTCTGCTTATAGAGCCTGAAAATTCCCGAGAATATATAAAGTGAGGCAGATGATTAAAATATATGAATAGGTATTGTAGTGCAAAAGAAGAGCACCTAAACATATCTACTACTCACTAACATTGGAATGGTATGAGTGCTGCGATGCCGTGAGGCACAACCATGAAAAGGAAAAAGCAGGCAGATAAAGTTCTGTACTTGAATCAGCTGCTCCATCTGTTTTTATGATCTCGCCGCCGTCTTCACGGAAAGGAGAATACGTTCTCTTCTTCCGTGTTCACTCCGCGTTTTGGAGAACGCGTAGCGTTCTCTACCTTCGGCCTCTTCTGTTTCGTTCTCGAAAAAAAGAAACACATATTTTAATGCGGAGCGTTCGTGGAAGGCCGAGGGTCTCTGAGGTGTTCGCAAGTTTATTCTCTCTATGGCCCGAGGAGGAAGCGCAAAGCGCTTTCCCGAACTAAAGCCAGAAAGAAAAACGAAAGGTAGCTTTCTCCTTCATTTCAGCACTCTACCTTTCTTCGGATAGGTAGGCTTTTATGAGCTTTTTTAACCCTCACTAAGAAGCGCACGTGCGAGTTTTCCCGCATACCAAGCAGCGAAGAATATTTTAGGTCCAAGTCACCGACTTGCGGCTTTACTTCCAGCTGTTACGTACGAAAAAGGGGCATTTGTTTTTTTTCTCTTTATCGGAAGAAGTAGGTATCCGATGGCCCGGATATGCTTTTGTAGTTAGTAATTCCTAAATAATAAACAAACTGGAATTGTACATAGTTCTTCTTTTGTTTTGTTTAGATAGCTCAGGTGGTTAGAGCAAAGGACTGAAAATCCTTGTGTCAGTGGTTCGAATCCACTTCTAAACATAATAGACTTAAGCTTGGAATGAAACATCTTTAGAGAGCGAAGCGAGACAAAAGAAATCTCAAGAAAAGAAAGTGACACGTTTACGCGTCTCTTTGTGGCTTGAAACAAAGGCATGCTTCTTTTTGAGGCTCACCCCCCTCTCCCTTGTCTACCTCATTCTCTAGGGAACGCCAGTAACCAGGACCATAATATGTGTAGATTACCGTCTCCGCCTGCCAAAAGCACAGATGCGGAAAGTTTTCATATTCTTCCAACCTAACTTGAAAAACAGCATTGCTACTGGGATTCGGCTTCCAAACCGTACGTGATGTGAGCCCGCCTAGCGAACGAGGATCACTAAGAAGCAAAGCAGGAAGAAAATAGAAAGACTCAAACAAAAGTCTAGATTTTTTCCAGGGCTTAAGTTCCTTTCCTGTGAGGAAAAAGCGCCCTACGGGTGCCGCCCTTTGCCCTTCGGGCCGGCCGCGCGCGTCGCCTTGATGGTGGGTGACTTCAGCCCTCTTTCTGGTATTCGATCTTTTGTCCGCTTCCGCTCCGGTTTCCGATCCATCCTATACAAGTCAACGACTTTTGGCCCTTGTTTGCTCGCCAACAACAACTGTTAGCCCTCATTTGTTCACCTTTTTTTGTGCTTATTTGAAAGTGATAGGTTTTTTACTAATTCTCCGCCGCCTCGGTCAGAATCACATGTGCAAGTTTCCCTGCATGTGCTTCGTCTATTCCTCAGGGTTACGGACTACCGAGCCGAGGGCTGGCGGTCAGGGCCCGCATTGCTCATGTCCATAAGTGAAGGAGTCGAATTTGCTTCAGAATTACCAGCCGTTGCCTCAGTTTATCATTCGAAGCGTAGCCCATGAAAAAAACATGTAGATTTTTCTGTTGTTCCATTTTCTTTGAGGTTGGTACATCGACGCAGGACGTCTCATGAGCGCTTCGGCTTGGGCACTTAGCTCAGCGACGGGGTCCGCCGCCCGCCGGGGAACTCAGCGCTGCGCCGCTCTATTTGGAGCATCACGTTTACCATGTTGGGACTTTTAGGCTTCTCCATAGGCCGCCGTTCCAAACAGGGTGACTCGAGATGCATCTTGTTAAGAGACGAGTCAAGCGAAGCGGCTCTATTTCAGCCACGCTAAAAGATTCTTATTTTTTTTTACGCAAGCGCTAGACTAGAGAAGCCCCAGGAGGAAGAAGGCTAGATGTACTACAACTTGAAAGTCAGCAGCTTACCTAGCCCTTGGGCATCACAAGGTAACCTACTACCGCGGTACGGCTCAAAAGAGCTGGTCGCTCGGTTTCAGAACAGAAATTTCCCGGGCTGCGGCGGCGATCTCTGGCCCTTTTGGTTCGCTGGGATTCTAACGTCGCTTACTACTTGACTATAATTGTAGCCCCGAGGTTAGCTGTTAGTTTGTGTTACATGAGACTCGATCAGGATTGCCAGTCAGCCTGCCTTTATGGTTCCCTCGCTTTTCTGATTCTGCTATACTTTTTTTTCAGACGCGGCGCACGTCTGCGTGTTTCCAGCGATTATCATCTACCTCCCTTTCCTTTGAGCTCTTTACTCTAAAGCATCGTCGTCTGCTTGACGTGGCCCGGTGTATTTTTTGGAATTAGGAAAGGATTTGTCACCTGTACCTTCCTGGCCGTCTTAGCGGTTTCCAAGGACTGGGCTACACCCCCTGCCGCCGGCGGCCGGCCCCTACTAGTCCCTTTAGGTGATCACTAGTTTGCACGTTTGGTCGTTTGCTTGCCGTTTAGTTACGTATACGACTTTTCCTGTTCGTTACAGTCACGTTCGGAGCTAGAAAAATAGAAAAATTTTTCGCACGAAAATCTATTTTGCGTTCGGACCTTCTTTTGACCCGCGTTTTGTTAGGAAAGGAGGATTACCTCACTTTTATGCGTATGATTGTCCTTATGGCGAAATGCAAATAGTATTCATGCTATAGTTCCCTGCTGTCTGATTCCACATGAAGGAAGTCCACCCGAGCCATGACTAAGCTCGTCTCTCCGAACAAACGCGCCGCCCTCCTGCGCACACAACCTTCTAAAGCCAAAACCAAAAAGAAAAGAAGAGAGGCCTAATTCCCTTCTTCGAACCCCGTGTAACCTCACGAAGAAAAACCATTTTGTTTTTCTCTTTCTTGATAATGGACAATAAGCTAGCTTAATGTCGATTACATACATGGCCTTAATTTGCGTTCGCAAAAAGTGGGAAAGTAGGCGACTGGTTGTTGCTCGCACTGTCTGCGTTGCAGATGGTAGGTAAGTCCAAAGATTGGTCAGGGTCTTTGGCCTCGAATAATAAGTCAGCCTTGGAAACAGTATAGTTGTGGAGTAGGCTAAGGACGGATTCGAACCATCTTTCTAGGATTTGCAATCCAATACATTAACCTTATGTTACTTAGCCATTTCTTAGACTTTTCGGTACAAAAAGTATGAAAAAGGACCTTCAGCCTTATATTGAACATTGATAGAAGATGAAGAAGCGAAAGCTTCGCAAACAAAAACCTCAAAGAGAAACATATATAAAGCTCTTCGTCACTTTTTTTCTACGAAAGCTTCCCTTTCTACGAAAGCTTCCCTCGTCTATGATGTTATATTGTGTAGCAGTGCGGGGTTCAATTCCTATGGAGTCGCTATGACTGTAAAGTAGTCGTGCGCTGAGACTTGTCTATGGAAGAAGCGCCTAAACCAAACTTCCAATGCCCTAACTCTACAAAAGAGGGAAAAGCATCCGAGTTAGAAGGCAAAGGCCCGTGGGGCACCTGTGGCCTCTTTCCTCCAGGTGAGAGAGCTTTGAAAAACAGAGATAGCGGAAAGGTACTAGCTAGTTTTAGCTAACGAACTCCAACGAAAGCCGCCGCCCTTCACATAAAGATGGTCTGAAGTCCTTTAGGCACTATTCCCTAAGCCGAGTGTAATAATTTTACGCCGGCCGGGGGGTGGGCTAAGCTTTCACTAAGCAAAACCAAACACCATAGATAGGCCGAAACAGCGGATCGCTCTACAACTTGGCCATGCCAAGGAGGCACTTCTTATCTCTCGAGTGGGCCTCCGCCGAGCTCACTCACAGCCGTTCTAAGAAGGAAGGGGTGGCCGGCCGGCCTATCTACGTATGGAAGGCCGCAGGTCTAAACGCTATTCGATGGGCGGCAGGTGGGCCGATGGGAAACGATCACATACGCTTGAGGGGAAACCAGAAGAAATGACCCGATCTGCTGCGGCCTACTCTCCCAGGTAAGCAAAGTAAATCTAGACCAAGCTACAGTTATAATACCTTTGGAAGTGAACCCCGCCCGGTTCTCTGAACCGCGCACCCTTTACTTGCTCGGCGGCTAGGGTAAACTTTAGAACGCCAAGGCCGCCGCAGGCCGAAGGTCGCCATCGCGAAATACCGCGAACGAATACCAACTTCGCAAAGTTTTGTTTTTTTATACGATTAAAGAAACGCTTCATAAAAAGCTTTATAAAGCTTTCTTTGATGGCGGCCTTACCTAGTGCGGTCGGCGGACTACTTTCTTGTCGAGAGGCCCCGAGATCGCGTTTTTATCAATTAGAGCCTGCCTGAAAAGAGGGATTAGAAGTTCAAGAAAACATACGATTAAATTAAAAAGGCTAAACTTCTTCACTCACCATGTAATCAATTTGGGAGAATCGATATTTCTTTCTAGTCACAGTCTGGGACTTGGAATAGCTAATGTTGAACCCAAGGTGTTAATTATTTTACGGCTAGCTTGTATCATCGTTTGTTGTGATATTCTCGCCACCTTGACACTATTTTATTTGCCATGAAATAATAAATTTAGGACAAATTTAGAGAATCTCATAGATGGAAAGTATATCATAGATCATGTTGGTAATTAAGTGAAAAGTTTTTAAAACAGTTTAAATAAAGCCGGCACTAAGTCGTTTAGGAGCGGATATGGTAATGAAAGAGCGTAGAGGATGATATAGATGCTAACAACTATATAGAAGATGCTATGAAAAAGGCTGGGAAATTTAGAACTTATTTTTTATATTCATAGAAGCGAAAACTGGACTTTTAAGTTACATAAAGACGGGATTTCAAATCCTTAAGGTTAAAAGTAGATTTGATAACCACCTCGAAGACCCGCCTCGGGAACAGGCTGGTCTAGAGATGGGCAGAACTGAAGAGATCCAATATTCAGGATAGCCCGCCGTGCCCTACTTACTATGATGCACACCGTTGCTGGCAAAGAAATAAATACATTTTTTCTTGCTGCGCGCGTAAAAGGCTCAAGTACCTCTCTCTAGGAAAAAACGAAAACTGATCCACAGTATTGATCTAACCGCTGCTGATGAGGCGCGGTAATAGGAATAGGGGAGCCTGCCTTTTTTTCTGGGAGACTTTTCGAGAGGGAACCGGAATGGACATGGCCCGCCGCCGCCGATCTCCTGACTACTATCTTCTTGCAATTACCTTGTAATTGCATTCCTCGTGAATCCAAATTTGAGGGAAAGCATAATCCAAAGGCCCCTACAGGCAAACTAAGAAAATAAGGAAAATTGAAAATGAAAGACAAAGAGAAGCAAAATCAGGTTCAGTCAGTTATTCCCCAAAGAAATTTTTAGTTTGAATCCATTAGCCGAAAGCGTTACACAATGTTCGGTGAAACAATTACAACAAGACATGGTCCTGGTGGATACAGGACTGAAAACTCCCAGAATTTTTTTCAAATGAGCTGGGGAGAGTGCCACTTACCCAGCAAGGTTTTTTTTGGAATCGAAGATGTGCAAGTTATTGGTAACCTAAAGATGCTTCTGCCATAACCCTTGGAGAAGAAGGGGATGTAAAGGCAAAACTAGTTTGGACTGAACTAACCAAGACTTGGCGAAGTGACCATAATTTGGATTTTGGTCAAGGCGCTTTTCTTTCATCCAGTCCATAGAAGTTACGCTGTAGCAATTGCGGGTCATATAGCTTTTCCTTCTAAGAGTCTTCGCAGACGTGAAAAAGTAGTCTTTCCTCATAGTCCACAGAAAATATTTTCCACTTTTAACATGAACCCATTGGTAATAATATCGTGGTGAAATTCATGATGGCAAAACATCTTTTTCGCTGGCAGAACCACATCAGAAACAAACGAAGATTTAGGCGCGAAGCGGAAGCACTTGCGAAACAAGAAGAAAAACACCAGCGAAAAGCAAAAAGAATGAAATTTGTTTTGTTTATGAGGGCGCTGCTCCTACCCGTAATGAAACAGATTCCTACGACCAAAAAGACCAAACAGAGCTTGGCTTAAGTCCAAAGCCTCGAACCTACACTGATAAAACGGGAATACAGAACGATCCACCACAAATGACGTATTTGAACTCGAGAATCAAAGATAGAGAGGAACAAATAATTCGGTTTTGTCCGTGTATGCAGAGCAACTAAAACCTAGATTCGAAGAAAGGATGTCACGCCAAGAATCCATTAGTACGACTACAAGCGATGTTTTATTGCCCCGCGCCTCCATGCGAAGGATATGCATGCGGTGGAAACTTGAGACTCTAGTAAGGGGATAGGAAAGAGTTCAAATATGAGTAACTTTCAGCTAACCTTTTTTGGCGTTCCTTGATTGTGAATCAAGAAGTACGTCCAGCAGACCCCAAATTGAGTATTCGCTCTGCATTATAAAAAAACTAAGCCGAACAGAAAAAAAATCTTTTTTCCCGGGGCCGCGCCTTTCTTTTTTGAAGCTCCCTTCTTATGAGGGAAGAAGTCGGTGCGCTACGAGCCTTTCAGCCAGCCGCGCTTTTAATTCTTCACCTTCGGCCTCCTCTTTTTTTTTAAGGAATGAGCTATAGGAAGTAGGTCAACTAGGAGTTCCTGTCAGCGCGGCGGGCCAGGAACTAAGTGCTTTCAGTATTAGAGCCATCAGCAATGGCGTCATAGTTTCATTGTACAATGAAGTGTTTTAACATTATGCAATCATGGTCTGAACTTTTCGTAGGAACAGTGATCGTGCTTGGATGTGGAATTTGGCCAAGGAAGACCATGATATTTTTTCCATAATGTTGCTAATCTAGAGCAAAAGCCGTGTGCCTGGAGATGTTGCAAGCACTGTTCTGAAGAAGAGAGCTTTTTGAACCTCGTCCCATTGAATAACTGCAACGTTATACATGAACGCAATGTATGTATGACTTGCTTTCATTAATCATCTAGCATTATTTCCGATGTGTTTGCCTAACATCGAGGCCCATTTTTCATCTTTCCAATTCCAAAGGGCTGACTACTCTATTCACTGGGTCGTTGATTCGAATTGAACCTAGAGAGAGCACCGTCGCCGCCCGCAGGTTGTCCTTTAATGCACCTACCTTAGTCAGTCTTTGAGCACCAACGCCGCGCTCCGCTTTTCGGGCACCCTTAGCATCCAAGGCTCAGAGAAGAAAACTTGTTTTTTTCTCTTGTCATTCAAGAACTCGTTTGGCTAAGAAAGAGAAGTGAACGAGGGCCTCAACTAGATCAATTTACGTATTTGACGCAATTTGTTTGGTTATGTGTCTTCTATATGACTTTTCATGTATTATTATATTATACAATAATAGATGACCTAGAATTTTGACTATTCTATAACGATAGATCACTTGAAAATAAAAAGAGTGCTTTCGAACTACGAAAACAACTAGTTTCGCACTAAACTAAAATGTAGGTGCACAACATAGCCATTACAGTGTAGAACAAGATGTGGTTTTCAAAGAATGCTTTAACACCAATATCCTATACGTACTCAAGTGTATCTAGACTATCTAACTAAGTGGTGTGGTGAAGTGGTAAAGAGCTTAAATGCAATCAATCGCAATGAATATTTTATGTGTGTTTCTTGAGGGAGATTAGTTCATCACAAGTAATCAAAAAACGCACTTGAAAGCATGAGTTTTTCTACTTCTCATATCCTTTTTCCAGCTGAACACTAACCGCTCTTGAAAAACTCTCTGACTTGCGAAAACAAATGAGCACTCTGATAAATATAAAAAACGATTTTCAAAACACAAACGATTAGAAGCAGGGCCCTCTCTCTTTTGATTCCAAGAGGCTTCGCTTCCTTTTAGAAGGCTAACCGCTTATTAGAAAGAAAAATAAGGTTCGTTTTATATTCCAATAATTTCTGTCACCTGCGGCCGGCCCCCTTGGATGTTGCTTTATTTCACTAAGTATAGTAAGATAATTCGAATTCAGCTATCCCAGAGAAAGAAAGCTCCAGCGCTTTTCAAAATCTACTGTTTCATTTTTATTTCAGAGCACTTATACAATCAGTTTTTTTTCGAAAAACACTCATAGCTATGTGCTTTGGGCATCTTTGGGGATTGGCTCTCGTGGCAGACCACGGATTTTTTGTTCATTTTCTTTCAGTTGCTTGTTTCCTTTTGTCGTAGCTGAGAATACGCCGAAGCCTCCAGAGACTGAAAGACGTAACTGATTAAACAAAGACCCGGCCGGCGGGAGGGCCGGGACCGCAGGAGAGGGTGTGGTGAGGCTTCTAAACAAGCACTTCCATGCGCTGGCTTTGCTAGAGAAGGGTGGCGGCCGGCGTTTAGGTCGACGCCTATGCCTCATGAACATCCACAGTTTGCTTATGTGCACTCTATTTTACCCATCGGAATTATGAACAACGCCGACTTCACTTTGTGCGCATACCACCTACTGTGGTGAAGAAAAACCTTGGGGAAGCTGCTCACTTGACTTCGAGATTTTGGGCTGTAGTAGTTGTAGCCTGCGCCGGAGAACTGCTAGGCGATGCCGAAATCGAGAGAAAGCAAGAGCAGAAACGGGAAAATGAGCGTCAAGATGATGTCGCGCAGTCGAAGGTGGATCGTAAATCTCTGATATTGGATGAGAATGTTAGAATCGCAGATCGGCGATTGAAGGACGACGCCGACCAAAATCATGAGCCTAGATGGGTAGCGCATCGTGATGAACCAGGGAAAGATGACTCAGACAAGAGGTGACCCCGTACAACAGAGCAAGAACAGAGTCTAAAAAAAACTCATGCACAAGTAGCTGAGGATAAACAGCAAACACAGCATGTTAGGGAATCTAGTGACAATGCTTAAGAGCTTCGTTTCCGAAACATAGAATAATTTCCATTCAGAAGTACGATACGCACAACTACGACTCTTTTTTTATTAGCTCATAAATCCCCTAAAGCAAGAGTAAGTAGATTCTTCCTAGACACACCTCCAGGTACGCGGGCACCTTTTTCGAAAAGAGGAGAGCTTGGTTTTTTTACTCCGAGAGTAGAGTCTCTCATTGTGAGGGATTCGCCTTGACTCGGCTAAACCAGCCCCCAGAGCGTCGAGCTTAAAGGAGCCGCAGTCGGAAAGAAACTGCAACTACAGCCGAAAGCTACAGCTAAATCTGAGGATGAAACTGCAAGAGCCTAAGAGGTAAGCTATACTCAAGGCTACGACCTAAGACTACTACAGTACTACGGTTTAAGAAAAGTTGGCCTGTTGTGCAAAGCGCATTCGTGTTCTATAGAAAGTAAAGGCGGCGTACCAGGAGAAGTCTAAAACTCCAATTAGCTACGGAGAAGCTAAGCCAGAAAAGCCACACAGAGCTGAGAAAAGTAGAGTAAAGGGGTAAAGCCCAAGGAAGATTTGGCTAGCAACAGCTAGTAAGGGGCAAAGGATAAACATTCCCGTGAAGCGAGTACAAAAAAGCTAGGCAAGGAACACATACTTGGGGCAAGAGAAGCATGCTCGGACACTTATCTACTCTTATTTTACAAAGAGCTGCTCTTTTTCCTGGCGCCCGCCGTTTGTCTCATCTACGGTAGACTTTTGTTTGTTGGCTGGCTCTTCGATTTGGTAAGGGGCCCTTTGGAGAGGCTGAAGTGGTTATAAAAAAAACAAGAATGTACCAAATGAAAAACACATGGCTATTTCCAATTGCTTATCGTGATGCTGCCGAACCTTGGTAATTGGGATTTTAAGACGCAGCAACACTAATGATGCAAGGAATAATTGACTTACATCATGATATTTTTTTCTTTCTACTCATTATTCTGATCTTTGTATCATGGATGTTGGTTTGCGCTTTATGGCATCTTCACTATAAGAGAAATCCAATTCCAGAAAGGATTGTTCATGGAACTACTATAGAGATTATTTGGACTATTTTTCTTAGTATTATCTCGATGTTTATGTGCGACTGGTTAACTATCGGTATTTGTGCCAATCTAATCCACACAAGGCAACCTCTGCCAGATGAATGGTGGCAATGGCTCAATCTCCTACATATTGCTTGAATTCGAAAGAATGCGATGGAGATTCCCTTAATTGCGGACCTCAGTGGAGAAAGCCCACGAAGCCAAGCCGCAATGCAAGAAGGAGAGATGCGAGAAGCTCACCGGAAGGGAGATCCCAAAGGTGTAACCCATCAAGGAAATGGAAGGATACAGGGAAGCCAAGATCTTCAACTCGGAATAAGACCAGAGCTAGAGCAATAAACGCTAGCCAAACGCAATATGTTCTTTCCACAGAGGCCCTCAAGCCTCTTAAGGATCCAGATTCCAACACCGACGGGGATAGTGTTACCGAAGCTAAACCGGGCGCGGCCAGAGTAGTCCTACTTGCTAACACCCACCAAAAAGGGTGTGTGTGCTGAAGGCTAACTGGTCAGAGAGGCCCTCTTTAAGACATTTGAATTCCTCAATAAATTCAAAGGGTTTAACAGGGCTAGGAACGATTGGTCTTAGGAAATGTAGCACACTTACTATCTCAAAGCTTGGCAGTAAGGTAATACAAAACCTAAGCCGTATAGTATATGCGAAGTTAATTCTAGAAAGCACAAGCGTGTAAATTACCAAATTTACGAAGTGCTGGTGGACAAACAACTCTTGCGGCGGATAGCTTGCAGTAGAATACGATCGTAGGAAACCTTATTAACCTGGCCCGAGACAGTATAACCAGAAACGAAATCTCAGATAAATAGATAAATAAAACTATTAAGGAACTGGAATCAGAGGAGTTCCAGTTTAGCCCAGAGAAAAAGAAGAACATTATAAAAGCTGATGGAAAATCGCTACGCTCTCTAACCGTTCCTACCAAGATAAAATCTTATGTTAGAGAGAATGGAAATGATCCTAAAAGCTATTTACAAACCTACCCCTCTAAGTAAGTTGTCACATGGATTTTGCACAAGCAAGTCATGCCACACGGCTTTGCAACATATACGGGCTAACTTGCGACAACATGGGCTATGAAGGGAGAAATGAATAAATGCTATAACTGCTTCGATCCATAGAAACAAGTGGAGATACTAAGTAAAAAGATTGGGGATCGAAGGTTTATTCAATTAATTTGGGAAACACACACTATGTGCGGCGGAATCTTGGGAGTTCAACGTGGGGAAGTGGCGTAGTTAGGCGTACCACAGGAAATATAACCTATCCTGGCCAAAAATCTATCCCCATAAACTAGACGAATAAGTAGAAGAAGAGACAGAAACATTCAACCGAGGTGAAAGACAAGTAAGGAATCCGAATTGAGCTAAGCTAACAAACCGCAAAAAATACGCCAAGGGCATACTTTTACAATGGAACGACTGGATAAACAATGCAAAAAGCCCTCAGTCATAGAAACTCGGACGGATTTCCGATGTATGAAATACGTCCGCTACGCGAATGATTTCGTACGTAATAGGGATAACAGGAACAACAAAAGAAGTGCATGACTTGGGGGGAAAAAAAACTGGCTAATTCCTTGGAAAACAACTCAAATTAGAAATGTACAAAATGGGGCCAAAATGAGAAACCTCTTACAAGAGGAAGCACTCTTTTTGGGGGGGGACCTACGTCAGCTGCGAGAGGGGAAGAACACACACTTTCGTGGGAACGCATAATGAGAGCCAATAGGCAGACAAAAGCTAGCGAACGAGATTATGCAACTAAAAGCCCCAATCCAGCTAATCGCAGCAAGACTATATCAGCAAGAAAGCACCTCCCCTTAACGAGGGAAACCCCAGCGCCACATAGCCTCAATCTAAAGCAATAGCCATGATAGGATTATCTAATACTGCAAAAAAAGAATATGCGCATACCTATTACTCTTTCATAGACAATTCGGATAACCTTGAGAGACAGTTTAATTTATGGATACAATTAAGCTGCGTACGAACATTAGCAAACAAGTATGGAATGTCATCACGACAACTAAACTGTAAATACGACCGAAATCTGGCACATGGGGTAGGAATGAAAGTAAAGGCCGCAAATGTAAACATGTAAAATAGAACTAAATAGCAAACGACTCTCGTGCGAAATGCACTGAGCAAGGCCATTAGCTGTCTAAGAAACTCTCCAACTACCTGAGGGAGGAAGTGAACGAAGAAGGGAACGTACTCTCCAACCACCAACAGCCCTTCGAAAATATAGATTTTTCTTTTGCCGAACGCTTCGTGCCTAGAGCCTCAGAAGATATCAACTCGGCTCGGCGAGGCAAATACTCAGGACAGCAAGAGCCATACGATGCCGCGAACCGGAGAGCAAATAAGCAAAAAGCTACTTTCCGCCACGAATATCTAAAGAAGGAGACCTGATGACAGTTATAGGACATAAGATACGTCGTCCACAATGCCAACCGAAACGAGGAAAACCGAGAAACACGAGGGGAGTACAGCCTGCCTAATAGCAAGAAAAAATTCGAAAAGGCTTTTTCTATTGTTCTTCGGCTGCGCTTTTGAACGGGCCCCGCCGCCCTTTGAAATTTCTGAATAAGCACCACGATTTTTAAATCTGTCACACTATGCCTATGGTAAGAGTGCTTAAAGCTGCGGTGCAACTACTAAATCAGAGATGTCTGATAGAAGATGAACAATGCACCGGCCCAGTGGAAATGCACTATATTCGTAACCTGTCGAATAGAACAAGGACCCCGTATTAAGGTATCGGATCACAATTAAGCGTAAACAAATCCTACAATGCAAATTCTACCACGAATAAATGAATCATGGTCTATTTAAAAAAGTTTGCAGCGTTTGTACACGTATCTGCGCCTGCTAGACAATGAAGTGAAGAAAAAACACCACAAAGCCACGCTATCGCGCAAAACTTGTCAACTAAAAAAACTTCGAAGATTCAAAACGTTCGTGCAAGTCGTATGCGGTGAAAGCTGCGCGTACGATTACGAGGGGGACTCACATCCATGGGTGGACTATAGATGGGTTTCTACCCTATTGCTATACCATCTTTTGCTTTATTATATTCAATGGACGAAGTTGTAGATCCAGCTGTTACTATCAAAGCTATTGGACATTAATGGTATTGGAGTGCGCCCCTTAACGAGGGTGATAGAAGTACAACAAAATGCACCGGACTACTCCTATGGTTCGCAAAGCGTCTGGCTTACTAAACGAAAGACGAAGAAAGACCATTCATTATCGTCTGACGTCGAAAGACTCGAAGGACTAGAGCATGCCAGAAACGGGAAGTCGAAGTTAAACCTATACACTAAAAAGGCTCCCCTAGCTAAGAGGCCTATGGTTCCATTCTCGAAGTCGCTGGAGGTACACATTCCTCTTCTCGATGTAGGCAATATACGAAAAATAGATGTTCAGTCTGCAATGTCCAATAACAGCGCTGAAGTAGTGAATCTATCAGCACCACAGCCAGTGGCATACGACTTCGGATCTAACAGGCCTGGCCCTGTCACCTTTCGGAATGGGGGATCCCCTAACGTTGGCAGCAACCACGGTAGTTACGAAACTGCCGTAAAAATAGAAACAAGGACAACCATGGACTGTTCCTGCTTTGCCTTCTTTGGGGACGGAGGTGCTACAGTAGGTAACAGCAAGCACAAGTATTTTACCAAAGGGGACCAACGCTTATACTCCACCGGAGTCTCGGCCGCTTGCAAAGGACGTCGGGATTTTTCGGCGGAAACTCAAGGGTCACAGAGAATAGACCTACGGTGGAAATGTGAATATTCGAATCTATTTGACCCAAACATCTACGAAAGCGCATATCACAAGATCAACCCTAACCCAGGGAACATGACTCCGGCCGGGAGTCGACGATTCAACTCTCGACGCTTTCTCCAAGCGCGTGATTCGTCTTATTATCGATCAAATGAGGGACAGATCCTTTCACAAACTAACCCGAAGAGAATTCATTCCGCTAACGATTCGTCCTCTTGACTTTATGGACAAGGTAGTACAAGAAGCGATCAAGATGCTCTTTGAGCCAGTGTTCGAACCAAGAATGGTTGATGAAAGCTATGGGTTCAGACCCAATCCACACATTTGGCACTAAGAATTATCCGCCGCAAATGGACCGATACTACTTGGCTTATTGAAGGGGATATCAAGGGTTACTTAAACAATATAAACCACAAAATTTTGGCATCACTTCTTATGTATGGGAAAAGTAAAAGACCAACAGATAATAGACTTGTACTGGAAACTAGTTCGGGCCGGATTCGTGAACAACGGAACGTGAGAACCCCACACTCTAACGCGTGTCTCGCGGCGGCATCTTGTCACCTCTGCTACCCAACATCTACCTAGATGAATTCGACCGACGTCTGGATGAAAAATCAGCAAGTCTTCGTGCGCCTGGCAAAGTCTCAGAGCAAACCGATAAGTACTCGCAGAGACTAAAATAGCCAACCTGGAAAAGAGAGCTAAAGTTAAAAGAACTACCAATCGAGAGTTTAAGGGGCGAATCCTACAGCCGGAGAAGCGGAAGCGCCTTCGGCCTTATACTGTCCATGTAGGCACCAAATTTGACTACATACGATACGCAGATGACTGGCTAATAGGAGTGACCACCGGGCCGAAGAGCTTGGCTGTCAAGATCGAGGGTAAGGTGAAGGAGTTCCTGACAAAGGAATTGAAACTGGAACTGAGCGAAGAGAGAAGCAAGATCACCCACCTAGCCACAGAAAGAAGTAAGTTTCTTAGAACATTATTGATAGGTGCTAGGAACAAGAAGTACGCAGAAAGCTTATAACTACGGCGGAATAAACAAGCACAACATAAGGTCCGACCCGCCTAAGTAAGTAGGATCTTCTTGGAAGCTCCTATAAACGAGCTCACGTTCAAACTCGTCGGGGGGTTTGCCTGCAATGTAAAAAGACCCTGAGGAATGAGCAAATGGATTTAGCTAAGGAGGAAATAATTCAGCGCTACAATGCGCTAATTGGAGGTCTCCTGAACTACTATTCTTTTGTTTCGTAGACAACAAAAACATGATGCGAAAAGTCCTATGGATTCTAAGATTCTCGGCTGTCTTTACCCTATGTACAAAATGGAGAATCTCTACTAAAGCTCTGTTTCGAAAACTGGGCCCAACTCTTGCAATGAGAAATGAAAAGAATAAAACGGTAGTTTGTTTACCTGGCCGTTCCTACAACTTTAACTAGCACCCCTTATAATTCACTTTGCACTTATCAAACAAAAAACAAGGGGATTGGATCTACCTTAACTATGCAGTGAGGTCCCATACCTTCTTAGACGATCTGTGTCTTGTGTGTGGAACCACTGAGAATGTGGAAGCAGTTTGTGCAAGACATCTCAGTAAAAGTGGGCGGCTTTGACCCCGAGAAGTGGTTTCACTAAGATCATGGCTCAATTAAACAGGAAGCAGATTCCCGTCCGTAGGGAATGCAACCTGAAAATTCACCGTGGGGAGTATGACAGTCCATCTCTAAGAGACTTAGGGAAGATCTAAATATTATACTCCTCGAGTGTTTATGGGCGTGGAGAGCTGTTTGCGGGGAAACTTGCAAGTACAGTTTGGTGGGAGGCGGATGGACCCTTGGAAACAAAAATTGGCCGGCCGTCGACCCAACCTTATGAGGGGCGACCAGAAGTTGCCGAGTAAAATCCTTCCAGGTGCTGTTGAAGCCTACGGCAAAACGGACACGACTATTTGACATGAAGCACTCATGACAATGACCACAGCCTGTCGTGAAAGGGAATCGCAAGAAGAAAGGGAAGCTACAAGCCAAAGCGAAACAGATGGATATGCTAAAGCTGCGGCGCTCTCAACGCATTTTCTTCTCTGGTTGCCCGGTTTCCAACCGTATTTACGGAATGCAGCTAAACGGGTTGATCGTGAATGCGAGGCGTGCGGTGGGATGTCCAACCAGCGGCGGCGTTCAACCAGTAAGTAAGACATCACAGCGTCTTTTCTCGTGGTTTGTTGACTCATAGCGACCATAGCTAGGTGAAAAGAAAACCAAAAGTTTATAAGACTATTATAAATAAAACGCTTGAAGCATAACTGCGCCTTCGTAACATCTCGAACAGAGATGAAAAATGCTCGGTAGAACCGGTGAACCATACATCTCGACGGATAAATGTCTGGGGCAGAGGGCTTGTAGTACCTGCCTAACCGAAAGCGACCCCGTTAGGCGGCCGCAGCAAGGCGTTGGTACACATTACCAACAGACGGGAAGGAGCTTGAATTGATAGACCAGCCTCCAAGCAGGGATATCGCATATTTGAAAAGTGTGGACGACTACGCTCTTTCTAACCAAAGAAAAGAGAACCTCGAAATGGACGTACAGAATCCACACCCTTTGGAAATTAAATTGAGACCAGAAGTTCGGCGGCGGAGCCTTTAGGTAGGCTCATGAAGGATAGCGACCTAAGGGTTGCCTATAAGAGGCTCGCGCCTAATCCAAGTTCAAAGAGAAAGAAAGCGTAGTAGGAATCATAGACAGCACTTCGATAAGATCACAGGGCCTATTTGGTTGCTGAAGCCTGAGGCTTTCTTCGGCCCCACTAGAGTCTACATTCCTAAGCCAAAGGCTTCCTATCATCCCCTTCAAAGACCCATTACTGTAAGAGGTTATGTGCACTTTGGTGCATGAAGCCTGGTTCTGGAAATGCTCGCATGGATTCTGCTGGTCGGTCCCCTGCCTACGCCAGGACTTCGAAAGTAAAAAACCCTCATTATATGGATGTTTTTGCTAAATTAATCACAAGAAAGGCATGAAAGCGCTTTACTAAGATAATCGATTTGCTGCGCCCTTGTACGACAGGGTTTTCGTAAACAAAGGACTTCGGACCTCGTAAAGTCCGTAGTCCTTGCACTTGCGGCCCCGAGAACTTCTGCGATGGGACTCCAGCAAATAGTGGACAGAGGCGAGGCTGGAAGTTATGCACTTCAAAAGAAGATAAAATGTGCCGGACGACTCTCCTCTTAGAGTTGAAGGACCTAATACTTGCCAAAAAAAGAGCACAGCGCTTCTCATAGATTTTTGTTTAGCGGTCTCTGACTGAGTGGGTTTTAGCTCTCTTCCGCCGAAGTCTAAAAAAGAGGGGAAGCTTCAAAAACAAAGATAGAAAGAGGCTCGGCTTTTGAAAACACGGTTTAAGCTTCGTCTTCACTTTTTTTAAGCAAGAAAGAAGGGAATCGGCCTGATCACCGGAGCGAAAGGGGCACTGAAGCAAGCTTTTGCTCAGATACCTTATGTAGACCACAAAACAACTATCAATACCGGCTACAAAAACAGCTTCTACCTCTTCCTCCGCACCGGCCAGAAGTTGTTAATAAATATGCCTAGGGTGGCCGGCGGCCGGCAGGCGGCGAAAAAGGGATTCTGTGAGAAATCCGCTTGCTCGGCCTAATTTCCACTATTTCCAGGACCCCATTTCGCTGTCATGTATATCCTTTTGACGTGGTCTGAACAACTAGAAGTCTCTTCGGCCGGCCGACTCCAAACGAAAGTGCGTATGTAGGTGTTCTTAAGCAACTCACTTGTCATGCTATTCGCAGCCAAATTCCAACCTGGTACTTGCGTTCTTCTCGGTAATAGCTAAGAGTTTCGCTGTTGGGATTACTGACGAGGGCCGGGAATCTTGGAAAACTATCTGTGAACAGCCCGTGTATGTGCTGCATGTAAGGAAATTAGGCATCAGGTGCGCAAGCTTGCCGAAAAAGTCTGGAGATGCTAATGATACCTGCTCAGCGACGGAAGCAGATAAGTTTGTGTAGACTTTCTTTCTTAAAAGAAATAAATCTAAAGGCCGCAAGTCTATATCCTCAGGCAATTCGAATTGGTGAGCCGTGTGATGGGTGACCATCCCGCATGGTTTGGAGAGAGCTTTATTAGCATAGTAAGCCGAACGGCTACTGCAAAGTGGTACGGGTTACTAATGTGAACTTTTATCCTATTATTCCGACTATAACAGTTCCGATGAATAGTCACTAACTTTTGACAGTTATATGATTACGGAGGATGAGTCAGAATTAGGTTCATTATGTTTATTAGAAGTAGATAATAGAGTGATTGTATCAGCGAAAACTCATATCCGTCTGATTATCACATTTGCTGATGTACCTTATAGTTGGGCTGTAGTGCGAGGCTCTACGTTACCTGTCCGAAAAGATACCGGAGCCCTTGGTATTAATAAACCCCTTTCAGCACGTTGTGCGATGACCTGTAAGGAGGTAAGTGCTTGCGAAAGTGTGGGAGAACAAAACCCATTCACGGCGCCCCTCAACCAACGAGGCGTACTTCGTCACAGAGGTATGGCCAGGTCAGTCAGAGGTTACGCGAGTAGATCTAGGTACAGGGACGAAAGGGGGCTCCTAACCAATGAACTATCTGACTAGGCGGCGGATTATTCTACATGGCCGCTTAATTGTCGTGGGGACACAGGCGCAAGCGTGCGGATTGGTAACGATGGCCGCAAGGACTTGGGAGCCTGGGCTCCTCGGTTCGGAGAACACTCGCAAACCCCGGGTAAGGCCCGGAGCGGATATTGAGTGTAGCAAAATCAGAATGGATGGCTCCAGCAACGGAACTGGGAAGTCGTTCAAACCAAAAAAGAACCAACCGAGATGGAAAATACATTAAGCTGATAAAAATCGTGTCGAACTCAGATGTTTTGGCCGCAACGACGGTGTACAAAAAGGTGAAACCCGAACAACGCGTAACTGGCTGGGGTGAAGACCCCAGCGAGACCTTGAAGGAGGACCCTTGACTCTACAAACAAAGGCGCAGAGCACAAGGCTTTCTGGGTTCAATAGAAACGAGATCTATGCTTCCTTGCACTGCCTGAAGGCGACTACAAGTTAATAAAGCCAGTCGACGCGTCGCTGCGCACTATTCGCTCGCCAACAACAAAGCGGGAAATAATAAGCTTAGCTTATGATTATACCTGTTCAACCCAGCAGGACTTCTGCCCCGCCAAACAAGCCGCCGGGCTTTTTTAGACCTAAAGCACATAGCAAGCTTCGATGAAATATAAAAAGCGCAGCTGAAGCACTTTTGCTATGCGTTCTTTCTTGCGAAAGAGGTCCCTTTCATTTGCTCTGGAGGTTGACTTGTGCGAGACAAGTTCGGCCATGAGGATGGTCCTTGAAGACATCTATAAACCAGTCCTGTTGGACGTCTCGCACAATTTGAAACCGGAAAGGAGCTGTCACACTGCATTCAGAGATATCCGGTATTCTTGGAACAGAAGAACCTGGCTACTCAAATTCGATATCAGATTAGCAGCCATAAATACGATCGAGATCGCTTTGTAGAGCTCTTAAAAAAGAAAAGAAAGGACCGCTCCTGGACACCTTATGAATAGGCTCTTTAATGTAATGCCGGGATCGTGGGTAGAGGTGACCCCTGCAGCAGAGGGAACAGGGCCCCATAAGTAAGTGTAATCTCCCCAATCCTGTGTAACATATACTTACACGAACTGAACCTGATGGGGAATCCAGAAACAATTCGATACTGGAGCGAAACTTTGTCAAGATAAGCCATTGTACAGGATAGAAACGTACATCCCGCCAGATGTCTGTTTGATCTTGCCAAAGTAGCTGAATTATTCATACATAAGAAACGGGTGGCAAGGGCTTGTGCTTCCCTTTCATACAAAACGATCCAAACTTTATCTGAGTGAAGTACATTAGGTACGCAGACAACTTTCTTTTGGAAATTGCTAGACCGCGTGGACTTGTCGTAAAAATCCGGGACCAAATAGTGGAATTCCTGAAAACGGATCTAGAGTTGAAGGTAGGACTAACAAGGGCAAAGCAGCATATGGCACCAGGGGAAGTGGACTTCTTGGGGACACAGGTGTGGTGCATAGGTCGAAAAACTAGCCTCTAAGTCGGTCGAAGGAGATAGAGAAACGCCGCAAAGTTCAAAGCCGCCTTCGATTCTTTGCTCGGCAACGCCAACTCAAGGTTGACCGCTTGACGAAGGAATCAGCGCTGAGGATGGTTTCCTGAGCCGTTAAGAGGGCAAACCCGAGTGGAAACAACAGCCTACGAGGGAACGCGGCGGCCGCCGGCGGCCCTTCGAAACACAAGTTCGAAAGAGGGAAACCGGAAAAAGAAAAGGCGCAGTGCTTCGGGCGTAGAAAAGCAGTTCCTAAAGTGGCCTGGGCCGATATTCCAGCTTCTGTCCCTAAAGCTCACCGCCAGCTTGACACCACGATACAAGCAAGAGTGGACATAGCAGAGCTCTCCTGCAGCATCTAGGCATATCAAATGAAATGGCGGACATGAAGGCGCTCATAGGCGAGAAGATGAGCCAAAGACTAGTCTCGAGGCAACAGATGTATGGAAAGCTCACCAAGAGAAGAGAGAGCTTATTTCGAACAACAAAGAGAGAGCGGCAGCCATAGAGTGGGAGGGTTACTAAACCTCTGGGACAATAGAATTGTGGTGTGGTACAATTCCGTAGCCCGTCGGCTTCTGAACCACTACTGATGCTGCCAAAATCTTTTCGTCGTTAAGAGGGTTGTCAACTATCAAATCTATGGGTCCGCTATTTTAACACTTGCCGCCAAACACAAAAACTCATGTCACCAAATTTTCAACGAGTACACTAGTAATTTAGTGACCAGAGCCAAAGAGACATGGGCCGGCGGCCGCCGGAGACCCGCACGTGACCTTACCTCACCTCCCTTCACGAATCCAGACCAGATATGGCTCTGACTATCTGATAACGAAGGCAAACTGGTGCGCCCTGAGGCCGAAGGTCTAACGGAAATGGGCCGAAGGCCGAAAGTGCACTCAAGCGTCACCCGGACCACGGGAGGCAGGCGGCTCTACGTTAACAAAAGGGCGCAGCGGCCCCAAACTCTGGACGCCATGGCGCTCAACTTTCGCCCCTTTTCTGAGCCAGCCTTAACAAAAAACAAACATCTATGCTACACGGGGGCAAGCAAGCTACCAGCGCTCCTAAGATCGTAATGTGTTCCTAAATACTGAAAAGGATAAGAAAAATGCGTTGAGGGCGAAGCCCTCGATGTGGCGAGGTTTTTTTCTCTCGTTTTATTCTTATTTTTGGTCTGATTTTTGGCGGTGAGCCGTATGACGGGAGACTGTCATGTACGGTTCGAAGAGCGGGATTATTTATTTCCTGACTTCTATCCTTCCTTAGGTGTAAAATGCGATGCTGTACTCGGTTGTTTAAATCAGACTTCCATTTTTATTAAACGAAAAGGAGTTTACTATGGTTAACGCAGTGAAATTCGTGGAACCAATTATGCGTTTATGCGTGCGCCCGAATACATAGGCCGATTGCTGAGCTCACTCTGGCTCAGTCGCACCTTCTCGAACAGGGCTCAACCTGGGTGCGAGCCGCCCAAGGAGCTATCTTAGCAATATTTTGGCTACAGCCATAGGGAAAAGCCGAGGATCGATGGGCCTGCCCCCATTAGGGCTTCCCGGTGAAGCAGAGGATACGGTTAGGATAACGAGCTTGAGACGCGGAGCCCGTCCAAAGCAGGACTGAACGTCCCAAGCAGGATATAGCGGCGAACACGTGGTTAGTAGGCCAATAGCGCTGAACCTGCAGTTGATGGCATTAGCCTCCGCGGCACTCGAGTAACCACAGGGCACTCCATACAGAGCAAGTCTGAGAAATCAGACGCCCGCGCAAGAACCTAAATTCTCACTAAGAGGTAAAAACAAAGTCGGACCTATGAAAGTCGGGGCCAACTATCCCCATGACATTGTGCTTGGGGAGTTCAGAGGCCTCATAGTAGCACGGACCCTTTTAAGGTCGTCATGCCAAGGAGGCCAGTCCAAGATTGTACTGTTCCTTTACCAAGACAACGGGCGCTCCCAGCGGATCTGTAGGCCATTCTACACGCAAGCTAAATTGGACAGACCATGCCTGTCTCTCGGCAGCAGAGTAGGTGAAAACCTGCAAAGCCAAAGACGGCATCAAGTTTTTAGGCGCTCACTGCGAAGAAGTACGCAGCCGTACTCAAGTAGTCTACAATTACAGGTGCACCGAAGGCGCCCAGCCCAATTTGAACAAAGCTAAGAATCACGGCCGGCACCCATGCTGCGCCCTGCGCCCCTAAGCTTAAAGAAAAAGCTGGATTCGCCGCTCGCTGGCGGCGGAACCTTGTAGGACTTCCTCCGCCGGCTTATTACCACGTAGGACCACGCAGACATACTAAGGTTCTATGATCGAAGGGGGCCCATGGTCTTGTGATCTATTCCTTTGCATTGAAGCGCAACTCACTACTGAACATCACCTATCTCTTAAAAAAAAAAGTAACCCTCGGCCGGCGGGCGGCCTGGAAGAAGTTGCGGACCGTTACCTTGTTTTGGCAGGCAGGAGATTAGCCTGCCCGAAGACAAAGTTTGGGCTATATGACCCGAAGAGCCTGAAAGCCATAAACGTATTTAAGCCTGAGCCACTAGCGCTAGCAAACAGGATCGTAGACCTAAGCTGGGGCGCCAAGGCGACCTTAAATTCTTGGCCCCGAGTGTGTGTGCACCATTTGTGGACCTTCCTAGGTAGAGATGCATCATCTGAAAAAGGTGAAAGACGTGGCAGCTAAGATTATTCAGGGATGCCACCCATCTATGCTGGAGGCTTTCAGGTGTAAGCAGATACCCTTGTGCAGACTACACTTCTTCTGGCCTTTCATCACAGTAACCTTACGGCCACCGATATGAAGATACTTTCAGCTTACACTATTGTGTGTGGAGTAAGGCCGTCGATATCTAGGAAGGCGAGCCGTACGAGTTGAAAGGCTTCCATATGGTTCTGAGGGCAGGCTCGCAAGGATACCTACAGCCTGACCCCTATCTATTGTCGTAGAAGCTGTTTCTTTGGATGATTATGTTTCTCGGGTATCTAATGAATTAGACTGAAAAGCAAACACAGGACCAATTATGAGTGTCTCTTAAAAGCATCTTTATCATTTAGTAGATCCAAGTCCACGGCTAATTTTGGTTTTATTGGGAGCTTTGGCAAGCACCGTTGGTGGTGTTATGTACATGTGTGCGGGGTCGAGATATTCATTGGGTCGCTACGGCTGGAAAGCCGTGCGCAGAGACCTGTCTACGGACGCGCCTAAACTGCGCCTCCAATGCCCTCCACTGAAGGGGAAAAGGCATTTACGCTAGGAGGCCCAGTAACATGCCGGATGAAGTGTATGCTAACGAACTCCAACAAAGGCAGCCCTTTACATAGGGGTGGGAGCCCGGTCTCCGAGGACCGCGAGTCCCAGAGTGTAGCGCCACGTTGCCTGAGTACTTCTAGTGCATGGGAGGGAAAGGCTAGGGTCCCCGACGTGAGCCAAGGTCAAGCTCCACCGGTGAATGAGCAGATTGCTTTACCGTCCGGTCAAGCCCTGGAGGCACTTACTCCGGAGTGGTGGGCCTCCTCTCCTCAGAAAGCCCACTACTTTCCAACGGCCCAAGGATAACCACCCCAAGGACTCGCCTCAGGAACGAGGCCGATCCGGAGATGGGCAGAACTGAAGAGAGGGTTCGACATCAGTTACCCGAGAACAACGGACCTGAACGCGACCCTAACCTTTATTTAGGATAGCCCTCCCTGTCCTACTCTTGAGCACACCGATGCTAGCGAAAGCTGTGCGGAAAGGCTTAGGAAAGTATCCCCAGAAAGAGGCAGAAAGTTTCGAAAACTGATCTACATCCTAGCCCACCGGGACACCCCTTTAGTTAATTCAGCCGCGTACGAAACTATTTATTAGATATCCTGTATACTCCGGGGGGCAGGGAATAAGGTGAGACCGACCCTTTTCTTTTGGGGGGAAGAGTGGGCGGCTTTCATCCCCTCGAAGGCCTCGACCCGTCCTGGTTCGATAAGGCCGCAGTCCAACTACAAGCAGGCACCTATCAGTGGAAATCCGCAAGATGTTTAGAGATACCTAAACCAGGCCGACGAGCTCCGATGACTGTGGCTTCGCTCTTGATTCATAAAGTCAACAAAGCGCTTTCCCTTTCGAGACGAAATAGCGCAAGAAGCCATCTGTATAGTAGTCCTGGAGGATGAGCCTACCTTATCTGACCTGTCGCATGGCTTCCGCTCGAACGGATCCTGCCACACCGCATGAAAGAAAGAAGATCAAGTACGAATGAGGGCAGCCTCCTTATCGAATTCCACGTGCGCAAGTGCTTTGGCACTATCAATCAAAACAGGCTCCTAGGCATACATACTGGAGAAGAAGAAGACCAACGGCTCTTCGACAACCTACGTTAAATGTTCCATATCAAGGTAATAGGCCTCTAGGGACCCCCAAGAGGGGGTCCCGCCGCCCGCCGCACGCAGGAAAGCGTCCTATCTCCCTTACTCTTCCCTACTCTTCTGCAACATTTTGCACCCATTAGACGTCAAAGTAGAACGCATCATAGCAGGGCACAGCTCCACCAAAGGCAAGCGGCGGACTCAGATTATTATACCAAAATAGGGCCAATCTCAAAGCATTCGCCATGGCAGCACCGTCGCCGGCCGGCTAATGGCAGGAATGCTTCACAGAGGGGAAAGAAAGGTGCCTAAAGCTAGCCAGGAAGCTTAGGTAGACGCGATCCCAACTTCGCCTGGGTCCATTACGCATGCTACGCCGATAACTGTTTCATGGTTCTGGGCCGCCGAAATGATTTCTTGGCAAAGAAGCTCTTAGGAAGGATCACTTGCCACGCTTCGAAGTAAACCCAAACAAGACAAGGCCGCAGCACTCAACGTCCACGGACATCCCATTCTTGAGCGTGTTCCTATGCGCACTATGCAGCAGGAAGTTGGACTTTACCCAAAAAGCCGCCCTACAAAAGCTGTGATCGCAGTCTACCCGGCAACAGAGCTGCGCACCTGATAGCCTACCGCCGGATGGTCCAAGTTGGACCTCAGGCTTTAATAAGCAGGCGTCCAAACAGCTGGGCACCGAGGCGGCCATAAGCATAGCCAGGAGTCAGAGCCGGAACACCTCAGAAAAGCTCATGGCTTTTCTTTCTCTAAGCAGCCGGGTGATCGCAACTCAGACCTACACAATTTCTTTATTACACATCCAATTCTAGAACGCTCTAGAAAGAGGAGTGATCCCCCTCGCCGCCTCAACTGCAGCAGCCAAGGATACTCCTCGGAACAAACTAGACGCCCTCATAAAACCCATCCCAACTAAGGATGGAGAGGCAAGCCGGCTCCGGAGCAGAGCCGCCCACCTACGATGTCGTCGATAGGACGCCCCCTTCCCCTGACTGAAGAAGCAACGCAGCTGGAGGTTACAGTTTCCTCGGCGGCGGAAGGAACCTAGATAGGCTGCGCCTGCGAGGCATCTTACGCACACGAAACCGCCCGCCAGCGATGACCGCCTTACTGAGTCAAGAAGACCACGTAATTGTGGATTGCTTCGTAGCATGAAGGGATACTTAAACTACTACAAATGGCGGCGGGCGTGACAACCTGCACGCAGGCAGTCAAAAACATCATCGACTAATTCGCCGGCAATCTTTACCTTAGCCCACAAGCATAGGTGCAACGCAAAAAGCTCGACCTATATACACAAGGCATCTCGTGATCCAATTCGGCACAGGCAAGACCATGGTTCAGTACCTAATAGCTCTCAGCCTAAGCATAGGCCAAGAGTTTGTCATATCTGCTATAATTTATCTCACCGTAAACAAAGGATAGATCGTCTATTCCTGAATATGAGTAAGAGTAAATTGCTCCTGGGCAGATGTGCCGGGAGGCACGGCTACAAACACAGAAATGCATTATATGCGCTAACTTGTTCGCAGGACAAAGGAAAACGGGGGGAGGGGGTGTCGAAGACAGGCAAACAAATAAGTGGGCGGGAGGGAAAAGGGTGAGAGAGAGAAGGGAATCTGATGGTCTGCCTTGGGACGTAAACAGTAGCCCTTCCTTCTATAGGCTGGCTCCATCACAATCTGTGACATAGGGGCAACCAACATAGATGCGGAAAATTTCTAACCATTTGATAGGACGGGGTAATTAGGATAGGGGAGCCGTATGATGGGAGACTATTACGTATGGTTCTGTGAGAGGGGGCCAGGACGGCAATGGCCCGGTCTCCCTACTCCCTATTCGTTTACGGGAGGTGGAACACTTCTTAGTTTAGGCTTAGGAATGATCCTATATACCATGATTGTATGGTGGCGCGACGTCATATGTGAATTCACTTACGAAGGACATCATACATTTATGGTCCAATTAGGACTTCGTTATGGTATGATTTTGTTTATTGTGTTTGAAGTCATGTTTTTTTTAGCTTTCTTTCGGGCTTTTTTTCATTCTTCTTTGGCACCTACGGTAGAGATTGGAGCTATTTGGCCTTCTAAGGGAATTGATGTGTTAGATCCTTGGGGAATTCCTTTTTTAAATACACTTATTTTACTTCTATCGGGAGCCGCCATAACTTGGGCTCATCATGCTATATTAGCGGGATTGAAAGAAGAAGCTGTTTACGCTTTAGTAGCTACTGTTTCGCTAGCTTTAGTTTTCACTGGGCTTCAAGGAATGGAATATGTAGAAGCACCTTTCACAATTCCTGATGGTATTTATGGTTTTACCTTTTCTTCAGCTATGGGTTTTCATGGTTTTCATGTTATTGTGGGTACCATTTTCTTAATAATATGTGGTATTTGTGAATATCTGGGTCATTTTACTGAAAAGCATCACTTTGGCTTTGAAGCAGCTGCTTGGTACTGGCATTTTGTGGATGTGGTTTGGTTATTTCTGTTTTTATCTATTTATTGGTGGGGAGGTAATTAAAAAAAAGGGCGTAGATTCATACGGCAAGACGACTTTCGATTCTTAAATAACTTATATTTTCTACAGTTAACAATTATTTGATAGACTATTTAATTTCAAGCAATTTAAGTTATTGGTGGGGTTTTGGTTTGTTGGCTGCTATTCGTTTGGTTATTTAGATAATTACAGGTGTTTCCTCAGCTATGTATTATACACTTCATGTGGATCTAGCTTTCTTAAGTGTAGAACATATAATGAGAGATGTTAAAGGAGGCTGGTTACTTTGTTACATGTATGCTAATGGTGTAAGTATGTTCCTTATTATGGTTTATCTTTATATTTTTTGTGGTTTATATTATGGAAGTTATGCGAGTCCTAGGGAATTAGTTTGGTGTCTCGGAGTGGTCATTTTATTATCAATGATTATCACAGCTTTTATAGGATACGTACCATCTCGGGGTCGAATTGGCCCCTCCTTCTACTAATAGAAGAATAAAAACCCCACTAAATGCGGGAAACTCTTAATTACTAAGGTACTTCTCCCCATGGAAGACACGGAGAGGACGGTCGAAGAAGGCCGGCGGCCCGGCGGCCGCCGTCTCTCCATCGTTGCTGTCTCGCGTGGGTGTCAATTCTAAGTAAAAATCCTTAGGTAGGATGCAACCATAGACAATCCGCAGGAAAGCTCTCGCTAGGCTCCTTCGGCCTCGGGGGAAGCAGGGAGAGTTCCTTAGAGACTACACGTGAGGTGCTTAGTCTGTCATTGACCCTCGGCTAGGTAAATATACAGTCTCACTTTTCTTCAAAAAATCATGTCGTCTATCTTGAGGTCACAGGGCAATTTAGCTGCGTCCTAATTCCAATTCCTTCGGCCTTGGAGAGAGAGAATGTGCTTGAGGCTAACGCCCGCCCTATGATATACAGAAAGATTTAATGGGACCTAAGCCGGCGGGCGCGTTAAACGCTACGAAGCAGCTTTCTGTGACAATTTTTGTTTTTCACTATATATAACGAGTTAATAGATAAAGGCCCCCTGGCCTTTATCAGATTTGCGAAGGATGGAATCTTACAGTCTATTTAAGCCACATAGGCCGCTTCCCTCCCTAAGCTTTCTAACCTTCTGCCGAGCAAATCCGAGCCAAGGGTTATAGGTAGTTCTTCGGGTTATTTTTTAGCTGAATGGGAAGTGGACACTAAAATAGATTTAAAGCAGTCCATCAAACATGGTCTTCGGCCTTGACTGGGTTGACTCCTTTTGTTCTGGGGATAGGTCTCTCTTGGGGTGCCCACACTCAAATAGACGAGTGATGGTAAGGGTGGTTCCCGCCAGTACTTAAGATTTCGAAGCTTCGCTTCCAGCCATTTTGAATGGGCTTCACCAAATGTTTTATCCTTAGGGAGTCCAGATAGTTCCCAAAAACATTGTTGAGTATTTGACTTTTGGAGGATTAGTCTATTCGCTTACAGATAGTGGGGGCCGAGCTGGCTCCGGCTTCCTCATCCACACAAATAGTTTTAATCAGTCTGAAGTAGAATTACTAGTAAATGTACCGCAAAGAAAGTGAACTTTCAGGACTAATAAATAAATTTGAGGCCGTAGGCTCCAAATGGCTGATCCATATCCTAGTAAGTGATAAAATGGTAAGATGAAAAAACAAGCGGAGCCTTACATTCATCTATAAAGTAGAAAATGGGTCTTTGGTTAGGGCGTAGAAAAGACATGGTCTGAAGAAATTAAGGCAAATGAGCTCTTGGGGAGCAACGGTAATTACAAGCTTAGCTAGCGCCATATCTGTAGTAGGAGACACTATAGTAACTTGGCTTTGGGGTGGCTTTTCCGTAGACAATGCAACCTTAAATTGTTTTTTTAGCCTTCACTACTTACTTCCTTTTATCATTGCAGGTGTTAGTATTCTTTATCTGGCTGCATCATATTAATATGGTTCCAATAATCTATTGGGTATCAATTCTTCTGTAGATAAAATAGCTTTGTATCCCTATTTTTACGTAAAAGATCTAGTGGGTCGGGTAGCATTTGCCATCTTTTTCTCTATTTTTGTTTTTTACGCACCTAATGTCTTGGGGCATCCCGACAACTATATACCCGGTGCGGGTAGCGATTCTCGTGACACCCTTAATGAACCAGAAGAGCATATCAATGTTACGCTGCGCAACACGATATGGAAGCACTCTGAAGGGAACTCCCCGGCTGGTAAAATGCGGGCCGAGTCATGTATAGAGACAAAGTATTCTCTTGAGAGTAGGTACTGCGGGGTGCCAAAAAGGACAGCGGAAGATGCGAGGCACACAGTCTGTGCACCAAGGCCCAGAATCCGGACGGAAGTTAAGTGGGGGGTCGGAGAAACCTACACAAGGAGTACTACAGAACGATTTTTTTGCAGTAGCCCAGGGGAACTCCGAAAAGTGAAAGGGAAAACCTTCCACGATAATGGAGCGGTCAACTAAAGAAGAAGTAATAGCAACGGCATCAGCTGAGAAAGACTATTATCCTGTATCAACAACGACGGAATAATAACCAACATCTTCGACGTAATAAGCTCGAAAGAAAACCTGGTACAAGCATACTGGGAAATCGGAGGCGAACCAGGAAACCTAACACCTGGCGCGGACGAAAAAAGGGAGACTTTAGACGGCATCAGAGATAAATGGTTCGAGGAAGCGAGCCTGACTCTCAAAGAAGGACGCTACGCTTACAAACCAACCAAAAAGATCGAAATAGGCAAAAAATTCAGCGGAACGCGCCCCCTCACCATAACATCTCCCAAGGATAAAATCATACAACAAGCCTTCAAAAGGATAATCGAGCCCTTCTACGAGGGGTCATATAAGTGGGTGGAAATCTCGGAATAAGAGTACGAAACAGCAAAAGAACAGTTCAGTTACAGGCTCAAAGCAGGGCGGGACATGGAAGACAAGTCCAAAGCCGACTACAAGAGTCTTTCGTCTAAATATTACGAGAAAGTTTGGGAAATACCAAAAATCTTCAGCGAAAGAAGCCACGGATTCCGCCCCAACAAAGGCGTCCATAGCGCCATAAAAGAGATCAGCACATGGCAGGAAGTCAACTGGATCCTGAATTACGACATCAAAAAGGCATACAACTCTCTCGACTAAAAAAAACTAACCAAAATAGTACGACAAAGAATAGCCGACCGCTGAGTAACAGACGAATTAAACAAAATGTTCCAATGTAAAATAATAGGTGGCGAAATGGAGGGGATCAGGAACGGAAAGAGCGTAGTACCCCCGGGCAGTATCTTGTCCCCGCTACTCTTTAATATATATATGACAGAATTGGATAACTTTGTGAAGAACCTAAAAAGAAAGTTTGACCTGGGTTAATTAAGTACTGTGATGAGGAAAGAGTGCGACAGAATAAAAAACACCTACGGAACCAAATCAACTTTCGGGAAAAAACATGGAGCTCCACTGGCCCGCGAAAAGATGAGGAAGGCCTTGATAGAATACTACAAGCGCCACAGCTCGGCCTACGACGAGAAAACTTACCGCCGACTCAGATACATCTGGTACGCCGATTACTTTATCATCGGGATAGGGGGTAGCAAGCGGACGCGAAGGAAGTCTAAAAGCAAATCAACGACTTCATCAAGGGCAACCTACACCTGGAAGTAGAAAGAGATAAGCTAACGCATCTGACCAGCGACATAGTCGAGTTTCTGGGATTCGTCATTAGAAAACCAGACCGGGCTATGAGCAAGAAGCTTAGATCATATCCCAAGATTATAGAAAAATACTGACGGAACAAGAACTGAGTGCTGGCAAGACTTCACAGGGAGACCAGCAAGTTCGATCGGTTCGCTGAGAAGCTGGCCTGAAACAAAGTCGGAAAGAAAATCGAAGCGCTTTTAACCGACTGGGGGTACCGCTGGCGAAAGAAGGAAAACATTTCCAGGGGAGCCGAGATTATCGCAGAGGAGCTATTCCTGAAAAAAGCAGGGGAGATCCTCGAGGAGATGAGATCAGAACACTGAAACAAGACGGCGTCCCTCGAAGCGGAAGCGTGCGCCTTAGCAGAATCTGGGAAAAAAGCCATATTGCCGAAAGCCAAAGGTACTAAGAACGGAAGGCAGCATATAGACGAGAGAGAGCTAGGGTACGACTTATGAAAGTGGATAGAAGCTATTCGGACCAGCCTGATAGAGGGATGGAAAGACGTTGGATCTCTTGTTCTCTCTGAAATATTAGAATCCAGAAAAAGCTTCTTAGAAGCAGTAGGTAAAGAGTATAAGAGTTTGACGCATCACGAGAAGGCACACACCCTAGCCGTAAAGGCTACAGGATGGAAGAACAGACTGAGAAAAAACGCAACAGAAGGAGAGGGGGTCAAGTATGCAGCTATGGTAGCAGTACTTCGCACAAGGAATAACATCTTGATCGAAGCAAACATAAAAGAAATTATGCACCGGTTGAAGGACGTCAATATAGTGTACAAAAAGTCCAATGAACCAAAAACGGCGGACCAGCTTGTTACGGTGCACGCCATAGACATTATAAACTGGTACAGTTATAAGGCCAGGGGCATACTAAACTTCTACTGATGCACCAGAAACTTTCACCTAGTGAAAAACATCATCGACTATCAAATGCGAATGAGCCTGATGTATACAATAGCTAAGAAGGAAGCTAGTTCGATAGGCAAGGTAAGTTCCAAGTATGGGAAAGACGTAACAATAACCGACGAGAAAGGCAAGCCCCTGGTTAGATTCATGTCTAAAGGCGAACTCTCTAACATAAGCCATAAATTCATGGGGCGCGAGGAGGACCTTAGTCTTAGTTACCTCGACAAACTCATGACTTCAGGTGGAAACGAGTGGGTTTAGCACACTAGGTTGGAGATGCTGCCTCTTGAACTGCGAAAGGAAGGCTCCAGAGATCCACCACGAAAAAAGGCTCCGCCGGAAAAGTTACACTTAACTTAAGAGTAAGCCTTCCATTATGGGCAGCAAGGGCGTCAGCTCACGGGAGGGACGAGGAGAAGAAGCAACTGCCCTTCCATCGAGGGAGAGCACCATCCCGCCTGGTGTAGGACAAGGCCGTCTTGTAGTGGATAAGCTGGATATCCTACATCCTGAAAACATGTTCAACACGGACCTGACGAAGATACTGAAACAGTTTTTTAGTTAGAGGACCGTCGTGGTTGAGTTCGGAAGTAATTGGTTGGTAGCCGTATGATTTAGCGGATTACGTATGGACTACGAGAGAGGCTTCGGCTTATTTGCCCAAATCCGATGTCAACCCTGGCTCATATTGTGCCAGAATGGTATTTCTTACGTGCGCTATGCACCTCATCGTCGGCACGGAAACAACCGTCTTCACTGCAGCGAGCGTGATGAAGCCACTCCTACACTGGATAATGCGAACGAACGTACCTGGGGAAAGCCCAGGCAGTGGAGCTAAGAGTAAAAGCCTTTCTAGGCCACGCCACCTTTGTGGCCAGTATGTCGGGCAAGGCATGATTCTCCAAGGGGAGGTTCAAAAATCTGATACAGGTAGCGGTGGTTCGGTACCCCTCTTTCGCCTCAAGTCGGTGGCTATAGGCGGAAGGATTGCTATTCGGGGAAATGGTAAAAGCTCCCCGAACGCTGTTAGCAGTCCCGCAATGTGCAACAGCACGTCTAAAAACCTGCGGACACCTACAGAGAGTAAAAAGACAACGCATGTGGAAGCATGGGATTCCCTTCCTCCAAAGCAAGAAATGAGCAATCCATCCTCAAAAGCTCAGCTTCTTTGGAAACCCACCAAATACCCAATAGGTGGGCAGCCTATACTTAAAAAGTCTAAGGGGAACGGAACCATCGTAGTAAGGCTTTCCCTAACTAAAGGATGGTAGCAAACTCATGGCAAGCTCATTACACCCTTGAAGAGGTAGTAGATAGAGTATATCCCTTCTAGCTCATAGGAACTTGTGCATCCAAAAGGTTCCGAGGAAGGGACGTAATCGTCTTGACGAGCTCAGCCAACAAAAACTTTTATTTACTTTTATTTCAAGGTCTCCTCCAGGTTTATCCATCTCATTCGTGAAATCTCAGATCTCAATGTTCTAATCTATGCTTATGAGAGCATAAAAAAATCCAACCCAGGGGATGTGACAGCGGCCGCCCGCCGCAGAGGAGGTTACCCTTGATGGTATGTCGATTTAGAAGCTACAAAACCTCTCAGACCAGTTACGAAAAGGAAGAGCCTGCTCAAAGAGTCTTCATTCCAAAGCCAAGAAGAAAGAAAGAAAAAAAAGACGCTTGAGGGAGAGGGGGCCAGCCAGTTTTAACCCTCCCCCTTTAGGGATAACCTCCCCTACAGACAAGGGTTGTTCAGAAAGCCATGCTCTTAATTCTGGAAAGAATGAGCCTCAATTCCTAGACAGCTCCCACGGGGGGGTTCCGGCCTTACAGCAGCTGCCACACCTGTCTAGAGCTAGTAGCACACCAATTTAAGAATATGGGTGATGGAGACATTCGCTAGTGTTTCGACAGTATTTCCCATGACAAGCTTCTGAACGTTCTGTCCCGGGACATTGGATGCCCCCTTGTTGCTTCTTCAACAAGCCATCCATCATGCGATGCGCATATGTGTTAGGTAGTAAGTTTACCTTAAAGGTGGCCAGGAGTAAGCCCGCTTCTATGCACCATCCATTTGCATACGCTAGATGGGATTATAGAACCATTGAAGGTACAGTTTCATTTCCAACCTAAAAACAAAATGAGCAATCCAACGTATCGCCGATTAAGTTATCGCATTAGTTAATCAAGAAAGAACGGAGGAGGATGCCGCAAAAAGAGTTCCGCCGCACCTCAAGGAGTCTACGAAGCCCTTGCGGGGGTTTTGCCTAAATACATACAGACTGAAGATAGGGCATCACGGCGGGCGGCTCTCTTCTGTTCGTTATGCAAATGATTTTATCATTGAGGTAAGTAAAAGAGTCTAAACTGGCTGCTTTAGAGATTCGGGATCAGGTAGCCGCGAAGGCCGACTTAGACCTGCTGCAGATGAGCCTTGGGAAAACTAACCTATTGTTTACACACTAACAGACTGGGAGAGAAGAAGCAAAGCTTCTTATCTGGGACCCCACAAAGTTCCGTGTCCCAAAACAGTCCAAGATGCAGTCTTCTTTTTTAAAAGCTACTTATATCGACCGACACCAATACGAGAAAAGGGCTTTCCCTATAGCGAGACGAGTCACTAGGAAGCGGGCCTCAGTACGCTCCAGACTTCTTCTTGTGGTAAGGAAGCCCTTCTATGATCACTGTGGAAGCGACTGGCTAGCAAGAGCTTCGTAAAGCTATCTAATTACAAAGGAACGGCACTGAACCGGGCCTTAAGGAACACCCTGATATCTTGGTCTTGTATAATACAGTGATACAAAGCATAATTCAATACTACAGACATGTACCGGTAGAAACTTTGGAAACCTATAAAGGCCCTTCGGGAATCTTGTGCTCTCACACTGGCAAACGAGCTAGGTCTACGGACCCAAGCCAAGGTCTTCTTCAGGAAAGGATATTTGGGACAAATTTGACCTATAAAGGGCCTGCTGGGAAAGAGGTCTCTCTAGCGATGCCCGAAAGGCTTCTTCGAACCTCTGAGCCTGCGCCTAAAGAGTAAGCAAGCTGTTGTAGCTAAAGACTGAGACCACATCCGTGGCTCTCAAAGGCCGGATATGGTGGAAGGTAGGGCGCTCTAACCTGTGGTAATCCTTCAATGTGACAGGATAGAAAGAGATGCTTCATGTGTAGAGCCTAGCCAAAGTAAGAAGGCTGTCTCACTTGGGGCGACTGGACCTTCTTTGACTAAGCTAGTGATGAATCGAAAACCAATTCGATTATGCGCAGATTGTCAGCGAAAATATCACCCAGACCAAAAGCGAGCAAAGTAATAGTGAGTGTGTGGAGAGTTGTGTGAGCTGAAAGGTTTACGCATGGTTCGGAGGCGAGGCCCTCCCTTAGCCTACCAGTCTATGCTATTCTTTGAAGTATACCTAACAAATTAGGGGGTGTAGCTGCCATAGGACCAGTTTCCGTGTCATTATTTGCTCCACTCTTTATTAACACATCATATGTATGTAGTTCAAGTTTCTGACCGATTCACTAAAAAATGTTTTGGTTGCTTTTGGCAGATTGCCTACTTTTAGGTTGGATTGGATGTCAACCTGTGGAGGCACCATATGTTACTATTGGCTAAATTGCTTCGGTTGGTTCTTTCCTATACTTTGTTATTACGCCTATTCTTGGCAAATTAGAAGACAGATTAATCAATACTTCAAGCGGGGAAGGTAAGCTTCCCTGCTTCTTCGTCACCACCAGTATTATGCGATTTTGTTCCTTGCTTGAATTCGAAGCCACCGCCATAATGAAATTGTGCGTAAACAATCTCTGTTTTCGGTTTCTAACTGTCATTCTAGTGTCGATTAGCGGCGGTTCATTTGTACTGTTTGTTCAACTTAGGCACTCTGGGGCAGAATCGGCCGGCCGGCAGAGATTCCGCTTTTGATGGTAGGAATTAGGTTCGGAGAAGATTCCGATTCTAGTTTTAGTTCCAGCTTAGGTGAGAGCAATATTAGCTCCAATAAGTTGGCGGAGAGAACAGGCGCTAATAATTTATTAATTACCTAGCTTTAAAGAGCTATATGCGAGCGCCAGTGAAAAAAAACCGCTGAGGCCGGCCGGGTCGCTGCTAGTTGCGCTAGGAGCTGAGCTACTAAATCTGTCCGGCTGAAGGAAGGTTGAAGATGGATGACGAATCACCGGGCCGGCCGCCCGGAATTGCTCTGCGGGCCTTAGCGAATTATCCACTATTTAGCAGAATTGCCCTCTAGCTAAGGAACTTAGTGGATTTTGAAAATTAGCTTAACTAAAATGAAAGTCGACCGTACTCCTAGATTTTCCAAAAGCATGTGTCCTTCGACAGCAAGAGTGATAGCCCTAAAGTCGACCTCCCAACAGAGAAACAAAAAAAGTGAAAATAGAAAAACCTAAGCTAATTAAGGAACCTAACTTCAGAAAAGAAATGGAACGACGAAGAATACCGGGAAAGAGAAGTTGGTCCCCCGGAGACTTTTCTTGACTCGGTCAACTCACGAAGTATGTCTCAAGACCGATTTATTTCGAGATTTCAAAGTTTTTAAGGATTTCATAGAAGGAAAGAATGTTTTTAATGAAAAGGACAATAATCCTAAAAGAAGGCCTTACAGGGAAGATTCTGAAGACCTCTGAAGGTGAAAGACCTTTTGATTCGACCTAAAAGTCGAATCAATGACCATGTTTTGATGGAAGAATGTAAGAAAAGAACGAAAGAGAGTGCCCATATAAGCCCAAAATTACGGACTAAATGTATGATTGTTAAATATATGGAATTTTAATATGTAAAGACCAACTAAAAAGGAAAAGATTTCTCATGAAACTATGAAATCCAGCACTAAAAAGGGCGGGCGCCAAAGAAAGAAAAGAAAGGAAATAGGATAAACATCAAGGCGAAAAATGTAGAAAAGGAAAGAAAATAAGGAAAATCGGCGCGGAAGAAAGAATGTAGAAAAGGAAAGAAATGTAGATATCAGCGCGAAAGAATGTAGAAAAGGAAGGCAAAAATGTAGATATCAGCGCGGGAATACGCGGAAAATGTAGGATATGTAGGATAATTTGACTTTTCTTCCATTTAATTATATAATCTTTTCATTTCGACTTTCTGAGGATAACTTAGACGCAAATCTCTCCGGATCCTATCTAATTCCTCATTAAAGCTAGAGAGAAAATGATCTTGTGAACCTTCAGGTATAACTAAGACATTTCCGTCATGAAAGTGACCTATCACTTCGGCGGTTGGAAATCTCTTTAATGTCTGAATAGTACCTTGGGCTAAGAGGCCAAATTCGAAAGATTGAAGATAATTTGAGTAGTTAGACCTAAAACTAGGTTCCGATATTCGATAAGTATGACCCGTAGGCCCTATTAATAGCTGACCCAGATGCATATCTTGCATCATTTTGGAGACTGTCCTGAACTCAGCTATTATACTGGATTGCTGCATTTCATATGTCACAGCTGTAGCCAGTTTTTCCATCTTAGGATAATCTGGATAATTCTTAAACTCAGTAGGTCTAATGCCCAGACCCTCCCGGAAACCTTCCATAATTCCCGTAGTCATGGCTCTAGTTCCTCCTCCGAAGAAAGAGGAGTATACACATACCTTCACGAGCGGGGCCTTTCTTGAAAAGGTCACCTTTCCCATTTCGATGGAATTCATCCTCCAAATATTTCCATAATCCCTGATTATCAACAGCTTCTCGGACTAAGGATAACTCTTCAGGAAAGAGTCCTAAAAGGATACTTGTGAAACAACTCACTAAGTCTATGTCAATGATGGCATAGCCTTTATCTTTCAGATAATTCCCTAAATGAGCATAGATTCTCTCTCTAAGAAACCGTTTCGTAAAATTGATGCTTGTACCATAGGATACAGGAAGGATTCTAGGAGAACTCCCCATGAGCTTATACTTGTATGGAATGACTCCAAAGTTCTTCATGGCTAAAATTCCTCTAGAAAGAAGTTGCTGTAGGCAATCAATGTGCTCTAAGGAGACAGTTTTCTCAAGACCTGACTCTATAAGATAAGATAATCGTCAATAATTTTATGAGTTAATAAGACGTCTGGAGTGCAGAATCTCTTTCCCTCAGAGTTTAATTCAACTTTCAGGGGAGTCTTCTCTAATAAAGAAGTATAAACCTCATATAAGTCTGGAATTCAAGGCTGAATGCATTTCCTTTCTTGGAGAAGGTGTAAACTTTCCCACTTGAGGAGGAGTTTCATCTTCCTCCGTTCTAATGGGAGAAAGAAAGTCCACCCCATTCATAATCAGGAGCAAATATTACGGGACTGAATTCTATTCCCGTAATATATATGCCTTCTGCCTTCCGGATCTTGGTGACTCCTTTATACCCTTCTAGACTAAGATTTGATAATAATTCGTCTGTGAATCTCTTATGGTTTAGAGATTCCTGTCCTAGTCTCTTGGACCATCCTTTATAAAGAGGATAGAGTAATTTCCTTTTCTTAGCTTCTTGGTATCCTACTGGGAGAGTTGTCTACCCCGAAACCTAGGAAAGCTCCTTCTCCTTTGACTAGCTCTTCTTAATCCAAGACGTCAAGGGCATACAAACATCCTTGAAAGCCTCCCGATTCGTAGCCATAGTAGGCAGAAGCTCATGAGTGCGATCTAGTATGGCGTGGGCTCTATCTTTGTCCATGGACAACGCCCAGGCCATAATTCCAGGAAGTTCAGGAACTATATCCCCATTCCAACCTCCTGCACTCCAGGAGAGGAGGTCCTTTCTCTCTTGGCATACATTGAGTGCCTTTATAAGCCGAACTCTCCTTAAGACACTTCCGCCGGGGTCATTTATAGTTAAAGGGTTGTTTCCAATGATCACTACTTGCCCTTTATAGTATGCTGTCTTGGGATCGTTTTTATGCTTCTCACTGGCCTTAAGCATATCGGAACCTACGAAAGCTTTAAGGTTATTCGCGGTTCCATGATATTCCTCTGCTTCGTTGGCTAAAATAAGATGTTTGTTGATTAAGGTAGAGTTCTCAAAGGGGTCTGTTTCTAGTCTCTTTAAACCAGTTGTACCAGTTCGTTCCTTTCCTGCTAAGGCTGTCATAACGTGGGCCAAGATGGTCTTTCCTGAACCTCCTGGACCTATCACAACTAAGAAGATTTGAGCTTTATTCTGCTTTTTGACTAAAGACTGTAAGAAAGCTTGTATGAACAATTTGTAATCCTTATTTCCTTGAGTGAAATCGTCTAGGTATTTGAAAAAGACAGTGGTCGGACAAGAAGGGTCCCAATTGAATCCTATACTTGTAGTCAGGAAGAATTCGGGTGAATGTGAAAAGAACTCTTTGGTTTCGGGATTTAAGACTCCATTCTCAAATAAGATATAAATAGTGTCGTCTAATTTTGGAATCCCAAAATTAGCTCTTGAAAGGCGAAAAAGTTCCGTTATATGCCTTACGGTTACTAAGGAAATCCCTAGTTGGGCTAATTCTGAGATCTTGAGCATCAGAGTCATTAGCTCATCTATTTCTAATTGAATATAATATTTCACCTTCGGGTGATAGAAGTATAATTTGTCCCGGGGAAAAAGATCTCACATTTGAAAGACAAGTCTTCGTACGGAAGAGCTTATATATCTCTTCTGGGGATCTCAATTTCTTTCTCTTGGTATCCTCTTTCTCATAATAATAAAATTCCTCCTTACTGAAGGTAGTTGATAAAGCCTCTTCCCACCGTAAATCTAGTCAATTTTCCATAATTTCTTTTCTTTTTTTCTATAGGGAACATTTTCCCAATTTATCCTACATTCCTACATATTCCCGTGAGTCCGGCGGGCAATAAACTGGATTTAGGCAATGTAGGATCTTAAGGATATCCTACATTCTTACTCACTTTTGGAAGCCCCGCGTAAAGAGATTACAAGGATTTGGTCTCCTTGAATTTCAGATATCCTACTTTCTTACACATTGGCTTTGTGTAAAGAAAATCCCAGGATTTGGTTGTCCTTTGGGATATCTTTTATCTTTCACTTTCTGGAGTTTCGCTTAGAAAGGATTTGGTCGTCCTTTCTTTTCGGATTTCTTACTTCTGTACACTCTTGCGAGCTCTCCGTAAAAATCCCATTTTTCATTTCCGCAAATTCATGCACCGCAGTGTATTATTACATGCTATTTCATGCGCTGCGTATAAGATTATATTTATGCCAAGTCTGGCTTCTTTACATAATTTCCTAGAGAGTTTAGGGGAAGGGAAGGCCCTTAGGTGGACCTTCCCTGGGGCACTAAAAGCCCTTTCATAATAAACAATAATAATCCAAACATTAACTATCAACACATTTCATCACTCTGGGCCACTATCCCTTTCTAGATCATTCTTCATAGGCTCATGCTTTACCTTTATCTCTAGACCACTCTCTATAGGCTCACACTTTACCTTTATAGGCTCACCTTTTACAGGCTCACTCTTCAAAGGCTCATTCCCTTTCTCACTTTTGGACACTAGTTTTCTGTATGTGTCTAAGGTGGGCTTAAATTTATCTCTTAAATCCTCATCCATATTGAGTAACACTGAGTCTTTCTCTGGAACCAAGGGTAGATCTAGATCTATAGAGTCCTCTTTCTCGTATTCAGCAGAGTACGCCAGAACCGCAATAACAGCCAATACTATGGTGATGTATAAGCCTGTGAAAAGGGCTTTCTCGTATTCCGGATCTGGGACAGTCTGCTTGGATGGGTCAGAAGTCTCCGCCGTCGCGGGAAACACCAAAGGGAGAAATCTCTAAGTGAGATATATAGAGAAATAAGACAAACAATAAAATTTTCGGAGCTCGGAGAAAGCATAAAGTACACATCAAGAAACCGTTCTTGATTCGATCTTCATACCTCTTGTCGTGGCTCTTCTTGATTTCTTGTATTAAAGCACTAATTAATCTATCTTTTTCGCTCATAAGCTATTAACCTTCTTCTCTGCCAATTTTGCTAGACACTTAACCCGGTCAGCTATGACTCCGAAGAAAATCTGAGTGTAGGTTGAAACCCATAAGGGTCTTCCTCAAGCTTCTCCAAGCTCTTCAACGTCTCTTTATACGTTGTATGTAAAGGTTCTAAAAGGGTGAGAAGGAAAATGAAACACAAAAAGTAATATATGATTTTTAGGATAGAGATTATTACTTGAGAGCAGATGAAGAAAGTAAGAAGGGTTATGGCCCCTAAACGTAGTTCTAAGTGGGTAGGAGTCTATTTTCTGGTGTACTCAATAAGTTGGTTTATGGTTTGGTTCATGTGTCATCCTTTCTTTTCTCATTTGTTTCCTTCTCTTTACTCTCCCTTTCGGCACCTTTTTGAGAAGCATCAGGATGGTTGGAAACAGATAAAGGGATTTCCCATTCATTAATCTGGTCAACCCAGACAAAGGAAACGCTCCCACTGGGTTTCTGTTTCGTCTCTTGAATAGGTTCAGGAGCTTTGTAGTCATCGGAATATAATTCTAGAGGAATACGAGGGCCTAAGTCCACATTTTGATGGGTTTTAGCCTGAGGAGGTCTCGATTCCTTAATCCTATCTTCTGTCTCAGGCTGATTACTCTCTTTCTTCAGCCTTTTTGTGTCTTTCTTTAGACCCGGGTCACTCTGTGGTGGGTCCTCTTTCGTTTCTGGAAGGAATGAAAGAAATCTTAGCTCCGGAAACAATATTTTTCAGACCTTGGACTTTGTAGATTCCGGGTCTCACATCTTTCCCATCTGTTTTGGATGTTGATTCACGTATTCCCGCACAGATTCTTCAGTCACTTTGAGGGTGCCTTTTGCTTCTTCAAGTTCAGTCCTGCTTTCGTTCAATCCCCGTTGAGTCTCTTGGAGTAAGACCTTAGTGGCAGCCAACTCTTCACCGAGTGCTTGAGATTGACTGGCTAGCTCTTGTAGCTTTAGGAATTCTGAATCTGAAGGACCTGGTTTATCCCTCTTCAAATCAGCCTTAGGTGTTGAGGGTTGAGAAGGGCTTTTGAACCCCAGTAATTCCCTTTCCAATCGTTCTATCCTCTCGTTTATATTAGGGATTCCTTGATTCCCACTTGAAGGAGAACTAGGTTCCGGGAGTAGAGGGTCAGGATCACCCTCATGGATCCAAGAAACCGTGACATCCAGAGCATTCCAAACTCTTAGCAACCACTCTAAGAGTTTCTCTAAGAGGGATTTACCTAAGGTCTTAAGTTTAGTCCACGGCAAGAGCGAGGTAATACAAGGGGTCAATTTTCACGATCCTTAAAGCAAAAGTATAAAAGACTTTGAAGATAAACATGAAGAAAAACAACCTAATCATGATGAGGGGATTCTGTATGGAGTCAAGAAGTCCGAACCATTCTACAGACTGATGATAAGCTCTTAGAAAGGGATTTGGTTTAGGTGATATACCCAAGAGACCACGAAGACTATCTGAAACACTAGATGTAAATTTCATAATAAGGTATATAGAATAAGAAAAAGGCCTATCTATTTCATAAAGATAGGCCAAGAAAGAAAAATCCCCTAGTCCCACAGGTTAAGGAGAAATTTGTTCTGATCAAGGCTAGCTCGGCACCTAGTTAATCGTATGAGAGAAGAGCAAAAACGGGGCGCCGAAGGCCCATCCGGCCGGCGGCCTGTGAACGTTGGTGTAAAACACATTGATACAAAGCCTTTTATGGAAGAAAGTTCAGAAATAAGCTTATTTACATTCCGAACAAACTATAAATAACAAGGATAAAAGTCCACAGAAGGAAGGAAAATTTATATAGGGAGTAGATTTGAGTCCTAGGTTCTTCGACCTTGACTAGCAACTGGGTCCGTTGCTAGAGCCCCCACACCCCACATAGATAGAAGAGTGCACGGGCAAAACGTGGAATTGGCCACTAGCAGTCCAACACTAGACCTAGAAAATCGTCGAACTTAGACTCGACGACTGTTAGCCAGAACGAGCAGCGGCTAAGAATAATGTTCAAGAAAATTACATGGAGTAGTTGGATAAGAAGACTCAAAAATCAATAACATAGCCTGCTTTATAAAATTGCATCGTTATGTTTCGAACTAAATCTAACGTGACGTCAAGTAAACCTCGAAGGCCTTTCTTAGGAAGGTGCAGAGACAAGTAGATAAAAAAGGTTTGACCACTGTTGAGAAGTAAGTTTAGCCTGATACCCCATTTCTACAAGCCTATAGCTCTTTCACTATGTATTGTACCACTCAGTTGTGTTGTAAAGACTCCTTAAATTCTGCTAAACAGGTCATAAGCTAATTGTAGCAAGAAAAAGTCGGAACAACCCTTAAAGACCAGGATGCTTACTGTATAGTCGACGTAGACCCTGTGTCGTGCTACACAACGATCTTACTAGGTCTTTCTTCCGGGGACCTACGTTATGAAAGCTTTAACCCAAGGCCAGAGGTTTTTTTAAAGGTTTTCTTTATGAAGGGGCTTCAAAGCTGCGGTCGAAGTTGCCACTATTTGTTCTTTCGCAGAGAAAGTAACGCAATGATATCAGGAATTTTTGAGTCGGAGACAAAAAACCTAGGAGTGAAAAAATTAAGGGAGTTTAAAAGCTCGCCCGACTACAAACAGCGATATGAACGCGCAGTGAAGGTCGTGCAAGCTTTCTAACTCAACAAAGATAATACCGGACCTACAGAATGTTGCAGACAGGGTAGGGTTCACAAACACGGTTCCCTTGAGGGAAGGGTAATGCTGTGTAACAGAGAACCTCTTTTCTTAAGTATATGCATAGTATAGTCTTACCAGTTTAGACCCCTAACCGAACGAAGTCCCGCTTCGCCTGAGAGAAAATAAAAAAGGCTTTACCCCGAAGCTCATTCTATAGTCAGTCGCTTTCATAACGGAAATGTGTTTGCTTTTCCGCAGTGCCATGTAAAACCCTAGAACAAAGTTTTACAGGACTTGGTAACAATCATGGGTAACAATCTAGACCTATTATACCTTCAACGCTTAGAGGTAAAATGTGTCCGAAGCACAGACAGGCTGAAGTACCCTGCTGAGGAGTATACAGACGGCGGGCGGTGTAGCTCATCCTACTTTCCTGAAAGTTCTGTTAACATGGGAAGCGACAAGTTACATCAGAGAAGAACGAAATCACAGGACGAGAGTCCTCAAAAGAAAAGTAACGTTCTTCCAAGAAGGACAAGAGAGGGCGGTTTGATGTCGGAGTGAGAAGGTGTTTCCTAACCGTACGTTATTATTGAATAGATGGGTAATCTCTCTTATTTACGCAATGAATGAAGTGATCAATTAATTCCCTCATAGACTCATGGAAAAATTAAGCGTGCTCCCGGATATAAACCTTTTTTTTAGGTCATATGGTTTTTTTATTTAAATCGTCGTCGCATCGTAGCCTTTTGCAGGAAATTGTGCCAATTCTTTCCCGTAAAGAGTGTAACGATGATTCAAGAAGATTGTCACCGATCGCCACTTATTTCACTGTCACATCCGACCGTCCGTTTTTCTAGGACTCCAACGGCCGGCGTTTTTTGGGGCGAAATGGGGGAGGCGAGCAAGCGGCGGCTGTGCTGTTAGGATAAAATTTGGAAAAGCCGCCGGCCGCCTGCCCTGGGCGTCCTTCGGGCGTACGAGACGACTGGCTGTATATAAAGAATCAGGCTATGTCCAAAGGAAGGGCCCCCCCCGGCCAGCCCCCCCTTAAAACAAGACGACAGGCTAGGAAAACGACGGCTAGGAGCCCAAGTCCCCCCGCCCCCTCAGAGAGTGCACAGCACGACTAGCTAGCTAGGAGAACTACCAAAAAGCCTAAGCTTCGGCTTCCTGTTTTCGCTTCGTCTTCCAACCTAGCACCCTTCGCCAGCCTATAGCGAGACTCGGCTCGCATCGCTCCGATTGCAGGTCTCTAAGGCTTCTTCTTCCGTAGTCCCCTCAGCGTCTAGTCGGCGGAAAGCTCCAGGAGAGCGTCTCGATGGAAGGCAAAGCGGAGAGCCAAGCGAAGAACATTAAGCCTGAAGAGCCATAATATTCAAGCCGTAGTAATGAAAAGCCGGGACTGGTCAAAGCCATTTAGCCTTTCTGCAAACAATAGGCAGATCGCTAAGTGACAGAACATTGTAAAAGGGTGACAAAGTAAGAGGTGACAATAAAAAATAGGCAGAACACCGCAGGGGTAACAGCAAGGTCGAGGAATCTTGCATAAGATAGCAAAACAAAGAATAGCAATGAAATAAGAAAGAATCTCACCAAAAAGTACCAAATGAAAATACAGGCGAGGAATGCTAAACAAGCCTTCCTCACGGCTAACCTCATCAGGTCCCACCGGCCGGGTGGTGTCAGCCGGAGACAACAGCTACAGCCGAAGGGTATAAACCTTTATCTCCACCGAGATGATGGATGGTCCATGGACAATAACTCTCCGTCTTTCTTCCATCAGGCTTTTCTTAAGCCAATAGGCTGAGGACTCTGTGCCTTCTGGCCTTCGTTCGTTTTCGTCTCGATGCCTAGACATCATCCATCATCCAATGCATTGTTTTCTTTTGGGGGCCGTGGGAATTAGAGCCTACTCAAGTCCCTACCTACCATAAAGATGGGACGCCCTAACCTAATAGGAGGAATTATAGATAAAAACACCCTCTGCGAGCAAAGAAAGGGGCTAAGCAAAGAACAAATTCTGCTTGTAGTTTTCCAGGCGTAAAGCGCGCTAGCAGGCGAACAAAAGGTTCACTCTCTTGGCTCGTTGCCAGCCTTAGAAAATAAAACAAGGTTTTCCTCTTCACGGAGGCGAACAAGGTGATTTTATTATTTCCCCCTCACGGAGACGAAAAAGTAGTCAAGGACAAAAGGCTTTGAAAGGCGCATAGCGCAAAAAGTAGTCAGTCGCTTCGCCTATATCTTTTCTCCCTCGTTTCATGTTTTCTGACTGGAAAGGAGTAATTTTATTAAGGACTTCCCCAATTTTTACCTGTAAGCAACTACCTGAAAAACTTGTTTTTTGAGGGAGACATGAAGCCCACCCACTGGGGAGCCCATTTTATTGGCTTTACGAAGGATGATCGAAGATCATATGAAGCATCATCGGCTTTTCGTTGTACATCTTTAGGGATGGGGTCTTCTTTGTGTATCTCTAACTCTGACTAATGGTGGGTGTGATTCTGGAAATACTTGCCACTGCGTTTTCGTTGATTACTATTCCATTGACCGACACATAAAACGCACTTTAGCTACCTACCGGGAAGCCTACAATTTTTACTTATAAACACAAGCTATTGTCTCGGCTGTGATGAATTTATTACAATATTCTTGTGCCTAAGTTAAAAAAGTTTTTATTAAATATAACCCTAATTAGTCTAGTTAAGCTGCTAACTAAATCCATCTGGACCCAGTAAATTGATCGAACTATTCTGTCGTCTTCAAAGCGATATAGTGTACAAATCAAGTATTTTCCACTTCCAGATTGTTTACATAGTGAGCAGATTTTTAATATAATAAGCCCTTAAATATTTTCATGAGTCTTTGAAGTTGTTCCAGTCTATGAGCAAGCATGTTGTTTTGATACTTTGCTTCTTTAGCCTAAACAACTGCTAGAATGAAAACTCAATGAAGCAGCCATAAACTAACTCCTAAAGCCATTTATGGCTTCTTCTCTTTTTTAGGTCGAAGGAGGGATACTGTAAATGGTGAAACAGATAAACCTTCGGCTTTCTGTGTTTGTTTATAATCATTTTGATCTCAGTCAAAAAGGAAGCGCGGCTTTCATTTCAGTCAGCCGCGCAGTTTTTTTCAATAAGTAAGGCATGTGTTGCTCCGCCGGGCGAAGCAAGGAGCGAATTATAAGAGGCATGTCAAAAAAGCTTGCTTGCTGGCAGTTTAGCCTCTCGTTCACTTAGGCTTGGCGTCTTCGGCTTCCAGCCTGGCAGCGCCAAGCTTGGGTAGAGCCGCCGAGCCTGCCCATTCCTTTTTTCTAGAAGATTAGCTCGGCGAGCTAATGTCAGACTAGTAGCTCCCTTGGCGCGCTACACAAGACCCGGCGCCGCGGCGGCAGGCGGGCGCATCTCTCTACTCAAGGGTCTTATTTTGTTCTTAAGCCTTTTGTTTGGCTCTGCTTGAGCTCCTAACGGATAAAGGCTCAGCTTCGATGACATCAACTTTATTTCTATAAGGGTGAGTTGATGCCATGGTATGATAGCATAGCTGAGAAGCGCAGCGCTTTTATTAGCTACTAGAATGGGGACTGACTTCCTCTCTTCCTTTTTGCTAGACTTTTGAGCTTATTGAGGTAGTGGCTTACAAAACACTAAAAATACAAATCATGACTACTACGCTTAGTAGTATACTAGGAACGATTTTTAGGACTAGGAAAAAATTTGAGGATATTAACGAAATAAAAAGAGGAAGTCCTCTGCTATGTTATTTCAAGATTTTTTTGCTATCGTTAGATGTTCCATTTTCTGAGTACACTTTTATTTTAGACGTACTCTTTGCCTTTTCTTTCCCGAGGCTGTTTATCCTCCAAACGGGACGACAAAGCATTTGCCTTGGCTTTAGGTCGAAGAACTTGTCTCTATTTTAAGAGCTACATCCCTCCACTTTGTGGTGCCTTCTAGAAAGAAGCTTCGCTGAGCGCTTCCCTTCAAGCATAGATATCGTACATCTCGAAGCCTTAATTTGCCCCGCCGGCGCCCACAAGGTCGAAAAAGGAAGGAAGGATGATGAGAAAGCATGGGTTGCGGTCGAATCTAGTTGTTAGATACAGTGGGCCTATGCTATTTCTTTGGCATCGTTCTATAATCAAGAAGCATATATGTATTAGTGAGAGCTGCCTCTCTCTCGGGAACGGTCAGTTCCCGGCTTTTGCCCAACATAAATCAACTCGAGCTTAATCAGCCAGCAAAGAAGACTCCCATTTGGATCAAGTGCGTTGTCCGGGCTTGGACCATGTCTCCCAAATTTTATAAATCAGTACATATGGCGTAAGACAATTTCACATATCGAGGTCGGAGTGGGATCGGGTGTTTTCACGTCTTACCGAAGTGCCCGGAGAAAATAATGAACAAAAAATAGTTTTTGGTTGGCGGCGCACTGCTCTCTTCCTCATGAGAAGGTTCAGGGAAAAGCGACGATGCGATTACTGCGTAGTTGCATATGGTATTTTCGACCAAGCGCAGCCTGTGAATCGAAGAAAGCGAAGTTATCTCCCCTAAAGAAAAGGTTTCGAAGCAATGAATCATCTATGATGATTCATAACCCACTGGCTTCGCAGTCAATTTTCTACAGTTTAGTGAACATAAGTGCATAAAAAAAGGAGTCGGCTGTATATATACTTCGTGAACAAAGTATATAATGAAACTGAAAGGTGATGCATCGTATATGATTGATCGCTTTGTCAGTACCACATCATTATGTTAGATGTGGACGCTACAGAAACATCATATTTCTCTACCTAGCCAAGCATAAATGAGGGATTGAGGTCAAGATTATTTTGGCTCTGCTTGCTGGCCAGTTTGACTCAGCTACTGCTGACGTAGGCTATTCAAGTGCTTTCTGCTGAGCCGACTGTGCAAGATGGTCGACGGCTCCATAACTTGACTTTCTTTAGATTTTTATATAGGGGAGATGGCGTGGCAGGCTTCGGTCAAGAAGTGGTTGGCAGGTAGCCGGCCGGGGCGTGACAAAGGGCCTCTTCCCCTCAACTTAGAGAGGTATGATTGACAAGCCCACTTTATGCAAGACGGCGGGCGGCAGGCGGCGGAGATTGACGTCGTCGTCGTCTTTACCAGCGCTGTAGCCTTTACACAAGCGCCCCACTACGGCCGAAAATGCGGTGGCTGCCCTATGACTTCTTCCTTCCTTCGGAAACCCTTCATGCAGTGCCTTCCTTCGTAAAGCCAACCAAGCGAAAACCCCTAAGGCATTCAATCGATGATATCTAAGAAAAGGCTGAAAGAAAGCCGCACCAAAATAGATAAGGATATTCTTCTTTGTTTTTCCCTCACAGCCCCCAAGCATCTTACCCTTGTTTCCTATATAGCTTGTTCAATAGGAGATGGGATGCCTTGTGTTGAGGTGTCGCTCAGTCTCTTCCCCCTAGTGATCTAAGTAATCTACTCCATCTGGCCGCCGCCCTGGCTGAGAGCATGCCATTATGACCTAGTTTACCTCACAACTAAGGGCATAGAGATTCGGTAACGAACGCGCGTCCCCGCAAATGCCAATCTTAAGGGCCGGTCGCCGGCCGGATGGTACGCTCCCTTCGATTCGCCGTCTTCGCTCTCCTTCATTTAGGGAGCAAGCTTGCTCCGTGCTGGTAAGTTAGCCTTTGGTAAGCCGCTTCACCGACAGAGCAGCTTATTGCACATGCTACGGTCCTTGTGTTTGTTATCGCGCTGAGTAAGTGCAATGCCTTTTGTACATAATCGACTATACTTTTTTTTTCGTGCAGAACCAAAACCGGCCGCCCAAGGTGACCAGCCTTGCCCACTATCGCCTCCCACTATGCCGTAGGTAAATTTCTTATCAGAAAGTTCCTATCGGAAGAGGGATTTGAACCCCCGTGTGCGAATTATGACCCCGCTGTTCTAACCGACTAAACTATTCCGACATGTGGATTATGATTCCGCTGTTCTACTAATCTGCTCTTTCAAGATGTTGGCTTCAATTTGGCTGAACGCCTTGCATCCTTCATTCTCTATAAGCTGAGATTGCATAGCCCAAGAAAAGAAACTGACCAGCCAGCATGAAGACTGACGAGCCTTTTTCAGGCTTATTGAACAAGTCTTGGCCTACGGCAAGTGGAGCCGGCGATAATATTCTATATTTTGTAGTAGTTTATGCCCTTGTCATTACGCTTGTGAATGCAATGACTATGTAACGGCATTACAAAGCCCAGTCGCGGTTATGAATGTGACTGAGGAAGCAGGCGCTCCAGCCATCTATTCTTCTCGAACTTAATGCACACGCAGTAGATTTTATCGTTTATAGTGACGAAGCCGTATCTTCACTTTCCTACGAGATCAGGCCGCAGGGTCAGCTTTTTCCATCCAGTTAGGGTGAAGGAAAAGGGTGGCGGTTAGAGGAGGACCGCCAAGCCTGGAATAGAGCGAGCCTGGCGAAGGCGGGGCTAGTTTCCTTTAATATGCTATATCTTATAGCAGTTCTTTCTTACTTGGTTGTGTGGCTTTCGGCTGTCGGGTCGCAAAATATTTGTTAGTCTTCTTATATTGAGCAAGTTTCCGGGCTCTGCTTTAGCAGAGCTTAGTAGAATCAATTCTTTACTCTTGTTACAGGAGCTAATGAAAGGCTCTCCAAACCGTTGAGTAGCCCATTCATTACACGACTCTCTGATTTGACTTTCCTCGGATTCTTTTTTAAACCTCTATTCTTCGACGAATAAAGTTCTACGACTCGGGAAACGTGAACAAAAACCATATAGGTCCAGAAGAGGCGGCGGCTTTCAGCCGCGCTTTCATATCTTTTTCGCTTTTTTTTTCGAATGTGCCACGCGCCTTATTCGTAAAGCCCACATACTGAGGCCTGCCAGACCTTCTTCGGCCTCCTTCTCTTCTTTCATTTGTATATTTTCTTCTCCCCATTATTCTGTCTCTGTTCCTAGAAATCTCTTCAATTTCAACTATCTATACACTATTTATCATGATTCGTATCAGCTTTTTGCCATTTCGCTGCTATCTGGTCGGATAACCCACCCTTATTCTAGTTTTCCTTTTTCCTGAGCTTTCATAGAATGGTCAAAAGATTTCTTAACCTCCCTCATCAGGTGAAAAAAACTGCATAGGCAACGCTGAAGCTAAACTCTCAGCAATAGATGAATATTGCCCTAGGCGCGGCGGCCGGCGGCCTTTCTGATTGATCTGGGACCCATCTAACGTATCCGGAGATGTGAGAACTGAAGAAGAGTGGTGCGATTCGAATCTTCCCGGGAGAACATTGAAACAACTGATTAGAATCTTTCTCCGAAAGACTCACCCCAATAATCTCTACAATTCTCGTGATTGAATCGGCGGCGGAGCCACAATCTCACTTTGATGTAAGCAAAACAAGTAATCAAGTATATCGAGACTGTAGTCTCGATAAGGTAATTTTATTTCGCTAATAACAAAATTAAGAAAATTTTATTTATTAGTAAAGCAATTATGTTGAATCATAAAACAAAATAGTTTTTACGAATATAATTTTCCAATAGTTAAGCCTGAAAACAGAATCTCCTGAAACGAAGCGCTGTCCACCTCTTTCCCTATCAATTTACCTAATTCTGTGAGTGAACGAACCATTCATTAGAAGAACGAGGAAAATTCATAGTATGGCCCAAGATAGCTTAAAATATAACCACAGAAGGAAAAGGGTTTACACTGCAGCAAAATATACAGATGAGTAACATAGTCTTCGTCTTCTTATTTCATGCTTTCTAAGCAAAATTTTGCCATTATCTAATGACTTGAGCTCGTCTGGCCAAGAACAGAGCAAACCACTAGACGAAGCATAAATTGTAGATGAAAAATAAGTGACAGAAACGAAAATAGGATTTTTTTGCAATTCGTTAAAAATAAGAAGGAGTCAATCCAGCCACAGGTTCCCCTACGGCTACCTTGTTACGACTTCACCTCAGTCAATAACCCTACCTTGGTATCTCACATAAGACCACTAATTACTCTAGTAGACCACACTCAACCGTGGAGTGGAACCCTAAAGTAATAGGTGATCCTTGGTCTGATGTTTCGGGCAAAGCCAATTCCCATGGTGTGACGGGCGGTGTGTACAGGGCCTGAGTACATATTCACCGCGGCATGCTGATCCGCGATTACTAGCGATTCCAACTTCATGTTCTCGAGTTGCAGAGAACAATCCGAACTAAGGCAATCTTTCTGGATTCGCTCCGCCTCAAAGCCTTGCTTCCTATTGTAATTGTCATTGTAGCACGTGTGTAGCCCAGCCCATAAGGGCCATGCGGACTTGACGTCATCCCCACCTTCCTCCGGTATATCACCGGCAGTTTTTTGTGAGTGCAGCACATGGCATGGAGTGTCCATCACTTTTACTAAGACTGAGTGCCACGGTGTTCAGTGTACCGTGCTATGAGAGCGAGCTGTGTTCGTCGGAGTACCATTTTACAACGGTGTATGTTTTTTTCCGAAAGGAAGAAGCCATGTGCAAATATGTGCGACAACTTCGCTGGCGGTATCCATTATTATCACGGCGTGGTCTTCGTCAGTCTCTAGAATGGACCCCCTGCCTATCTTAGCAACACAAAATGAGGGTTGCGCTCGTTATAGGACTTAACCCGACATCTCACGACACGAGCTGACGACAGCCATGCAGCACCTGTACGAACTTCGTACCATCCCGTTAGGGACAAACACAATTATTCATATGTCAAGGGCTGGTAAGGTTTTGCGCGTTGTATCGAATTAAACCACATGCTCCACCGCTTGTGCAGGCCCCCGTCAATTCCTTTGAGTTTCAGTCTTGCGACCGTACTCCCCAGGCGGAGTGTTTAACGCGTTAGCTCAGCCCCTGATCAGCCGTTTGCATACGACGCAGACCAAGGACGAACACTCATCGTTTACGGCATGGACTACCAGGGTATCTAATCCTGTTTGCTCCCCATGCTTTCGCACCTCAGCGTCAGTAGAGACCCAGAAAGTTGCCTTCGCTTTTGGCGTTCCTTCGTATATCTCTGAATTTTATCTCTACACACGAAATTCCACTCTCCTCTATCTTACTCAAGTGAATCGGTTTTGAAAGCATTCCGCCAGTTAAGCTGGCGACTTTCACTTCCAACCGGATTCACCGCCTACGTGCCCTTTACGCCTAGTCATTCCGAATAACACTAGCCCCCCCCGTCTTACCGCGGCTGCTGGCACGAAGTTAGCCGGGGCTTCTTATTCGAGTCTTGTCATAATCGCACTCTCGATGAAAGAGCTTTACAAGCTGCGTTGCCCTTCTTCACTCACGCCATATTGCTGGATCAGGCTTTCGCCCATTGTCCAAAATTCCCCACTGCTGCCTCCCGTGGGAGTCTGGGCCGTGTCTCAGTCCCAGTGTGGCTGATCATCCGAAAAGACCAGCTAAGCATCATAGGCTTGGTCAGCCTTTACCTAACCAACTACCTAATACTACGCGGGCTCATCAAACAGCGCTTTTTAGCTTTCGTTCATTCAGGATTGGGCCTAAACTGTTTGGCAGATTCCCACGCGTTACGCACCCGTTCGCCACTTTGTTTTCAACTGTTCTCACGGTTGATTGGCACGCAGCAGCCAATCAAGGCTCCATTTGCTTTAAGCAAATAGAGGCCGCAGGCTTTACTGACGTAGGCAGTAGAGCAGCTCGGAGCAATTTTCTTCTCGCTTTTCTCTTCGTTTGCCTCCCTTCAACACGTAAGCACAGAAACAACGTTCGACTCGCATGTGTTAAGCATATCGCTAGCGTTCATTCTGAGCCAGGATCAAACTCTTTTTTTTTAGTATTTTTTTCACACAGAAGTAGAATTTGAACCTTCTTTCAAACTTCCGATTGCTATGCTCATTGCTTCCTGTCTAAAAAAACGGATGCCTTCTTCTTTAAGGACTATATTGGTGGTTACAAAAAAATACAGACTCTTTCCTTTCCCTTACTCCGTCCCTTAAAAACATGAAAGTTGTTCACCTTAGATAACATCTCTCATTTATTTCCGATTTAGAGTATTTTATCGGAATACATCTTGTCTTTTTTTGACCCAAGTAGTTTTATGCATACATAGTGGATACTATATTCCAGTCATGCTACTACTGAAAGGAAACTGGGAAGCAAGAACGAAGAACCAGAAGAAGGAGAGTGAGTGGCCTATCTACAACAAAAAACGGTTCCAACCAAGGAATGGATCTAATAATACCACCTACAGATAAATAGCGCAATACATTCTCGTAAAATTTGGCTATTTTAGTATTTGACGTCGTAGCTATAGATGGAGATGAAGCAGCAATAGCTCGTACGTGAACCACTAAAAAAATCATAGCACAAGAGTCAAGATCTAAGCAAACAAGTATGATTGTTCTAAGTGCAGCAAAGAACCAGTATGGAAAACAAAACGAAATGGACTGGATTGCACGTATCAGCCAGCATAGTAGCACTAGAGACTGAAGCAACGCTTGAAAGAAGGACACCGGAATAGTAGTTAGTCCCATATCCATAAAGAAATGGATAGCTTGGCCGGAGGGAGTAGTAATCTATTAGAACGATGGAGAAAAACTGAAATCTACGGCCTTCAGCTTATATCTTAGGACTTAAGTTTTCGATGAGTAACATCAACCAGCTCACAAGATGAAGAGGCTCGCGGAAGAAACAAAACCAAGCACTCTCCTTTTCGAAAGCCGAAGGTACAGAGGGAATATTCGTGGTGTCCGTCATGTCGGCCCCAGTCAGTATCTTTCGAAATGGTGGGATTGCTTATGATTTTCCTAAGAGCTCCCTTTCGTTACAATAATGAAATTTCAAGCTTTTGATTGGCGGCTCTTGTTCCTCTTAACGAGTCACCTTTTCTCCCCACCTTTCGAGGACCCAAAGAAAGTCCCTGAATCCCTTTCCTTATTCGAAATATTTCGTACTTCTGAAAACTTTTCCTCAAAGCTAACTTTTTTTGTTGTCAAATCCAAAGTCTCCTTATTAGTTTTTCTGGAGTTCCAATCTTCGTTCTCTTTTTCACCTTTGCTGTTTTAATTTCTTTTATAAGGTCCGAAAGTTTTTAGAAAGTTTTTTCTTCCTGTCTGTTTCTTAGACAATGCATGCTGCGTTCGCTACAGCCGAATCGGATCTTACTTAAGCGGCAGAACAATAGAATAGCTTTCTCATTGATGTGATTTCCCTGTCAAGCTGGTTGTACAATGAGTATGTAATTACATCCCGACTTAAGCGGTCTATTAGAAATAAATAAAGACAAAGAATGAGGAAAAGCGCGCAGAAACACTTTAGCCCGCTGTGTGCCAACCACGACGATTAGAACCTTTGGCGGGAGTAGGATTCGAACCCACAACATTCAGATTATGAGCCTGACGAGTTACCAATTACTCTATCCCGCGAACATCATAAATAGATTCTTTTTAATAATAAGAATCTACTCATTTTTTTTTATGCTGATATATCAAATATATTTCTTATGCTAATACATTGTGTTTCCGTTTCACTTGACCCATCTCGACCCATCTAAAGAATAAGAACCCGAGGACGGCTAGCCTTGAAAGAAAGATAATTCGATAAATTATGCACGAATAACTTGGCTACCTCGTTATAAAGAACCTTACCCTTGTTATTGACTTCTATACCAAGACGCCCCAAAGGAGATACGCTTGCTTCACAACAAACAGGGTTTCCTTGTCTTTACCCCGGCTCCTCGCTTAGCCCTTCTTAAAATCGACCGAATTCGAGGCACTTGCTGCCCGCCGCCTCTTATCTCTTACCTAGGGTGAGCCAGCCAGGGCATTTAATAAGTAAGATGGAGCTTCCTTTGTTGTGAGCAAGAAGTGGCCGCGGGCCGCGGCGGGCGGCCCTTAGCGAATGGGAGGCTGTGTTCACCCGCAAGGCTTGTGTAGATTCTGATTCTCCTGATTCGAAAACAAGCTAACAACAAAGTAAGGAGTAGAGCCTGAACAAGTATGCGTCTCATTAGTCTAATGGCTGCTGCGATATTTAGGAAGGGGGCCTTGAGGAGGCTCGGTTGCAGTAGACGACTCAGAGGAAGACGGCTGCTCCGAAGAACTCCGGCCAATTGCCAAGCGCCTCGTCTTTTGGCTCTTTTTACTACGGAATTGTATGATGCTGCAAGCGGCTTTCAAATAATTATTAAAGGTATTAATAATATTTATTTATATGAAATTGTATGATGTGAAATTTATGATGCTGCAACTTTCGAACAATTGGGGGAATTCGTTGTTGTATATGATGCTGCAAGCAGCCTTCAAAGAAGTTGGCTTTCGAAAGAATAATTGAACAAGTATCATAATTACAAATTATATGTGATGATTCATTTTAATTTATCTATGATAATTTTTTAATTACTATTAAGCAGATTAAGGATAATTTTGATATTATCCATAATTGATTTAATGGTCTTCAAAGTTAATACCTAAGACATGTTCTTAAGACACGCTCGAGAAAAAAAAAGCCGCGCTGTTCGTAGGACATCTCGAGAGCAGTAAGACATACCTCTTCGTCTAATCTGTGTCTTAGGGTCGCGTTTCAAGCGTGGCGTCTAAAGCATAACAACACAAGATCAGATTAAGACAAGGCTTGTATAGAGTTTTAAGTCGAGCCGGTGGAAAAGCTTAAGTAGCTTATATAAGTAAGCACCTAAAACCAGGCGCTTCAGCGCGCGAGGAGATTGAACAATAGCACAGCCGCTTTGCGCACATCAGCTTCGGGCTCTGCTTGTCCCCGGCTCTGCTCAAGTAAAGGCTAAGGTAAGGGCGCAGAGCCTTAGCCATTCAGCTTACCCCCCTTAGGCTAGGGCGGGCGGCGGCCAGCACCGATGTACCGATAGAAACAGTACCGAGTACGGGCCGAAGCTGCCCGTGGCCAAGCCAGGCTACTCAACGCCACGACCGCGCTGCCGGGTGGTCGGAGCTAATTGTAGGGTCAGAGGATAGCACTTACTGGATAGAAACCGATAAGCATAACATTATTTTTTGGTATGAGTACGGCTCAGCCCCTTCAGAAGGAGAGGATGAGCCGATCAGTCACTACTCATTAGAGAGAGCTAAGGGTCAGCGGTTCTCCTGGGAGACTAAAGTCACTCACCTCTTCGGGGATAAGTAAGGCTGAGGCAAGTACTTCAGAGTAAAAGGAGAGAAAGACTATAGCTTTTTGAGACGGCCGGCCCGCCACAGCTAGGCCCCCATAACACTTCAGCCTATCACACTTGGAGGCACGGCCTCATGTGCCTATATTATAAGCTGGCCTTAGGGAAATATTAAATATAAGGGAGGACGGCCTAATGTATCTATATTATAAGCCGGCCTTAAATCTAAGGGCGGACGGCCTAATGTACCTATATTCAAACTCAGCATCAGTGACGCCAATGGACCGGGGGCGGCGGCCTACCATCCTTTACTTATTAACGGCTGGCCCTCCATAAAATAACCTTATACGCTAATGGCCGATGGACCGACCTAAAGAACCCATGTACTTATATTTCAAACACTATATAAGCCTTTAGTAGCGCCAATCAGCCTTGGATGGACGGCCTACCATCTTTAGCTTCCGGTATGGGCGGCTGATTGGCTCATTCCCTCTAAAAAAAAGAGGATGAGCCAATCGCCCGGAAAAGAGTGACAATTCCCTCGGCAACGAACGACACTCTTCTTTTCACTTGAATTAACACTCTAAAAAAAAGAGAGGCAAAAAAAAAATGCCCTTCTTTCAGCAAAAAAGAGGCAAAAAATGCCCTTTTTTTAGCGTTTATTGGAGGGAAGAGTGTGACATTACTCACTGTCCTGGGCCCTTATATCCCTTCAAAAAACCCTTATTCCGCTGCGACATAACCCTAAAAGAGGATCAGACGATAATTACGGGTTAGGAGAAGTTTTGGCCCCTAGTAACGAGGGTTACGCTTTGTTCCCTGTGCCATTTTTAAGGAATCGCAGGGATGGGCGGCAAGCAGTCGCCACGACTAAGCCGCCCTAAGAAGCTAGAAAGACGAGAAAAAACACGAATTATCCGTGGCGTGGAAAGAAGCAAGATATCAATGAAAAAAGGCCATAGCCATTTTAGCCACTAAAAAAAAACAGTTTATGGTTTTATCAACTAAAACATCTTCCACGGTTCGTAGCTTTATATTAATAACTCTGTCGCATATAGATAAATTGGATCTGTCAAAAAAAAAGATCTAAACAAGCTTATTAATCTATTTAACTGTAAATCTATTATACTTGGAAGGGAGCGCCATTCTAAATCAGGGTGGCACTACCATATCGGCGGTGTCTGGAACTCGGATGCAAGTAAAAACACAGCAACAACAAAAATCCGGGAAGCTTTTCCAGACCAGAGATGGGAGGCAGTGTAACGTAAGTTTCCATAAAGGATGGGCCTCTATATGTAAGTATGTCCTGAAACTTTATGAAAAACCCTTATGCTGGGGGTCGGAGAAACAGGCGGATATCGAAGCCATAGCCCGGCTACCAGCTACCAAACAGCAAACCAAGCAATTGATGAAGAAGTTTATTAAGACGAAATTTCTGGGGTGAGGTTTTACTTGACCCAGCCCTTGGCAAACGGTGTTTACACAATATTTATTCCGTTAGGCATTTTCGTCAAGCCCTGATTCAAGAAAAAAAAAGAAAGCCCGTTTTCGAGCGACTCTCGCGTTGTATTAGAAAATACAGAGGTACACCAAAGATTATTTATTTGGGTGAGAAGTGGGAAGTCCTTGTTTGGCTAAGCTAAAACCTTCTTATGAGGCACCGCCGTCCCTTGAAGGAGAAACAGCTCTTCATTCTCCTACAAACACGCAAAAAACTCTCATTTTTCAACTACTCCGTGGTGTGCTCGAAATTGACTACCCTCTTATCCAACCAAATTCTTTTTCTGGTGTTGCCAATTATTTCGATTTCTGGGTAATAGATCAATTCGAGCATATGTCGAGGTTGCCGACGCTTAGTTTGTTATTAATGCTTCTCGACGGTCAACCGTGTCATCTCAATAAAAAGGGCTACCCGCCTTATCTGAAGACAAGGAACGTACCCATTATTCTGATCGGAAATAAAAGACGAAAATGAGCTCAGTGCAATTTGAGTCTAAACTAAAGGACGCAAAGGTTACAAATAACATCGAAAGTATGTTGACCGACCGTTTAGCGGCAACACCCCATTATTGTATGACGCAGAAACAGGACTCGCCACCAGAGCTTGACCACGTTGAGGAAGTCCATGATCGGCGGCTTGGAAGAGGAGGGGGAGGGGATCTTAAAGGAGGCAGGCCCAAAAACGAAATGGGCCGCCTCATAAGCGGGTTACAAAAAACTAGCAAAGTGGCGAGGGAAGGGCTCGAACGTACGAATCGTTCGGCCCTAAGGTGCTTATTTCAGGAAAAGAAATAGAGGCCGTAGGATAAAGCGCTTTACGCTTCATCAAATCTCTTTTTCCCGGCACCGATAAATTAAAAGGCAAATGATATTGAAGACGCCGTCGTTGAGGCAAACAAAGCAATAACTTCAGTTAACGCAGAACCTAAGGTAACATAACCAAATAATTACTTAGCCAAGAATAAATTTCGCGCAACAGAATGAGTTTGGATAGGGGGAGGGGGGGGAAGGTAGATCGCCCTTCAGAGTAATCAGAGGGAGATGCACAACCCCCCCCCCTCCCCCCCTCCCAATAAAACCATACGTGATAATTGCCCATCATACGGCTCCTCTTTTTCCATATCCTATGTGTTTTCCTATTTTTCAAGTATTTGTGCCGTATTTAGACTGAAGGTCGAAAACCGGTCCTTGTCAATTCTACATGCAAGGCCTAGTGATATCTGTTTGCTGTTCAGTGCCAAATGCATTGTGTCCAGACCAGTCTTTTGCCTTGGCGGCCTTGTACGCTTACGCATACTCTACTGTCCAGACCTTTCCGGATCTGCCGCCTTTCCATGTAATCATTCGCGCAAGCAAGCGAACACAGTGCACCTGCCCCGAAGCGAAAGTTAACTAGGTGTTGAGCAGGGGGTCCTGCGTCTTGTTGGATGTTGGTAAGGAAACCTTCCCCTATGCGAGCTATGGCTGGGGAACTTGGAAACTTGGCGATTACTTCGCCTTCTCCGTCTGGCCCCTCCTGGTGTATTTGACAATTACTTTATTCAGTGCCGCATTGGTGCTTATTTGCAAGTGTGAGTAGCGCTGACCGTCTCACCAAGTAGTCTACCATGCGTCGGATCTTATTTATGGAAGTTGTCGCTAGAGCGGTGGTAGCTGAGAAGTCCATAGGCTAGAGAGAGAAGTAGAACACAATCACTTCGTCCGAGGAACTTAGTTTGAAAGAAAGGTGGTGAGACGAGCTTCAGTGGGAGTATCCCTCTCCTTTGTAGTTTCTCTTTACCTCTATCGGAGCCAGGATCTGCATGGGTAACACCCCATAGCTTTCTATTGTTTTTGCTGTGATAGGTTCACGGACACGAGAATAACAAAAACACTTTTTTTGCTCGTCGACTTATGTTCTAAGTACCTTTCAGCCTCGTCAAATGCATATAGGCCAGCAGGATATCCTCTGTCTCGTCTGAAATAAGTTCAGCGTCTTCAGCGCTTCTGGAGACAGAAGGCGCGCGCCGGACTGCCTGCCTGGTTTCACCTGTTTCGATTCTTTCGGGACGAAAGACTCTATAGAAAGCTCTTGTGCTTCTGTGAACATGGCTCGTTCTGCTGTTTTCTAAGATGACAGACAGGTCTTGTCTAGTCTTCTGAACCATGTCCATGCGCAAAGAATTAGATAGCTCATTTCATTATTTTAACTATTCCTTTGTATCTCCGCCTATTTGTCTATGCGGGCCTTGCTTGCTTTAGTAGTGGTTTCCCATTCTTTCAGAAAGGCGTCTGGGCCATCTGCTTGCCGGGACCCCATCCTGAGAAATCTAACCGATCCGCTAGCTACGTGCACGACACCAGGCCTACTTATAAGGGTAGATCGGCGTCAAGAACTGCACAATCCTTTTTTTCTTTGATCGACCAGATCTCTTGAGCTCGCGATAGCAAGTAGAGATTCGTCCGCGTAGCGCACGTAGCGCATTCTCATAAAGCCTGAGTCATTTTTTTAGGGATAAGAGAACCACGGGCCTGAAAGAGGGAAACTAGCTTTATGGGCTCTTTTGTCAGCATTGCTACGTTTCTAGCTTGCCAGTCTGTTTTCGGGATAGCGCTAGCTTTCTTGTACTCTGCGTCTGGTCTTATTTGGTAGATGTGTCGGATTATTGATATAAATGAGTTTTGCTTCAAGCTTGTTTGGGTACATATTGTAAGGTAGGAGTGATATGAGACTACCCTGTATGTAGGACTCCTGCTCTAGGCGAGGGTCCTCATGCGCCGCACCGATAACCTCTGTCTAAAACAGCTTTAACATAAAATAAATTCCTAAAATTGTTCTTGTCAATTTGAGACTAAGCGGTACCAGTCGATTGTGCCATAGGACTCTCGGCAAATTTGACTAACTATGAGAGATCCCTTCAAGTGTTCTTGATCTCCTTGAGCGCTGTATGGCACCCTCGTGACGGACGGAATCCATGTGACGAATTAGAGAAAAGCGGCTCATAGATTCTCTCAAGAGTCATACGCATTGCCTTCTTTACAAATGAGTCTCTTGACTCTCTTACCGTCAACAATCTACTTTCGCAGAAAGAGGCTTGCTTCAGGGGAATAATATTTTTCTTCTTATGAGCCCGGCAAACGAAGGCAGGCGCACAGCGCTCAAAGCTTCGCGAGAACGCATAGCCTTTACGTGTTGTTCTTGGTTTCGATATCATCACTTGTCTGATCGCTCGAAACACGTAGGATCCCCCCCCTTCTAAGGCTCTCTTGGACTTTCCGAAATATTTTAGGCTCATATGTATCACCTCCTGGCGGGGCGCCGCCAGCCCCCCGGTTTCGACCGACTTTAGCTTTTCGTAGGCTGCTATTAGTATGTTTAAGTTTCATATGATTCCCATTGGGTTTTCATACTTTTCATTAGGTCCACGCGTAGGGTTGGTTCATTTCGCCAGGCAAGCAGCGCCGGCTTCCTCTTCCAGGGAAAAGCCAGAACTACATTCCTCACCAAAGAACAAATCTAGACCCGCGGCGGCCTTTTCCGTGAAAGGTTTTCCATTCATCCCTGGATGTATCTCTTTTTTACCAGGATTACCATCCTTGTAGCTGTCATCCTAACCACCCGCCCAGCCTGTTCGGTGCTCTCTAGGCCTAACCAACGTGAGTCAGCGACCACAGATTGTTATCCCTCCCCCAGGGGCTCCCTTTCATCGTTGATTCTCGGTGTACTTGAGTGGGGGGCGGTAATCTGCGGTGAAAATAATCCCTCCAGTTCATAGGAGCGGCCGTTGTCGAGATTTGTCCACCTACACCTAAACAAGCCACTTTCCCGACTCCGCGGCATTGCCTCTCCAAAGGAGTAGGCGGGAGTTGGATTACTGCCCAGGGCCCCGGCAGGACGCAAAGCGTCATCGGGTTTCAGATGCAAAGCTCCGCACATCGAAGAACTAAATACGTTTCCAATACCTGTGGCAGCTCCCGCTGAAGCTATGATAGCTGCTCCTGCTCCAATTAATTTTGCACCTTCTAGCATAATTACCTACTTTCTGTTTTTGTCAAAATAATAACCATTCATGGCTGATCAATAAAAATGCAGCCAAACCAACATTTTTTTGCTACGATTAAATTATGTATTACTTGAAATAAGAAAGAGGAGAGAGTGAGTTAAGGTCTACGGCCTGATGATAGATAGTTTCAATTTTCTGGTATGAAAACTAGTACAAGAAGGATTTCGTCCATACCAATTTAGATACCTGGCGCTGCTATTGGCATAACAAGCAGTACACTATATATAGCTTGACCTAGCTTGGTTCTCTCTTACAGGGATTGGCCTGAGATTGGCTTCTTACTTTTCCCTTCAAAACACCGACAGTAGATAGGAACCGAACTGTCTCACGATGTTCTAATGGTAGTGTTGGCTCACATGTAGGGGGAGGAGGAAGAGGGGGAGGCAGAAACTTTGCGCTTCGTGACAAAAAAAAGAACAATCTGGAGCCGAGAAAGGGCTTTCGAATTTTTAACGAAACTTGCTTTGTGGCCGGAGTTATTGTTCGCCGCGAGTACAAAGAAAGGTTATGCGTCAAAACGGAGCGCAGTCGGCTTCGCTAACCAATCAACCTAAAGCAGCCTTCGTCTCCGAGCGCTCCTCATATCTCTATGAAGTACAGACTCTATCTTCAACTTGCTCGGTCTTTAAAGCTTAAATTCCTCTCAGATAAAACTTTACCTGAATAGCTAGATGAAATCGAGTATGTTTTCGATCCTTCTTCTTTTCGTTACATTAGGAGAAGTAAAGTGACCGTACGAGGTCTTGGCTAGTGTTGCAAACACTAGACCAGCTAAAATTCGTATCCATTTACGGAGAGAAAGGGGGAGCCAATAGTAGATACTAATCCAGCTATCTACTGTGGCACCCAGGTTACCTCTTTTTTGGCTGCGAACAGAAAGAAGAAACTGGTACGTAGGCCTCTATCCTGCCTTCTATTCCTTAATCCAAGAAGGAGTAAGGCGGAAAGCTAGAGAGTGTAATGCAACTTCTTATCATCACAAAGAGTGAAGACTTTTTGCGAAGAAAAGGTTAATAACAGGTTAGTTATTACCACCTTCCTAGGGAGATTGAGACTCTGTATGTACAAGAATAAGTAAAGAAAGTTAATCTAGTCTCTTTAATTGACTTGCTGAACTTAATAAAAACCATCTATACCTTTTTTTTGCGTCTACGTCTTTCCGAAGGTGACAGTAGCTTCTTCGCCTTCTTCTTCAAGTGCACAATTAGGATCCTCCAGGAAGCATAAAATGTTTAAGGTTTACGAAAGCTACTCGCCGGATTCCGCTAGAACCTTTAAACGGGGTTTTTATTTTTAGCTTTTCCCGTCAGTTTGTCTATGGAATTAACATAAGCTTCCGCTCTTGACAGGTTGCTCACTTTCCATAGTAGGTCTCTTTTATTCATGCCGCGCTGCTGTGCTTTCAATTTCTCCTGTTTTTCCTTTTACTTTCACTCCCGGGAGGGGGCCTAGCAGAGTCGCCTATCCCTGTATATTTTACAAGGTGTCACTATTTCGTACACTCTTCTACGGAAAGTTAAGAAAAAACAAAAATCCGATGCCTATTCTGTTGGATCTTTGGGGTTTAATAACGATCAAAATCTATAGTTTGAAGATGAGATAAATGCTTTATAGGTAAAAGCACCATCTAAGTTTTCTTCTTTCAAGCATCTATCCACTAAAGCCATGACATCACGGACAAGTTCTCTTATTAAAGTTTCTGTGTCCTAAACTAAAAATTTGCTCTTTGTCCAATTCATCCAACCAGTTCTTTATAGATGGGTAACAATGAACACCCGAATAAGAAAATGAGAGAAAGAAAACTCTTAAGGGAGGTAAAACACTTGCTAGTATTCTACCCGTACACCAAAGTATATATAGCAAGAGAAATTTGTCAAACAGAGTAGGTTAGGGTATTCCTGGATACTCTAGTAGACAATTGAAATACTGGTCAAGGACTTTGCTAGTTAATTCAAAGGGCTTGGCACGAGTGGGTCTCACATTTCCTAGACTAAATCTAACCACCAGATCTAGTTAAGAACTTCTTTAGAGAAGGAAGGAAGGGGGGGCAGATCTACGAACTTGCCCCAATATAATCGAGTGGGAGAAGGGGAAGTATTAGTATGAGTAAGCTTAACTCTGACCAATAAAACGCTGCTTCGCGTTTACCTATTTTTTTTGACCCAGAGAAGAAGCTTCGCTTATTATCTCGGCCTGAATTGTCGCTTGGGGATAATTCAAGTTCAAGGCCTTATTTTACACCTCAGGGTGCTTACATCTCTCGCCTACCAAAATAAAAAAAAGCGCGGTCAAGAAAAAAAGAGAAAAAGCGCCGCTGCCGCGCTCTTCGTTTCAATTTTTTCCTTATGTTAACCCCTTCTTCTTTTTTTGAGCTATATGCCCTCTTACCTGCCTGTGAAGCCTCATGTGACTATTTATTTAGAAATAGAAATCTTACGTTACATGAGTCTCTGATCTCCATCAGTCTGACTCTAAACTCTTTTCGGCGAGCCTCTTTAACAGCCTGCTTCACTTTAACGAGCTTTTCCTTATTTCCAGGCTCCACGAACGCCAAAGGCACGTGATCGTTTGCAGCCTAATCCCCGGCTTAGTTACCTGACCTAGAGCTTTGCTAGTCTCTGCTGTGTCACTATTGGACGACCCAATTTTATTTTTACTAATAACATGCTTAGTCGTGCTGGAGCCTTTGAAGAAGATAAAGTTTTACTTTGTTTGTCTTGAGTACGTGTATCATTCGAAAAATTCGAATAATCCTTTCAAATTTCATCTACATGTTTTCTCTATGCTGGATCTTTTGATGCTTGTTTTAGCAGCTTATCATTCACAATCTTTCAAGACATTCGTAGTACCATGGCAATGTCATAAGTTGTTTTACCATTAAAGACCATTCATTCTGTGGACCGCGATCTAATCCACTACTACTTCTTCTGCTGCATAAGATTCTTTACCCGCAGCTAAGGCTGCTGGCTGGTGAAATAAATTTTTTGCGCCGCTTACTGAGATTGGGTAACAATCCTCCCAAGCTCATCATAAACAGGACCCTTCTTAAAACCTACCCGTTTGTTTCATTTTTGAGGCAGCTGTGGCGGTAACACAAGTAAAGGATCGAGTCTTTTTGTATGTGAAATGTGAAAGCTGTTTAATGCTCCAAGAACTGGAGGAATTAGACTCGCAGAAACACCTGACCGAGGCACAGAGGGAAAAAGAAATGCACAGTAAAAGCCAAGCTAGGTACAGGAGGAACCCAGCCCAGAAATAAATGATGAAAAAAGGTAAAGTGTCGCATGCGGTAGGCGCTATAATAAAATAAGTCCTTCCGTAGTAGAAAAGAAGTTCAACATCAATTAGTCATAAAAGCATGTATTGAACGAATTATCGCTAGGTGAAGTAGTAAGCGCAGAAATTGTATAGGCATTAGCTACGTAGTACAAACAAAGCCTAGGCGAAATTAATGCCTAGATAATGAAATTTGTATTCAGGATTAGCCATAGTCTTAGACCTTCAGAAAACCCTTAGTTTTTCTTTTCAATTCTGTTTTGTAACTAATCAATAATGACCTTCTCTTTCCTCTATTAGCATTGCTAGTGGAGATATAGCCTTAGCTTATACAATTAATTGTCTAGCCTGTGGAAATCGAGCTAAATTCCCATTATCACGACTACTGGTGATGATAAAACCGGCTCCAATTCATTTTGCACCTTCTAAATAACCTTCTACTCCCGTTTTGATCAAAACAATGATCTATTATTCATGGCTGATCAAATGCGGCGAAACTAACAATTTAGGAAAACTGGGCTGATGGATGGCTAGTAGAAAGTGCTTGGAACACAAACGAAGGCTTGAAATATGCTCTATTTACGAACTGTACACTAGTGTAGCAAGTAGAGCGAAAAGAACGTTGTATAGGAAGAGAAGGAAGCTGCGTCTAGCCAAAAAGTGGCTAAGCGGCCTGCTTAGGCTTTATGATCTCTTTTTCAGTTAATAGAGACGCAAGCGCCAAAAACCTGCCCGCAAAATAGCTGAAATCACGCTTTTCTTCTTTATACTATTCTTTTCGAATGCGCTTCGCTAGCTTCATCTTAGACTTCCGGCCTTTGCTTCGTCCAGGCCAAGCCTTCATGGACCTGACGGCCGGCCGCCCAATGCTTCTCGTTTGATAAATAGAAAGAAAACAAACTTTCAAAAGACAAGATTCAAATATTCCGAATTACAAAGTGGGTCTCAAATGAAAGAAAAACAACTTTTCCACTTTAAATACATTAAACGTGGTGCCTAGTCTTTCAAGAATCCCTTTTTCTCCGTTCCAAAAATCTGCTAAAGGCAATTTTTCGGGTTTTTGCATTATTTCTACCTAGTTGTTAGCTTCCTCATCTTCTGCAGATTCGATTTCAACCCAAAACAAAATTCGCTTTCCTTAGCATAGTTTTCAAAAAAAATATTCCATCATATACTTAGTTTGCCGAGATAATTCCTAATATATCTATGATTCTTTTTAACCGACGACCCAAAGAAAGACCCATCCAGGTTTTCATTCTTTTTTAGTGTTTTAGGATAAAGAAACAAGCTTTAAATTCAGTTATAGATGTTGAGACTAGCCAAGTTTTCGCAAACGGTTTGAGTAAGGAGAACCATAAGCATTTTCGGTTTTTCTCCGTATTTACTACTTAATTTCATCTAGCAACTGGATTACACTATTCATCTTCCCATACATGTGTATCAACTCCTTAGAGTCCAAAAACTTAACTTAACTAAGCTAGTGTATGGCTCCACTAAAGGGAACGAACACCTAGTTCGGAAAACCAAGTACCTTGAAAAGCACAGCTCCGTAAACCGAACAGGACATCGAGCTTAGCAGGGAAAGCCAACGAGTTTTTGTTCTTTAGAATTGCCTTCATCTTCATCGGAACGCTACGTGTTGTTTTTGGCGTTCAGTGTCCAATTCTGCATTTTGCGGTGGTCACAATCTCCTACTCTGGATGATGCTGTAGAGTGATGCGCCCTCTTTGGCCTCCGCCGCTTCGACTGAGCCAGCGGCGGGACTAAGCAAAGCTAATTTCCTCCGCTTTTTTAGCAGAGGTCTGCTGCTGCAGCGGGGCTAGGGCCTCGGCCTATGCTGCGGCTGGGGTCTGTTTTAGACTTTCCAACATTTATAGGTGAAAGCAATCAAAATATTGGAATTTAACTACGTGTTGTCAAGTTGTTGAAGATAGATAAGTCTATGATATTTAAATACGACGTTTTTTGGAGGTCGGCATCCATAAGAATGTGACTTGGGGTTACGCAAATCTTGTAGTACTAAGACGACCTCTTCGTTCGTGGCCACGTATCAAAGATTCCTTTTAAAAACCCACTCCTTGTTATTCTCATTTCAAGCAATTCCAACCAAGTCGAAGGGCCGGCGGCCGCCGCGCGGCGGCATTTTCCGCAGTTGCTTAAGCAGCATATTTAGTGGAGCGACGAGATGCCTTAAAACCCACTACTTAACCTGGGGAAGACCAAGTTTTTGTATTTCTGTTAGAATCTGTTATAGTAATCACGGTCTCACTAATAAAAAGAATAAAAAGGTTGATTGAATATGTGCAAGTGCTTTGCATGAGCGTCTTTTGAATGTTTTTGGTGCTGGAAGCGCGGCTAAAAGCCGCGCGTTTGATATGATATAATCGATTTTTTGGATTTCTCCTCTCCGTTTACCGATTATAAAGAGATTTTGTACAAAATAATCCATTAGATGAAAAAGAAAAAAACACATTTTCCTCCATAAAGGCTGATAGATTATCTCGTTTTGTCATCTCAGTTATAGACATAATAAAAGGATCAAGATCGCACTAACAATGCAGTTTTTCAAATGCTTTATCACCACGCTTTACCGGTACAGCAAGAAAGCAACGCAACATCTATCTACTCCCAAACGAAAGCCTTAAAGGCTTAAATTACCAAGCCATACGAGTCAGTCTTCGCATTATTTATAGGATGAATCCTTCTTCTGGCCAGAATAGAAAACAATTATTTTATTTTAGTTTTGGGAATGAAAGAAAAAGGTATTTTCGCTTTCTTCTCCGCCGAGCTTTATAAAGCACTTTTCGCTTTATGGCCACCGGCGCGCGCGCTCTGCGCCTTTCCTTCCAGCGAAGAACGCGCTCCGCGCCTTTCCTTCTAGCGAAGCGCCGCCGCCGCTTCGCGCCTGGGGAACGCATTCTCCAACTCATAAAAAAAAATAATACGTTTGGATTTTTTTTTGGTGCCTAACCTCCCCTTCGAGGCGGCGGTTGCTGCCAAAAACAGCGCTTCATCGCTATGCAATTAAAGTAGCCTGGAACGATCTTTTTTCCGAAGAAAGAGTGGATCGACAAAGAATGTGGCGATGATAAGGTCTTGGCGGCTGGAGAAGAGGCTGGCTCCTTGCAAGCGTATTCCCCAGGCACGTTCAAAACCGGTGGATAAAGCAAGTCCTACCCTCTAAGGCTGTAGGGGCCGACACCAACAATCAACTACGTCTTTGCAGGGGAAAAGCCAATCAAAGCGTGTCGTTAAGTCGAAGATTCATAACACATTGCTTCGCGCTTCGATTATGATGGATGATGAATTGTTGCGAACCATCAATCAACTTCGTTGATTGATCGAAACGTTTTGGAATCTGCGACAAGTCTTAGCATTAGTATGAGTTCGTTGACCACGTAAGGGTAATCCTGCGTTGTGACGAAATCCACGATAACAACCAATACTGATTAATCATTTGATGTCTCTTTGAATCACTGTTTTCAATTCCGAATCAACTAAATAATTCTGACTTATTATTTTTATAATTTTGTCAATCTAATACGACGTTAACTTATTAACCCTAATGTTATCACTCAAACCTAAGCGATAACAAAGCTGAATTGCCTTTTTAGGGCCAATTCCGAAAATTTGAATTAAGGCAATTCTTATTAGTTTATTGGAAATTGAATTAGTTCCTAAAATATATGACATGATTTATTCTTTTTTCCTTGTTTTTATGTGTAATCTCCTTTCGATATTGTATACCCTGTTTCTCTATAAAGTTCAGAAGGTTTACAACTCTTGACGCTGGCGGCAGGCCAATTGAGTTGCTTTTTTAGCATTCAGTCCAGTACGACAAATCAAATTAGGCTTTAGGCGAGAAACGCAAACTCGAGGCGTAACTTGAAGTCAGATCTCGTAACTAAATACCAAAATTCAATAGAAGAAGGAGCTTTGTATGTAGATTAGTCCTATGGGCATAGGTAGGCTTGTTGTTTATAAGGGCCTTTTTCTTCTCTCCTTTGAGAAGCACACGTGCTGCGAGTTTTCTCCGCATACGCCTCCAGTGTCGAAGAAGAGTTTAGGCCCTGGCAAAGGTCGCCGCCCCTTTTGGCTCCAGCTGAGGGGGGATTATTCATATTTTTGCATGACGTATTTGACTATAGCAGGTTCCGTAAAGCGGGAAAATTGAAGCCTTCCACCTCTCACCCAATTTCTTCGCAGGTGAAAGAACAGGCTCATAGCAGAAATGGGCAGGCTCTTTGGACGGGAGTGATTCCTGACAAGGGAGGCATAGGTTTTTATATCTCTTCAGCAGTACGTTTGCTTTATAGACTACTTCCACTCCTTGGTAAGTGATAAAAGCGTTCTCTGAGTAAGGAGGATAGTTTGTAAGCGTTCAATTTGAGTATTAGCAGAGTTTTCGTAAGGGCTACAGCTTTAGAGATGTCAAAGAGTTCAAGATCTTTCCTCTCTGAGTCGAGGTTGAAGTAAAGAATTAATATTTAATTGAGCCTACGCTATCACTTTCGGCTCTCGCCCCCTGATTCTTTCGGATTTGATTAATGGAACGGAAGTACTTTGACACAATCCATTGCTGGTTTTTGTTGGGTGCTTTCTTCGCGTTTAGCAAGAGACTTTCGTTCAGATGTGAAGCGCCGCTGTCGGCATACGCGGGCTTAAGTTCCAACAAGGGAAAAGTATACAGTTCAACCTATTTCTCTGTTGGGGGCGTAATTTTCAGAGAAGCTGGTTTCAGTCCCTGATGAGTTGGGCTGTTTAGTTCTGCATACTTTAGGGGATTCTTGTCCTTAAGAATTTGGTTCTTGCTGCTCCAGGCACTATCTCTAATAATGTTGATTCCTCTCCTGCCTCACTCTCTGAATGAAATAGGTCAAATGTATGTGTTCCACCAGAAATATACATAAACGCGCTTCTATTTTTCTTGGGACTTAAGCTTTTTTACCATGCATGAGGGAAAAGGAAGCCGGAAGAAAGAACTACAGGCAAAAGTATCTAAAAAGCAAGCCTTCTATTCTAGAAAGCGCGGCAGCCGCGGCGGCCGGCGGTGCTTTCTTTTTATAATGCCCTACTCGGCGGGCGGCCTCGGGCCGCGTGCGCTTTTATATTTTACTTGGACTTTCGCGAAGGTGAAGAAGTAGCTAAGCCCTAAAATTTTTTATTTCCTCATCCAGGAGAAGCAGCGTCTGTCTTTTTCTTTGAACAGCCCCTCAAGACCATATGGGCAAGTCTCCCTGCATACGGCGGCTTACGCTACAGGTGGCCTAGCACTCGCTGGTGAAATCTCTCCTGTTTGGTAGCTCATGCGCATGCGTAATTTTTAAACTGCTCGTCGTCCGTCACTTTCTTCCAGTTCGTGGAATTCCATGAAGTGTAGGCAGCGCTGTCTGTCGTACTGTAAACCAGTGGCCTTGGCCGTATGGCGGCTGGTCCTACAGTGAGGGCGGCGGCTGACTGGCGGGCTCCCTATTTTTACTTCCTCCTTCATTGTCTCCAAACCGAGATAAAAAGAGAGATCTGCCCAATTTTCCATTTCCGTCAAATGACTCGGCCGGCCGGCCTCCTTAGCTTGGCCGTTTAAGCTCCTGCAGACTAGTTTTCCTCTCCTTGCGGCTGGGCTTTTCTCTATGCTTCCGGCGGGCGGGCTTACCATGCTTTGCGCCTGCGTCTTCGCCAGACGGTACTTGCCAGTAGTGCCATCCTCCCTGAGGATTTGCTTTGTCTCTTGCAGTTAGCTAACTCATTCCAAAAATAAGTTACGGTGGGACCTCAGGCCGGTTACACGTTCTGCTGTGCTGAGATGCAGAGGGAGCTGATCTAATCACGGGCGCGTGCGCTCTTAACGGGCACTCCAGGACTCGCCGACGTGTTCTTGTTTCCGAAAAAGCCAGTAGTTGGCGGCGGGGGACTAGAGTCCTCCCCTTTTCCTCTGTTGAGACTTTCGATGTGGATAACGAGGCCGGCCACCTTCACGACCTTTTCCATTCTTTCCCTGGCGGTTCTTCCACTTGAGTTGCTCGACAAACTGCCTCTAGCCTAGTGCTTATGACGCGGGAGTGGCCTCCCTGCGCTACCCTGGGGAACAAGCAGGACATAGCTAGCGGCATAGTATCGACTTGGCTCAGCAGCTTCGTGCCGCAGCACCAAAGTAATCTAATATGCAGTTTCACACGTTCCACCACTTCTCCATCCATTTCCGATACTAATCGTGCGTGAAACACCATGAGCAGCAGAATGTTTCCAAAATTCAGAGTAAAATGATTGATTTTTTGGTTTCAGCCATATCTAATCCTTTTTCCTTCTTTTATAGAGCCTGCGACCGGACTTGAACCAGAGGCCTTTCCCTTACCATGGGAATGCTCTACCATTTGAGCTACGCAGGCTAAGCCATTACTTCTGTTGCGAAAGAAAAACTAGAATTCGACCTAAAAGCCGGCCGGCTCAACAAACATCTACAATGTTTTTGTTTTTGCTTGGCTGTTTCGCACCTGAAAGCGCGTGAGGCTAAAACCTCGCTTTACGAAGCAGAGCACAAAGAAGAAAAAGCGAAGCGGAACTCAGAGAACCTGCGACCTTCTTCGACCGTTGTTCCCGCTCTGGTCTTTGACCGTTGAGCCTTTTTTTTGTGGAATTCGTTGAGCGTTTTGTGGAAAGAAAAGGGATATAGATTTTTTTATACATTCCGCTCCTTATGCATGCGCTGTGCGCCATAGAAGAGGCGAAGCCTCTTCTCTCAACCCTGCCGCCATCCCAGGTCAAAGCGCTTTGCGCCTGCGTTTGGAAAACGCGTACAGCCGATCTTTTTCAGCCTCAACAATCCCGCGCATTATTTCATTTGGCTCTCGAGTCGGCCGGCCTCTTCGATCATTTCAGGGGATTTTGGACGTAACCAGATCCCCCGCAAGTAGGGCGTCTCTCAAACACCTATGCGGCGATGCGGGTTTTTTCACAGCAGATTACCTAACTTAACTTATTTGGAGACGGTCGGATTTGAACCGACAGCTTCATGCTTGCAAAACATGCGCTCTACCAATTGAACTACGTCCCCTACGAAGGAAATGGGATTTAGACCCGTGATACAATAGTGTTGTATGTGTCGGGATGGGTAGGCGTTCTCAAGCTTTCCCTCCCTCCCCCCTATCGTACTAGCGAGTTTCCCCGCATACAGCTCAAGCAACCTGTCTAATATGTAAACAGGAGTCTTAACTCATGAGCGGCTACTATAATTTGTTTCATGTGTCACACTCTTGTGGCCAGTAAAGTGTAACGCTTGAACTTGTGGCCTGCCTACATGTTTATTAGCCTACGCTTTCTTGATTTGCTGGGAAAAAGCTTAGAGGATGTCCCAGCAAACAGCTAGATTTAATGGCGCAAGATCTGGTGTTTTCCAGGCGCAGAGCGATGAACATTATTTTGCTCCACAAGAGAAGAAAGTGTTCTTCTCTGAGTGCCTTGTCGGATGTTTACGACAAAGCCTAATTTGGATAGTATTCACAAGGTGGTGTTGCAAATCTACCAAAACTTTCGAGGGAACGGTGAAAGAAGTATTTTGCCCATCTGCAAGAAACGGCGGAATTCTGCTTCCTAAGAATATTCTAAATCTTTAGGCGCGCTGCTGTCTCTACTCTGAGCTTCTTATTGTTGAGGCCGCTTCCCCTATCCCTTTTTCCCCTTTTCCGTTGTCCGCCTTCAGTCCGACTTTCGCCATTGCTCCAAAATACCTGGATTACAGATCTGAGTGTTATTTAACAGAGATTCGTGAAAGATGCTGTCAAAGCACTTCCCTATCCTTATATCAGCATCAAACAAGCATCATGGTGAGTATCGCTTATTCAATAGGCGATGTAGTCTTGCTATAGCATCATAAGTTAAACGATGGCGATTAGAATTACACTTCACAAGATTGCTATATGTATGATATACGCTTTGAATTGCACGGTCAGTAATGGTAGTAATCTGTCTCTTAGTCGTGCCAGACCATACACATTTCACAGGACTCTTTTTTCTGAGCATAGCGAAGAGGAAGCCTGCGTAAAATATTTTCCAACTGGCTAATAGCAATCCTACTTGGGGTAGGTAAACATGGTTCGTAGTTACACAGCGTACAGCCAAAGTACCAGCTGAAGAGCTGCCGATTCACCCACTAGGTATAAGAGTTCCTGGTGCTAAGTCTTTATTTCTATCCTTTTCTAGTGAACTTTCGAGAGAGATCTAGTACAAGTCACCCTTGCTCAAGTCTGCCTTTCAGTGTAGATCACAAGACCCTATCCCATTAATTAAATACAGATGGGCTTTCGCTTTTTGAGCTGTCCCCTACCCGCATCGCGTTACTATTACCACGGAGCTTCCTGGAAGGAGCAATACGGGTCGGTCGAGTTTAATGCAATGTACCATTCCTTCAACAGGAAGAACCTAAAACAATCTCGATGAAAATCTGAACAGTGGGTGATATCAAAATCAGAGATATCCTTTTATTTTCCATAGCGGGCTTCCCGCGCACGCAGAATGCCAACCATTCCAATTCTTAACCCATAATATTCCATCCGGAATAAATTTAAGTTCTGCTTCGGACTGTTCGTAACGAGGCCTCTGTATTAGTTCGTTTGCACTGCTTATCTACTGAGTGAGAACGCGCAGCGGTCTCTTTACCCTAGCATGAGCTTAGTACGGAATCCGAAGCATCGTTCCATTGTCCCTAGAAACACCGCAGGATTACTCCTGACGCATGTCTAGGTGGAGTAGGACGGAGGTTACGTCCTGTGGAATTGAAGCACATTACATCACACAGCTTCTCGTCGCACTGATTTAGCAAACTAATGCTTTCGACTCAGCCATACCTGCTTGTCGAGAAAAAGACCAAAATAATCAAACCTTGTGGACTAAATCCTTACTCTCTTCATTGCTCCAAGGAAATAGCTTACCTTGGGACAAACGGAGCTCTCATTCCCCCGCTCGTTTGTCGAAGCTTGAAACAAAAGCTTAGATAAGCTCCTTCATTTGCTTCAGCGAACGCCCGCCGGCCGGTTACCAGATGAAAAATATATCTCTTGGCTGGCAATAATTCTAATTACTGAAATTGCGAAAAATGGAGAAGCAGTCCTCCGAAAACAGACATATTATATGAATAAATCTATTTTTTTTTTTCAGACTGTTTCTTATTTTACAATAAACTCGTCTGAATTCGGAGAAAAATTTCCCCGGGAAAAACGGAATTTGAACCCGCGACTTCTGACGTGACAGACCAGCACTCTAACCGACTAAGCTACTTTCCCAAACGTCATGACTCATCTACGAGGATTCATAGGCATCTTTCCACTCTTCCGGCTATGTCGGTAGAAATCCAAAGATCCAAAGAAAGATCCGAAGGTTCCAACTCTTTTCTCCTTAAAAGCCTCAAGCTTTTGGGGAGAGGAGAGTTGCCTGAAGTCGCAAGGCTAAAAAAAAGGGCGGCGGCGGCCCGCGCTGCTGCGGCGGGGGCGCGCGGCTCCCGGCTTCGCACCTGAAGGCGCTTGGCAGTGGGTTAGTCAACCTGTGGCCTTGCATGCTTTGGGGCCATTAGGTAGTAATGGCATAATCTGCAAATTTGGATCATCGGTTTTTAGGAAAAGTTCTCTGGCCTATACTTGCTATGCAAGTGGAGCCTGGCTCTTTGCGCGTAACCAGGGGCGGGCCCCCCCTTTGAATTTAGGAAGCGTCGATCCCATGAGCATCTGAGAGTTCCAATTGTATAATAAACCAAGAAAAAACCGGGCAAAAGCGAAAAAGAAAGGAAGGTGGGCCTTTTTGGCCTCCTCCCTATATATTCTTTCCAGTTTTGGGGAAAAGTTGGCAAGTGAGTGAAGGCCGAAGATAGCCGTACGCGTTTCCCAAGAGGGCGCTCCGCGCCCCGGACGAAGTTGTTCGAATCGAAGCAGAAACAAAAGAAAAATTTATACTTTTTTTGTTTTTTCTGCTCGTTCCCCACGTCTTCCGCAAACCTGCGATGCAATCCAAATTCGTCGATAGATAAATGACACGAAAATGAAACGGAAGCTTCTGCTGCGCATAGCCAATGGAGCGTCAATAGGGGTTGGTGGGAGTAGAAAAAGGAGGGTTGCCACTTTATTTTGTCTTGTTTCACTGTGGTCTTTCTTGAAAGTCTTCCCGCCGCCGCGGCCTTGATTTGCTATGCAAATTAAGCGGCGGGCTTCCCTTGAGAAGCCCCTCCCCTTCCTTCGATATTCCTGTAGTTGTACCACCATCAATTCATTTGCTTCCTTTATCCATAAGTTAGATTTTCCAATTTAGAATTACATATACTGTCGAACTTTAGCTAATAACGGACTCGAACTGTTTACTCCCTTAATGTAAACAAAGCAATTTAGCAACTGAGCTAATTACCCCTAATATGATGTGCCGCCGAATCATCCACTATCAAAGAGCACACCTTGACCTTGAGGGGTGTGTTTTTCTTTCGATAATGGTATTTGTCTTTTCTCGATCGCTTGACGCTTCCTCTTTACATCACCTAAATTAATGGCTTCGCGCCTTAGGTGAGGCCACGAAAAAGAAATAAGTGATCCTTCGGCCGGCCACCCTTGGTTGGAGCAAGGTAGAGGGCGAGATTAAGAAAAAGAAGCGTAAGGCTGAAACGACTATATCTCTATATACTTCTTGTTGGCCAGTAGGGCGAAGCCCGAAGGGCCGCTGTTATAGTATCTATATATATGTATATATTATCTACCGTTCTACGAAGATTATATTATATATTATTCTTTCTTCTTCTCTAACGCAAAGCGCCGCCAAAGGCCGAAGGATGTTTGTCTGCTAATATCTTTTTAGATTGTATTTAATTGAGTATATTATGATGAAATTGATATATTATAATGTGTTTTATTTATTAAAGAGCGCGAAGAGAGCGAAGAAGCATCTTATTCAGGAGCTCTTCACTTCAAAGGGGCCCGTAACAAGAATTGGATTCGGCGAAGGATTAGAAAGCGCGGCTGACGCGCTGTTGCTGTTGCTGTTGCCGCGCTGCCCTGGCCCCTTTTGCCTTTCATCATTTATTTACTGCGCACACAAACTTGACCAGCCACTTTGTTCTCTAAGACCACTTCCCCTATTGCTGCCAAAAACCTTTCTTTTTTTTTATGGAAGTGCAGGGGACGGAAAGTCATTGTCCTGTGAAGCGCTTAACTGGCTAGGGAGAGGGTTGCTCCGAGAAGGAACTGCTACCTAGCAGGATAAAATAGAACAGGCAGCCCCCCCGCTTGATTGGCTTTACGGGACTCCTCCAGCATGCTCTGTTGAGAGCCTTTCTATTGTCCCCCTTCCTTCCTCCTTCTTTCTCCTCCTTCTTCCTTCTTCTTCGTGAGCTCCCTGGCTGGCTGCAGGCTGGCGGCTGCAGCACTTGGTCGGTCAGTGTAGCCAACCAACCAGGGCTTGAAAAAATTCATCAAGTAGATGAATGACTGATCATGTCTTCTCGGGGCGGGGTTCATCCCACTTCCTTCGTTCGCGCAATGGAGAAAGGAGTGCTAATTTGCACCACAAGATAAGAAGAGGTCGCCGGCCGAACCAGACCCGGTCCAGCGTTTGCGAGGGAGGGTGAAGACCCTACTTTTTTTTTTGCTTTGCGCAAAGCAAACAGAAGCGCGAAGAGAAGGCCTGCTTCGCACCTACCTAAATCGCTCCTTAGGGCCTTAGAAAACCCTTTTTTTACTTTCTTAGGAAGCTCAAAAAGAAGCGAAGAGCTTGAAAAGAGATAGATGTTTTTTCTGAAGAGAAAAAAAGGGTTCGAAGGGAAAGGCCCGCCGCCGCCTTCTTCGCCCTAAAGAACAAAAGCGATGGGGGCCGAAAAAGGCCCACCTTCGTTCTTCGCGAAGAACGAAGGGTTACTCCCAATCTAAAGCGCCCTTTTTCCATTCATATACAAATCCAATCGTCGAAATCAATGAGAATACCATCATAGACCAAAATCCAAACAAACCAATCTTGTTAGGAGAAACTGCCCAAGGAAATAAAGAGGTGACTTCCAAGTCGGATATAATAGATGAAATAAGAACAAAATAGAATCATATATCAAAACGACTTCTGACATCATCAGAAGGAATAGGAATCAAGACTTCAGCCCATTTCAGGCTTACTAAAGTGCCCTCTGAACCATGCAGAATAGTCGCCCATTACACGGCTCACTTACTCTACTTACTTTGGTCTCTTTCTTCTTATTTAACAAAAAAAAAGCAGCCGGGGGCCAAGAAAGGAGAGAAAGAATCAAAAGCGGCTTTTTCTCCTACCTAAAAAAGCGATTCTCTTCTCTTCTTTTATATTATCTCGGTCTACCTTGTAAGCCTTCAGATAGCATCTCCTGCAAAACGGAATGGGTTATCCTTGTAGAAAAAGCATGAATCTTCCTACTTCCCCTCCTTCTTTTTTTCAGGTATTTCAGCACCTTCACGTAATTTATCCATTCCACGTTCCCTGTCGATTGCGGAGCGCGCAAGAGCTCTGGAGTCCTGAAAAGCCTTTCAAGTAGAGCCACGTAGGGGCGCGCGCCGCCGCCCGCCTCTCTCGTACTTGGGCGGCGGCGGGCGGTTGCCCTGTCCTTTGGAATGACTCCAGAGTCCATATCTATGGCGTTGCAAAGTTCGAGCATCCTCCACATTGGCAAGTTTTGCCGGGAGCCACGTGCTTCTAGGCAGAATCTTTGCTAAGCGAATGAAGGCCGCAGGTTCTACTTGATTCGCTATGCAAGTGAGCAAAGCAAATGAAGGCCAAGATGAAGATGTTGTTACTCACTGACTTGTTTCATTCTTCCATTCCGAGAGTTGACCGGTGAGGGGGTTTCGAAGAAGCCTTAGCACGCCCGAGCGCTTAATCGGGCCCAAACGAAGAGGGGCCGCCGCTGGTCGGTCGTCGGTCTTGGCTCTCAAGAAAATACGTTGGATTTTCCGCCGAGAAGAGAAAGGGCTTCTATTCTAGAGAAGACCTCACGGTCCTCTATAGCTTGATTGATAAGCTATAGGGCTTAAGTTTTGGCTAACCCTTCGTTAAAAATACGCTGCTTTGTTCGCAAAGCAAACAATGTGGGCTTTCTTTGACCGTGGTAAATCTGTTTGCTTCTCTGCTAGACAAAGGTTCAAAGAAAGTTAACCGCATAGCGTACCGTGTCGCTTACATTCACTCCGGTAACCAAGATTGGGTAAGCTGTGTAGAATGTTAAGCTAAGCTGCAACATCACTGTTGGAACTCGGCTTCCGAAGAAGCGTACGTGAGCCTCCAGCCTCGTACGGCTTTTTTTTATAAAAATCTTAGCGTCTCCCTGCCTTTTAAGCCAAGGCTGAGACCTTCTCTCTTGAATTGTGGCCCAACTTTCAATTCGACCTGTGGTCTGAGAGATTTATTCAGGAGGCCTTCTAAGCTTTAGGCTCAACAGGAAGAAACCGAAAACGAAAGAAGAGATATATTTCGAGTGTCCTACCCTACTACAGGCGTTGTTTCAGCCGTGCCTTCCTGCTTAGCAGGAGACACGAAAAGAGGAAACCGCGGCGGAGAGAGATTGGATTTGCTAAGGAAGAACCTCGTTCGGGGCGCTTCGCACTCGAGAACGCTAGCGTTCTACGCCTTCGTTCCTTGTTTGCTTGCTAACTCTGCTTTTCTTTCCGCCGCCGCCATCTACATCATGCGTTTTCTTGGCTGTGTTTGGATTCTTTTTACGTACCACTCATACATAATAGTTTCACTACTATTTATTTACTTCTGAGATTATAAGTCTTCAAGTGGGCACAATCTTGAAAATCGCACATTAGCCTTTTAGACCTGCTATCTATTATGGCCTGGCTGGCTCTTTCTTCACGAGGGCTGATTCAGCAGTGTTTAGGATAGTTACACCGTTCCCACGTTGGATTATGTCGAAGGTCTGAGAGGCGAGGTATACCTCGTAGGATGGAACACGAGAGGTAGGAAACCCCCCCCCCCCCCCCCCTCTATCCGCCGCCGCCGATGACCGAGAGTTTGTGGGGCATTCGTGGCAGGAATTACATCAGCATCCGACATTTGTAATGTACTTACGCTCGTTCCACTGGATGCTTATCTAAACTTATGTATGGGCCAACGGTTGGTTTACACGAGATCTGCTTAGGCTAAGCAGATAACTAGACCCCTTCCCTCCTACTAGTGGTGTGCTTTCCTCTTGGGGTTGACAAGGGGTAAGGTAGGCTGGTACTATAGGCCCTCTGACTTCCAGCTATCTGGCTGGACCTCGCCGGTATCGCCTACAGGCTGTAGCACTTCGAGATGTCGTTTAGTCGTCTGTCCCCCGAATTGGGGGTAATCTGCCCTCAAGTGTTAGTAGTGTATCACTCTGACTCGGCCTGGCTGGTTTTGATCACCTACAGGCAGAAGGCATGACAGCGTGCTTTTGCGTGCGTTACCGCGTGCGCAAGGCACAAGCTGCAGGATATGCTTTCCCGAAAACAACTCCGATTCGTTCAAAAAGCACCTCATCTCGTTAGCGCCAGTGGGCTCGCATCACGGTCTCGGGCATAATAGAGCAAAGGCCAGCTATGCCCTCAGTGGTACTTTCATGGCATGCTTTGGTTCCTCCGCCGTTGCCAGCTGGAGGTAAGCCAGCGCCCCTTGTGTGAAGTTCGGCCACACACGTTAATAACTATAAATAAGCCAACGGCCGCCCTCGGAACCACATTCGTGAGCTGACAATTTCTCTGGATAAGCCAAACTGGAAGAGAAAGCAAATAAGAAAGAAACACCAATTAAGATCAGTTAACCTAAGCCTGGACCTTGCAGCGCAGGCTCGGCTTCCGAACCATACGTGAAACTTACACTTCATACGGCTCTTCTCAAGACTTTGTGTCTTCACGCTCGTTGTTCGTGACCATGTTTACGCCTCTTAACACGCTAGTTTGTGTCGGCTCATGATGCGGCCGGCGGCAGGGGGCTTAAAGCCGTTTTTGAGCGCATTTATGTCTTGGCGCGTTTTATGTGGCAGTGCCTGTTGTTGCGTACCAGCCGCAACCTCCAGAGAAGGAAGGGTGTACTACGTATAATGTGGTCCGCCGCCGTTTCCACTACGTGTTCACTGTAACACTGGGTAAGACCAAGTTTAGCATTCCCTGTGATTGAAACAGTTTTTGTTTCCCCGGCCCCCCTTAAGTGCTACTGCCATCTCAGCTCCCAATAAAACCTGTCCCTGTCGTACGATGACCTCATACCCTTCACCATAACATGCTTGCTACTAGCGATCTAACTCATTCGGATCAATCAGGCCCGCGGCCTTAATTTGATTTGCCATCTGGTATGAATCATACAAAATCCAGTTGTCCCTGTGTTTTTCTCTTATGAAAACACCAAGTTTGTCCTTCGGGAAAGTCTTTCGCTCTGACTTGAGCCCGACCTCATGTGGGGTGCCGACGGACGGCCCAAGCCCGTACTTGGTTGTGAGTTATCGATTCTATTTTGTCAAATAACCGAGAGCACTCCGAGTATTTGAAGTAATTCCTCCCCCTCTGGGAGGGATTTAGCACCTTAATCGGTTGGTGAGCGGCAATGCCCTTTGATGATTGTATCATCTTTCGAGTTTCCTCAATCGGTACGGCTTGCGATTCTTTCGACGGATAGATCTTTCTCTATACGGGGTCTTTGCTGGAAAGGTGAATTATGCTGTGTCCGAGAAAGCGGCCATTCAAGTCGTGACCACCTGTGTCTTCTCTAAATGAAGCTCCAATCCAAGCTACTTCAACCTTTGGGATTTCCCTGCCAATACTACCGATTCGTCGTTGTGTATTGTAACGAAGTCGTCAGCATATCGTACAAGCATGACTCGGCGGTCTTTCATCCTTCGAACTCCGCCGCCCGCCGCCCATTTAGCAGTGCGTTTCCCATCCCATGCAGAGCCATATTGGATAGCGAGGAAGAGATCACACCAGGAGTACCTTTCTTGCAAAGCTCGATTGACTTCTTGGGTCTATCGGCAAAGACATGATGTCCGCTTCGAACCAGGCCTTAATCATCATCTCATTTTGGGAAAGGTGTTGATCTTCTCTAGCAAGGCCTCGTGGTCGATACGGTCGAAGCACTTTGCTATGTCCGCGTTAAGTACGTACTTGGTCTTGCTCCGAATGGATAAAAAAATGGCTTCGCATCTTGACAACAGCGCCCAGATCTAAATCTATAAGAGTTTAGTTCAAAGCGCACTTCCCAGTCACCGGGCTCCAAGGCCGCCATCTTGGCCAAAGCTTGCTTTGCTCGGTCTCTCACGAGAGAAAGTGGGCTTTTTCGATTTCCTCTTCTGAATGCCTTATGAGCCTCATTACCCAGTTTCGGTATTGACACCCGACATATAGGTTAGGCCTTGCCTTTTAGTTTTAGGGTGCGTACAATCCCCATCCTTTATGTTTTAGTCGCTAGTTTTCCTTCATCTATTTTGGGCTCTTCTTGGCTCCAGTTGTTTATGGTCACACGGCGCACTGCCAGTAGCTTAGCCTGCACACTGCGTGTTAGAAGTTTTTGTAACGCTCATATCTTCGCATAGTTGTTTTCACGTGAAGCTTGGTGAATTCTGAATTGGAGTCTGGTTACATACTTATCGACTTGTGGCCAGATTATTTGTTCCCAGGTCAACTTTCGTATATCTAAAAAAATATCGTTTCATGACGTCTCCATTCTTTTTTTACTCTGTATCTCGAGTCTCCAAGTGGGTTGTTCGTGTACTTCCTTCAGGATCAGCCAGGGTAGGGAAAGGAGTTAAGGTGGGTAAGAACCTGACCTAGAAGCAGCACAGACCGAGGAGGGAGGAGTATCGAACAATTTGTTGAGGGATCCTGCTGCCGTATTGCCAAGGGCAAGTCTAGACATTAGCCTGGCTGGCCGACCCGGATGCCGGGAGTCTAGAGGCAGTTTTACCGTCCCCAGGGTTGATATGAAGGCCCCGGAAGCGAGATTTACGCCGTTAGGTTGGATTGCGGAAGTGGTAACGTAAGATTACGCGCCACATTCCGTTCGTTGGGAGGCGGAATATTGACCTCTCCTCCGCATCCTAGAATGCCAACGTTTGATTTCTTAGTCAAACGCACCAGTCCTCTTCAATTCTGCAATTTCGCGCGACTCTGCGAGGAGGTTTCGAAGAAATCAGAAGCTGCGCCCTCAGTATTGGTCAGATATTGTTTGCTGCTAGGCATCGACGCTTTCACTCGTTCACATATGATGGTTCTTCTAAGGGGTCTTCTTCCCTAGATCATTCTGCGTTCAACTCTGGTGGTGCCATTACCTACCATACAAGGATCTAGAAGTCAGTGGGGCATCACCACAGGCAGGTATCGTCCCGCATCTCTTCTGAGTTACAAGCGGGTCAGCTTGAACCTCTTCGGCCAGGTTTGGTGTAGAAGAACAACCAACTATCCCTGATTTATAGGTTACGGTTCGCACGAAAAAGTAGCGAACTGATTACTAAATAGACACAAATAGGTACAAATTCCGTAAACCAAGAACCACTTTTTTTTGGGAGAATAGTTCTAATGGTAGAATAATGGTCTCCAAAACCACAGGTTAAGGGTTCGAATCCCTTTTCTCCTGATTACACCAGATTTTGGTGGACGTAGTGATCAATCATCGAACATAATTTATTAACATCACAAACAAGTTGTGACGTAGGGACACGCTTACTTGAGCAAGTTTGTGCTGTGCGCCTCAAACCTTTCGTAAACGAGGGAAAGAGTAAGGTGCACCTTGTTAGCGAAGCCGGACTGCGGCGCATCTACGACGCATGATGATGCTTTGTGAACGAAGTATAACCATGGCGTAGCAGTGGCTTGCTTCCGTTGCACCGAAAATAACAGAGCAGCAAAGCAGAGAAAAACATATAGAAATCTATTTCTCTTTCTTCGCTCTTATGGCCGAAATGAAAAAAAAGAGAAAGACCTAGAAAGTCTAATAGGCCGCAGGCCGTAAGAGAAAGCGCTTTGCGCTTTATCAAACCGGTCTCTTTTTCTGAGCATTTCCGCCGATCCGAGAACGCATACCTACGGCCGGCCACCAAAAAGACTATCTCTTTTTCAGCCTCAACGCTTTTTTTCCCTTTCTGCCTGCCCGATGAGGGTAGCTTCGTGTCTCTACGCTGATTTATGAAGCTCTTGAGGTTTCACCTCGCTTGAGGCTACTGCTTCGGGGCCAAGGAAACCGCCCGCAAAAGAAGGTGTACAAGAAAGAGGAAGGAGGGGGGGGGGGGGGGGGGGGGGGGGGGGGGGGGGGGGAAGGATAAAAAGAGCTCCATTCGTATGGCGAAGCCTTACTAAGGGCGTAGTAGCCATCCATAATAGGACCGGCCGCCTGGCCACTTTCTGGCTACCGCCCTAGGAGGCCCTTACTAGGAAGGAGCTTGGCAACTTGATTTGGCTCTTCTACCTACGATGTGATAATGGCTTAGCGCCATGGCTCGTAATAAACGAACCATCTTTCACCCTCCACCCAAAAGCATCTACTTTTCCTGAAATTCTTCACCTAAAACAAGCGAATAATTCTATCTCTCATCTGGGAATATTTTTAAACCGAATGAGTTGCTAAGAAGCTCTGTGTAAATTTTTTGCAAAAGGTCGCAAGTTGACTGTTAATTTCCTCAGAGATGCTTTTTTATTTCACAATAACAAAAAGTATACTTGGATCAATAGGCTTCAATGGCTCATGTTCATATTCATTAATAATTGAAATAGGAATTTCATCTAAATAACCTTTGACAGCTGCATGAATAACCACAATTTGTTTCTCAATTGGAATTAGGCTATACTGTAGTTGTTTAGAAACTTCCGTGAGCCTAGCTCCACGATTTAATAAATACTTAATAGCAGCATCAAGGTCTGAACCAAATTGAGCAGAAGCAGCTACCTCACGATACTGTGCCAATTCTAGTTTTAAGCTACCACATACTTATTTCATAGCTTTCAATTAAGCCGCAAAACCAACACAACTCACAGATAATCCCACGTTAATAGCAAGTCAAATTCCACGATAAAAGAGTTCTGTTTCCAAAAAGATTTGAGAGAGTAGCCCAGAGGCTCTCGCAGAACCGGACGTGAAAGATTTTTCCTTCATCCGGCTCCCACAGAAGATTATAAGAATGATGAAAGGCGTCTGACTAGACCAGTGGCAGCTAGTCTCCTAGTTCTGCAGTAGTCTTGTTGTTCATGAAGACCGGTTTCATTTTAGTGGTATCTAGTTTTCGCGCATGCGGCAGGTCCCGATGCTTTTTGCGAAGCGATATTGGTTTTCTTGTTTAAGGCTGAGTTTATTGCCTAGAAGGAAGAAGTTGGTGACCCGAGGGGCCTATTTTCCTTTGTATTTGTTTATAAGTTTGCGTAGTATGTGGTACACTTTAATGTGCTTGTCGTCACATCCCTGAACAGCACGTCCCTCAATAAGTTTGCATGCAAGAAAACGCCATCTCTACACACGGTCTAATCAGGCATACTTGAAACTCCTAGTACGACATCAAGTTTTATTTGGTATGAAACTGTGGATCCCATCTACTCGATGAACTGTAGGAAACTCTGTAATAGTCTGCTTTCCTTACCTTCGCCTCTGGTAGTGGCTTTCACTGTTCACTGAAGTTTACCATACTTCATAATCTTTTAAATCGAGCTCTTATGCTTTAGGACTAAGGCGCGAGAGAATATCTGAGATGGTAGTTGACCAGGTCTCAGACATGTTGTGTGCGCATTTGTAATAGCCTAGGCGTGGGCTTTGGCTCTGAACCAGTCAATGATAGTTGGCTTGGAAAGATTGGTAATGGCAGCAACTGAGAGAGGCCCCTGCTTTTTTTTTGTTAGCTTTGGAACTGTTCCGTAGGTGAGGCCTTGGGTATCTTAGATATAAGTCCACCGATTTTTTTGAGGGTGTAGGGCAGATCTCAGGAAGTCGTTGGTTTCCCTTCTGTAGGGGTAGGGGGAATAGGTAGGCCGAGCTTTCCGCCTCCCCAGAGAACTGTATGTACGTGGAAACCTGTGGCCTTCACACACGGCTCAAGCTCTTTATCAAACGCCTGCTTCTGTAACGCGTCCGCAGACTCGGGGCATTCTAAGTTCATTCGCAAATTTGATCCCCGCGTGACTTGCTACTGGTAAGTACCCAGCAAGGGTTGGATTTTTTTGTCGGTAAGCTGCCCTCCCTTGACCGAGTTTTCATGTGGGTGGTGCAGATCCACTTGTTCCCCCTCGGATAGTGACTCCCCACAAACTACACTCCAATAACACCAACCACGCCTGGAATCCTCGCGCCAGACTTGGTAGTTACCTTACAGCTAGGGGCCATTGTGCGTAAGGGCTAGGTAGTTTTTCGCGTTGGAGTCCGTAGGCCCTTGGACGGTCTCCAGACTTCCGAACCACCACAATTGGTTCTTGGCAGGACGCCACGGATTCGTAGACTTCTCTACAATTTGTTCTTTTGCACGTGTGCTTAATCTCTTTCCCCTTTTTCCTGTTTTTACATGTTTCTTTGCGTTGTTTCGTCGTCCTTTAAACGTGCTTGCTTTTACGGTTCAACTCCGTGCTTAAAAATTCCTGCCCTCAGACTTGCTTTGTTACAATCGTGGTGAATGTTACTTTATCTAAGTCAGCCACCTTTCGATGCAGGCCATGCCACCACCCTATCTGAGCACAGCTTGGCCTTCGCTTCTTGGGGCTTCCTATACCCACATTTCGTTATGCGCCCTTACGGGCTCACCTCCAGATGGAAAGATATGGGCTTATCATGTTCCATTGATAGCACCAAATCTATGTCAATTCTAGGACTGTACTCTACCTCGGTAAACTCGGGCGGTTTCAACGTGCCCAACCATCAGAGGCTGATCCGTTCACAGTCGCTCAAACTCTCCAGTCGAGCCCAGTGGCTCGCCCTGGTCACTTCTCATGAGGCTTGGATACATTTGCCTACGCTGTCCTCCCTCGCTCACCCAGGACTTCCCACCTTTTTTTTTAGCTAGGTTTTTTTCGAGGCTTCATACCTAGTCTTTTCAGTTAAGGCATGTTTTAGTAGGGTCAGGCTGAAACCGTGGCCCGACGATGGACCTTACTCCTCCATAAGGCTATGTCTCCACGTCGCACCTTAGTCTTACATAGGCCCTGGGCCTTCGATTATCTCTATCTGAAGATTGTCTGCGTAGCAGACATACCAGATCATGATATTCGGATTGTCTGCCGAATGGTAGATGTATCTTTTCATACCTTGGCGGGCCGCAGCTAAGCGTCTCTGCCGGAAAAGCTTCTTGGTGGTTTGGTCTGAAAGCCGCCGCCTTCTCTTTGTTTTTTTGCCGGCTGTGATCCGACAGGCTTCTCTCTATTTGGTTTTTATCATTTCTTCGCTTGAACGCTTATGGTGTGCTATCCGCTTATGCATAAATTGGTCAAATTTATGCATATAAACGTTAACGGGGAAGGAGATAGTACTGAAGCCTTTAGCCCAGGTTTGTTCCGAGGTCGAAGTTGATTCCTTTCACATTAAGTACCTCGTAGATCTCGTCGATAACCCTACGGTCTGCTATCTGCTCCTTCAGCGCCGCAGCCCTTAGTACGTGGTAGTTAACGTTAAGGCTTTTCTAGTGTTGTAGTCAGAAGAGCAATGCACATTCATTCTTCTGACAAAAAAGCATTTGTTGGAGTGCTGTGTGGGCGCTTTTGTTAGGTTTGAATCCGTGGAATAATTTGCTAAAGACTTCAGGAAAGATCGAGTTGTTTCTAACTACCCTTTTATCTCTAATTGGGTACAAAGGCAAAGCGATCGAGGGTGTAAGGCTTGTTCATCTACTTTTTGCCTGATACCAAAGCGTTCATAGCTCTAAAATTAGAAAGCCTGTTAGATTATTTATTTCAGAGAGAAGCTATAGGAGACGGCTCTCATAGCTATTCGTCGGTTTGGGCCGACTTTTTTTGCCAGTCCGTATTTATAGCTTTCACTCTTTAAACTTTCGCTAGTTTCTACGAATTAGTTTTAAGGCCATCTAAGCACCCGTGCCATCAGGCGGGCGTAAGATTGCTGCCTGGTTTGTTTCTTATCTTCAGCTGAACTCGTTTTAAGTTATCCGGACTCATTATAAGCTTGTAGAGATTTTAGTATTTATCTCTATCCCTTCTTTTCTAGGCTAGAACTCGTGCTACAGAAAGAAGCCATAGACTCCAAGTTCGAGGGAGGGCAAGCTCCCCAAGGAGCCCGCCTCAGCCTGCGCATCTTCTATGCAGGAGGTTTTAGGTCCTGTGTCGTCCGGATTCTGCGTCTCGGCGCGTTCACCGACTAATTTAGGTTTTTTCACCTCCATCTCTGCCCCCGCGACGGCCCCCAAGTGCGACAGCGAATGATATCCATCCGCGAAAGAAGGGGGATCCGCCAAAGGTGCTTGCCGTGCTCGTGCGAGGATCGAAATTTCTTAACGCCAAGCTTCTAATCTCTGTGGGCAACCGCCCACTGATTCCCGGAAACCGCCCATGGCCATAGGCTTTTGTAACGGGGCTAGGACTTACAGTATCAAAGGAAACCTAGTGCTAACAAACAAATCATAGTAGGGGACGAAAGCCCTAGGGCATTCCAATAGAAATCTATAGATTTTTTTTATTTAGGCTGCGTTTTAGAAAAATATAGATTCTTTATTTTCCCTTTAGTCTTGGTGGACTCCCTCGAAGAAGCTCTGTTAAGATTGCCTGCGGTGTAGCTACTTGAGGTAGGAAGAGTTGTAACTACCTCGTAATCCTTGGCTCTATCGTTGGGGCCAGCTTCCGAAGCGCTCCACACTATTCGTGAAGCCGGTTAAGCGGGCCTCCTCACCGATCCTAACACATCACGTCGCACTCCATCTGTAATGGAAATCACATTGGTGGGACGAGAGTAGGGTCACACGGCGTTTTCTCTCCGCATGCCTTCTCAAAGAACCGCACATGACAGTCGCCCATCATACGGCTCCCCTTTACCCTTGCCTAGTATCTACGCGTTCTTCGACAATATTTGTTCCAGGTCCAGTGGTTCAGATCTTGCTCTAATGCTAGGCCAGGTGGACGACAGAATGATATTTGCTTTATGTTAAGCGCCGCTGTTTGCACCGCTTAGAGGCTTGCTATTCTCTTACCATCCTCGCCGCCCGCCGTCCACGATGATAGTAAGAAAACGTGGCCGGCTACTTTCTCACGTGATGCATCTCTATTTTCTGCTCCTCACAACTCTTCGCAGGGCATGGCTGACGCTCTGAAAAGCTTCTGCTCCTTCTTAGGAATACTCTGGCTAGAATTTCGTTGATTGAGGCTCTCGTTTGTATTAGGAACGAAGTCTTCATACTTCATATTTCACTGGAACTTGGGAAGTTTTGTTGTCTTTTTCCTCCCTGTCTAACAGTCAGCGAGAGTTTAAATCTACCGATGTTTCGTTTTTATTGATAGTTTGAGCTTGTATGTAAGAATATGAAGTGCCGACCATCTCAGATGAGAGTCTAGCATGTGCTGCACTCTTCGGAAGTTGTCGGCGCACGGGTAGTAATGGATAATTCCTCTAGTCACGTAGCCAAAGTATTGAATGATAATGCGGGCGGGTCTCCTGAGCGCTATTAAGTTTATGGAGATTATGGAGATTGGTATTTTTTGTTTACCACTTTCCCGGCCTCTGCTTCGCCAACTAAGGTTTTCATTGGGGCGGCCGGCCAATTGTCAAGGTGGTTCAAGACTTGGTTGGTGAAGAACAAAGGGTGGGCGCTGCGCGCTCCCTTGCTTTGAACTACCTGCTGCGCATTTACGTTTTGTCGCCAGAGATTTATCAGGAAAGGGGCTTTGACGTTGCTGTCTCTGGGAATCAATCGGGGAGCAGAACCTTCAAATCTTCATGTCTAGCTGGGCAGCGGCCGCCTCTAAGCTCTCGGGCGGGGAGCTGCATGGCGAAGATCTTAGTTGGGTTTAGTTGTTTGGCCACTTCTCGTGTAAGGCTTTCAGTTTGTAGTCTAGCTTATCAGAGTTGCTCTCATTTCGTTGCGATTTGCTTCTCCGCTTCGCTTAGCACCGCTCTGGGCTTCTTCTAGGACCTTAGTTAGTGGCCATTCCTTCCAGTACTGTGTCCCATTGTTCCTTCTCAGACCTGCCTTATTATTATTCAGTCGGGCCCGGGCTCTCTCGATTTTATCTTCTTTTCCTTTAAGACGTAAAGCGGTCAAGTTCCATGGTTTAGGGGTCTTTTTTGCTGTGTCTTACCTGGTTCCCAGATCATGACCTCTGTGATGCACGAAATTTGTATGTTCTTTCGCGTAACTCTTCTGCTGCCTCCTGAAACCACCTTCCTCAGGAGAGTGAAAACACGTTCTCCCTCCTGAGGAAGGAAGAGGCTTTCCCTTTCTGGATCTCCGGCGGCCGGCCGTCATGTTGTTTAGTTCAGATTGAAGATTGTGGTAAGCTATTTCTAGGGTTTTGAGTCTGGTTATTAGCTTGTTTATGACCTTTCTCTACTTATTGTCTACGTAGCATTTTCGAACTAGGTTTGCGAAGAAGTCGGCGCCCGGCGTTTGATGGGCCTATGATAGGAGCGCGCCGCCCTTCCCTGCAAGGGTAAAGATAGGACTTCTTTCTTTCGGGCGGGCCCTGTTCTGTGACTATAAGTGAGGCTGAAAAAAAGCCTGGGGGCTGACCGCACGTCGTTTCCCAGGCCTTTCATCAGCCTTGGTTTTGAAAGTTTTCGATCCATCGCTGAACGACGTAGGTTCTCCCAAGTCGTTCTTGTGGTAGTTATCCTGGTCTCGATTTTGTAGAGGGGCCGCATCTAAGGTACTCTCTAGGCCTTAACTAGGTTTGTCCAAAGGTAATTTGAGTTCCTAGCATGTTCTCCATCGCAAATCCCTCACTTGGGGTCGTCCTTTCGCCGTATATCATCGGTGTACTGGTGCAAAGAGGGCGATGTGAACCTATACCTGGCGCCATTTGGCGGCAAGCATACCAGTCTGCCATCTGGCGTCCATCTATGAGATTCGTCATTCTATACCTTAGTGTCGAATTTCCGAGGCGAGTGGCTTCGTAACCGTGTCTAGCGCGACTACCTCGCCTGAGATTAGTGCACATGGACCCAGCACAGAGTGTGGTACTCCAGCGAAACCGCGAATATCTTACCCCGCACATATAAGCAGATACGTCTCCAGCTTGTGTTTCAATCACAGGTAATGCAGTCAAGCTACCTGCACCAGTCTGGTCTGACATTTTAGCGGCTCTTTCTAACAAACGGGAATGTAAATAGAACACATCCCCTGGGAACGCCTCACAGCCAGGTGGTCGACGTAATAATAATGACATCTGCCGATATACCACTACTTGCTTACTCAGATCATCATAGAATAGAGTGAAGAGTTCAGACCTCTAGGCAGTGTTCTGTTCACCGATAGGCTTACTAAAGTCCTCTCCGAACCATGCAGGATGGTCACCCATCACATGGCTCTCCAACAGGATTTGAACGGTAGGCAACTTAGCGCGCTCATGACTCGGCTACCCCGACATTATTCCTTATTATGCCTGGAGAAATAAAGCAAAGTGTAATTCGCTTTCTTCAAGCCGCCGCGATCATGAATCGTTCCACTAGGTTACGGGCCTTCAGGTTTTTTTCAGGGCTCTTACTTACATGGTGCATCTCCATTCTGTAGCAGCACAAATTAAGCACTAAAAACAAATATTTTTCGAACCTTCTTAGAGTGCAGCTCTGCCTCTGACGATAGCTCAATCTAGTCTTTTAGGTGGATCGGGTATCAGACTTCCTTGCAAGGTTTTATTCAAGGCGGGCCGGCCTCCAATCACGGCTTGAGGCAATGCTGCACAAAACTAGGAATACTGCTAGCCCTCGTATGTGCAACTATGGACCAGTCTTCTTTCTTAAGGGCTGGCTGTCTTCGGCGGCGTCTCTGGCCCACTCTGGAAGTTTTTTTTCATTGGGCAGGCATTCCGGTAGGAGGCTTTCCTTTTCTCGTTGATAGTGGTAGTGATTTTGATAGTGGTAGTGACGCCGCCGGCTAGGCGGTCGATTTTTCCTCTTGTTAAGGAGGGCTTCAGTCCCTTCCTAGTCTCACTTCGACGGTTTTTCTACTTTGGTGCCGTCTGAATCTCACAGGTTTATTAGGGTATAGTGGGATCATGTATCCTGGGGCAAAGTTGTGCTATGGGAATGATTTTAGTTTTATCGAGACTGAGTGTGAGTATTAGCCGCGTTGGTACAACAGATCTAGCTACAGGTTATTGTACTCTTCCTGCGAGTTTGTGAAGTCGATGCCTAGAAGTCGTCCGCCGCCGTTTAAAGAATAAAATACGTTTTCCTCTTTCAGGTGTACTGCATTTCGCGATACCCCGTGGCTGTAGGTTCTTGTAATGGGAGGTTTTGTATCTCCTTCTTATGCTACTCCTACCTCTACAAGAAAACCTAGACGGTTGTTATGACGAGCTCGCCTTTCTTGTTGGGTTTACTCAGGTTCTTCACGGGTCTTCCCTTTATCGAGGATTCGTTCAAGGCTGATAAGGATATCAAGTTCATCTGTTTTATAAGATGAGGCTGGCGAAACTGTGGACTCCCAATAAGCCAAAAACTCCATTTTGAATTGGAGTAGAGTTTTAAAGCCTTCCTCTATAAAGCGCGGAAAGCAATTGTCGGCTGGCTATTCTGCGTCGCAGCAGTTTCGCGAATACACTACGGTTCACTGTGCTGAAGTATTTGAACCTGCTTTTATGTACAACTACTTGACTCCCTCTCTTCTGATTTGTCGGAGGTACGTATGTTGGCACTGCGTTGAAAAACCGTGGGCCGAAGGCCAAAAAAGGAGCTCATAGAATGTGGGAAAAATAACTTATTTCTTGTGCCAGCTTAGCTTTCATTTCTGGTACACCCTGTGGTCGTAGACCTTCCTCCCTATTGAGATTTGCATTCTCCATAACTTGTGAGACAACTTATATGTATTTTTAGTTTCTCTCTTTTGTTGCCTGCCTCTTGTAGGCAGCTACCTGTTGTGCCCTTAAAGGAGGGTCATGATGCTGTTTGCGGAAGCTGTCTTCTGTAGTTGCCATAGTTTTTTGAGGAACAAAAATAGAGAAAGGCTCCACGTTTTATTGGACGAAGAGGCTCGCGATACTCCTTGTATTCGTTGCGCCCACTTCAGCTGTTGTCCTTCCTTTTTGGGCCCTTCTCCGACGTTCAGATTTCTGGTATTTGATACCAATCTAGCCCTCTTCCCGGTGTTAGTTGAACTGTCATTCGGTACTACAGGGCCTCTGCCCTCTGCAGATGATGCGGCTGGCGCTGTCTGCTGCCGTACCACCACAGGGTTCACCGGTTTTGCCTAGTATGCTTACTCGTTTCACGAGAGCCTCCGCAGAGCTTCGCCCTGTCGCCTGATAGCTGATAGTGCTGAAGGCTTGTTGTCGCGCGCTTCCGCTGCTTGTCCCTTCTATTAATTAAGGTTAGGTTTCCCCTCTGTATTTGGGTTCGAGTGCTAATCATCATCACCCTCCGAGGAACATGGTTCATACCGACGAGGACAAGGTAGTCCGAACCACCGATACGCATACTCGCCCACAGCTCGCGTTCACGATTGACCCATTCGCCTCTGCGTGAGGCCTTACTTGCGCTCGGGCGTTGGTACCGGACGGTTAATCCTGGCCGGCCGACCCCTTTATAGGCATGCTCTTGTCCCCACTAAGTCGTTTCTACTTTTTGGGTAAGCCAATTGCGCTCATCGGGATGTACAGACTCCGATGGAGGCTTCGGTAGTTTACCTAAGCCAATAATCTATGTGTCTAGTGATCGCGGTCGCCCTGATTAATGCGTGCATTCCATTATCTCGAAAATATTCTCCCATCGCACAACCTGAATAGGGTGCAAGGAATTGTAAAGGAACATGATCTAAAACACTGGCTGCTAGAATAATGCAATATTCTAAAGCACCCGCTTCTGAAAGAATCTTAACCAATTGTGCTACGGTTGAACGTTTCTATCCAATTGCTACATACACACAATACAATTTATCACTATTAGAGGTGCCTTGTGCGTTTATTTCTTTTTAGTTCGATATGGTATCAATAGCTACAGCAGTCTTTCCAGTTTGTCTGTCTCCTATTATAAATTCTCATTAACCACGACCTGTAGGAACCAGGCTGTCTACCGCTTTTAATCCTGTTTGCATGAGTTCGTGCACGGATTTGCGTGCAATAATTCCAGGGGCTTTAACTTCTACACGTCTTCATTCTACAGCGCCTAAGGCACCTTTTCCATCAATAGGTACTCCTAAGGCATCAACTACACGACCTAATATGGCCTTTCCTACAGGAACATCCACAATAGATCCAGTGCGCCTTACAATATCTCCTTCTTTAATAGCGGTATCACTACCAAATACAACAATTCCTACATTTTCCTTTTCTAGATTCAAAGCCATTCCTTTCACACCGCTGGCAAATTCGACCATTTCCCCTGCCTAAATCTTGTTCAATCCATAAACACGTGCAATTCCATCTCCAACTGATACCACTCGACCAATCTCATCCACTTGCAATTTGGTGTAATAGTTAGTAATTCTTTGTTCTAATAACGTAGATGGTTCCGTTCCAGCAAATTTGTTCGTGAATCAATCGAACCTTCTACCAATAAATAATTCCACAATCCGAACCTATCGTGCTCAACTTATCATCGAAGATGATGAATCGAGACAGGGAGGGGGGAGGAGGAGGGGAGGGGGGGAGGAAAGGGGGGGGGGAAAGGGGGAGAGATGAGCAAAGCGCCCGAAAGCCAATAAACTGCAAAGGGAAGAGAAGAAGCTTCGGCCTTCGCTTTAAGAGAATAGATTCTCTTTTCTGAGCTTTCTTCTTTGAACCTCTCATTCGTTCGCCCACCGAAACGGGTTTCCAACCAGAGAAGCTACAAGCTAAAAAGGCTTCGACCCAAAAAACGAACTATCTTCTGCTTCGTTCTTCTTTTATTTGCCCTTGGATAGCGCTTCGCGTTTCCGGGGTGTATGTCGCAACAATAAGCTAAGCTTTTTTCTCTAAAAAAACAAAATACAAAAAATCTATCTTTCTTTGCCTGAGCGCTGCTTCTTTTTAACCCCCCTTTCTCCTTCCTCGCGCTTGGCTCAAACAGGCAAAGCGGATTATTCAGCATGCCGTAGAACCAGGCTAAGATGCAATTCCATAGTAATTGCATATTTTCAAAATGGCTTCGAGCAAATCCCGGTGCTTACTTGTCATTTGATTCGTAACGACGCGATTTCCCAAGGACTGGCAAAATCAAAATAGCAAGATTCTTGAGTCATCTCAATAGGTTCAGAAACCACACGTTTCTCCGAATCATCATAACGTACCTCGAAATGTTTAAATAGGTAGGCTCGAGCTTCCCCCCATGAGAACTATACATAGGAGTTTCCCCTCATACAACTCAAATATATTCTTAAATGCCCTTCCTTAGCGTCCGTAGGGCCATTCTAGGTTCATGCGCAAACATCCTTCCAGATATTGACATTTCGGGGGTTCCGGGTCGAAGCCCGCAACAAGAAAGCATGATCAATAGCGTCCCTTTGAATGTAAATCCGACGCACAGATTGAGGGCCTGTGCGCTGAGACCAGTGACTAGTTTGCGTTGGAGTTCGTAGGCCTTTTCAGGTTTCAGACTACCGAACCACTACATTGATTCTTGGCAGCGGGACTAAAGAGCTCGGCGGGGCCGCCCGCTTCTACGGTTCCTGTGCTTAAAGCCGAGCTGCCTTTAGATGGCTTTGCTTCAATTGTAGTGAATGTTACTTATTACCCGAGTCAGCGAAACATCAAGATCGATTTTGTTTTAGGAGGTGCAAGTTATGCCACCTTATCCTATTACTGCGTAGTCCTTGCTTCTTGGGGATTCTTCTACCCACATCTCGTTATGTGCCCTTACGGGCCCACCTCCAAATAGAGAGATATGGGCTTACCATGTTCCATTGATAGCACCAAATTTATGCCAAGTTTGTGAACTGTACTATACCTCAATGAACTTATGCGGTTTCAATGTGCCCAGTGGATAGAGGCTAATCCGTTCACCGTCTGTCAGATTATCCAGTCGAACCCGAGAGCCACCGCCCCGGTCCCCCCTTTTTTTTTACGAGGCTTAGATACATTTGCTTACGCTGTCCCCCTTCGGCTTACCATAGCTCCTTTTTGAGGTACACTTGTCCCCAAGGCTTCATACCCAGTCTTTTCAGTCAAGGCATGCTTGGGTGAGGTCAGGCCGAAACCGTGGCCCGAAGAAACTTCCCCATATTGCTATCAATGTCTTCATGTCGCACATCCACTTAAAGAAAGGTCTTTTCATAACGGATGACCCTCAAAACCATAATCTATTGATATACGGCGTGAATCAGGATGATTAGAAGAATACGCACCAAACATATCCCATACCTCTCGCTCCCACCAGCCGGCTGATGGAAATATATTGACTACCAAACAAATTGGAGTTATTTCACTTACACTGCTTTCTACACGAATACATGAATTATACCGAATACTCAGTGAATTATGAACTACTTCGAATCTTCGTTTTCGATTGGAATAAGTAAGCTCAAGCTTCCCTCCCTTGAGAACCGCACGTGCGAGTATTCCCCGCATACGGCTCCAGTGTCGAAAAAGAGTTTAGGCCCAGGCAAAGGTCGCCCCTTTTGGCTCTAGCGCTTATGCTATCACTAAAGCATTTTGCCACTCTGCGAGTTGCGTATGTCGCAATTTCGCGATTGACCAATACACGCGCACTGTTTGCAGGCTCGGCCGCTCTGTTCTTTTGCGTGGTCAATATGAGTGACCTTCCTTAGTGTTTCGTCACCCAAGATTCGAGTCAGCACTCTTTCGGGTCGACAAATTATCGCCTATCTCACTCATTACGGGTGAGTCGCTTTCTGAGTCGTCTTTTGCCTGCTGGGCGGTATCTGGTCTTACGACCCAATCTCCCGACTAGGGGAGCCCATCGGGTTTACCTCGTTGACATTTTGACCTTAGGGCAAGATCGGGCGATCCTGTGCTCTACTCCGGTGATCATTTGCCGAACGGGGCACGCACCTTCTGATCGTGTCCCAAATCACGGCCCTAGTCAATACAGCTCGTAGGGTGCGGCGATTTGACAAAACGTCGTCGCACAGTTCACTTACGTTGATCAAATAGTCTTGCTACTCCTAGCAAGTTATATGCTGTATCATACACTTCTTACATTGTCCCTCACACTTCATACTCTCTCCGTTGCCAAGAGCGCATGATGAGGTAGGAACATCCCGTCGGCTGGAATAAACGTATAGCCTTAAAGCTATACGCATGGTCTTATGTCCCTCAAGTCGCACAGAGGAATAATCAACTCCGCGAATATCAATCGAAACTTGAAAACGTGTATTGATATGATGTTTCAGAAACCATAGTAATTCAAACAGGTAATCTGGATTGGTATATAATATATTTTCATGTTTCGATGTTTTAAATTAATGTATCCGTTTCGGTAAAGTAGCTATCAGAGATTTGAGAAACAATTGCTTATCCATAAATTGTCTCTTTTTTCTAAAAACCTATTAAAACACGAGTCGAAAAAACGAAGCAGAGTGTCGTCTCACGCACGAAGGAGAAGTCTGAGAAGTAGTCCGACCTTCGCTCCCTATATGTTAATGTATAGAGACGAGGACCTAAAAGAAATTTAGCAAGCTCAACCAGCCAGAGAGAACCTCCTCCCGTAAAACCATCCTTGTTTGCTTCCGCGAAAGTGAACGCGTAGCGCTCTCATTTTCGCTTGGCACCAAAGCAGGCTCCTCAATAAGGAGCGGGAAGAGGAGAAAACAAGTTGTTTTCTATGAGCCCTCCAGGAACTGTGTTTTTTTTTAGCCAAAAGAAGTGCAGCCGAAGGTCTCTTTGTTTGCGAATATTTTGTAATTTTCTAGGTTTCCATGTGCTTCATGTCCTTTGCTTATCGTTCAGCTTCCTTTTTAGATCTATTTAGATTAAAGAAGGTAGCTGAAATTTTATTCTGATCTTTCGTAAGCAGGAACCAACCTTTCGATTGTGAATGAACAATTCAATCATGACGCTCATCCGCGTCCTTTACTCCCAGATCTCTCTAACCTTCCGATCTGCAGCTTCCAACGGAGTCACCTTGGCGGCGGGCGGCCTTATTTATAGCCAATTTCTCTGAATTTAAAGCCAATTTATCCTCTTTAAGAGTGATATTACGCTTGTGTCTCGAGCTTAAAAAATATGCCAGCCAGAACCCGCCAGGTAGCGAGCGATCGCACGCGCTTGTTCTTTCTTTGGCGTGGTTATATTGGGTTGCTGCCCGTCTTAATCCCTCTGCGCTTTAAAAGAATACTACCATTTGTAAGAAACGGCAATTTTATTGTAGACCTGGACGGTAGTTTATTAACTATAACCTGCCATAGAATTACCTTATAGCTTCCTCTCCGGGCAGACCACAGCATAACAACCTCTTCAAAATCCCAAATGACCAGGTCGAGAGAAAGCCGAGGACTTTAGAGCCCAGTGAGACTAATGATTCCATGTACTATCTTCTTCGGAAAAGGAGTAATTCTATTTAGTTAGAGCTAATGCAGATTATTGTCAGCACCACGGCTTTGGCATGAATCCTCAATAGCGGCATATCTTCATAAGAAAGGGGAATCGAGAAAATTCCTTAGCCGAAGCAAAGAAGGTCAAATAGCATGTGTATAAAGCAGAGCTGTTCCATACAAATAGAACGTATAGTAATCCTTGGAAAAAACTCAGACTCATTGCATAAATTGGTAAATTACCTACCGAAATAATCATTACTATTGTCACTTAAAGCAACGACCATATATATGGTAATTATTTAAATAGTTGAGATGCTATATATGACTGTAGGAGTGAACACGGTCTCGTCACAGAAGAGGGAGACTAAGTTAGGTTGGAAAGGGATACTAAGTAAGATTGGAAGAGGTAGGCTAGTGAGGGCGGCTTTCCCTTATCCCTTCTTCCCTCTCTCTCCCTTTCCCTAAAAACACAGGATCCTATCTATCATACGCCTCCAGTGTCGAAGAAGAGTTTAGGCCCTGGCAAAGGTCGCCCCTTTTGGCTCCGGCGGGCGCTTATGCTATCACTAAAGCATTTTGCCACTCTGCCTGCGTGTTGCGTATACCGCATGCGATTAACCCGCGCGCACCAAAAATGTGAATTTCGCGCCATATGAAGGGCTTTTTTAGCCTCTTGTCAGCCATAATACAACAAGTCAAGACAAAAAATCTAGATTTCTGGTCGGCGACACACTTGGTGTTGCCTATCTTACTTCTCAGAAAGGAGCCTCGGCCTTTTTTTCTGCGCACTGCTGAACGGTATCTGATCTCACGGCCAGACCTCTCTATGCTGGAGAGCTCCTTGGCTTGACTTGACAGGTTGGGTCTAATGGCAGGCAAGATTTGGCGATCTTGTGCCTCACTCCGGTGATCATTTGCCGATCGAGGCACGCAATTGCCTATTATCCCCTTGCTTTGCGTTTACTCAATGACAGCTTGTAAGTGCACCTCAGCAAAATGTCGTCGCACAGTTCACTTCACCTACGTTGATAAATTTCACTTACGTTGATGAATTCTTAGTCTCGCTACTCTTAGCAGGTTATATTTTGTATTATACACCTTTTCTATTTTTTTGTGCTTTACATCTTGCCCATTACCAGGAACGCACAATAAGGTAGAAGCATCTCGTCGGCTGAGATGAACCTATAGCCCTCCCTACTAGGGCTATACACGCATGCTCGTCCTTCAGGTGGCACGGCAATACCGAAGTGCCAAGGAAGGCCCCTTTATGTATTCTGGAAGAAAGTAACAAGTTTGTTCATTCTATGTAGATTTTGGTTTCCATATAGACTGAGAGAGCACCATCTCAAGTCCAAGTTAGCCACTCATGAAGTGGATCCAGACGCTACACCTGACATAAAAGCTGAGACGATCAGTACTTCGAGTAGTGCCCTATTGTTTATTGCAATTCTTACAAAGCCTCATATATGGTGATTTATACGATGATTCATATGATGATTCATATGATGTTTGGTCGTTGAAGCTATCTGCGGGCCAACAAAGAAGAAAGAAGGTCAGAGTAGCTTCGCTCATAAGTAAAGCGCGACATTTTGCTAAGAGCGGATGTGTTTCGAATCCCGGATGAATGATGATGCTAAAGACCTTATCCAAGCTGCGCGTGCCTAAGATGTTTGCTCCACCAAAACTATGAACCAAGCTTAGTTTGCTTGATAACCGCCCCGCCTGAGATTAACCTTTCGGCCTCGTAACAGAACGCGAAGCTTGTTTGATACTTAATCTTGATACTTTATACTAAACCTTTGTTTCTATCTTGATTTTGATATTAGATTTCCATCTGGAACTAGATTCTTTATCTGGAACTAAATCCAAAACTAGAACTAGATGAAAGCATGTGTTGCGCGCCGCTTTGACAAGCTATCGCATGTCTTCGGTTGCCGTAGGCTTGCCTCGGCATTCTCACGAAATTCTATCTGAGACTTTAACTTGAAGCCTGAATTGTCAGCTTGAGGCAGAAGCGAACTTCTGTCATGAAATATGACAGTTTACGCAGAACCGGGTGCTTGGTGTACTAAACATAACTCATGTTTTGTTTATTTGGTAGGTACATTTCTTCAAACAAATGAAAGATAAAGATAAGGTCCCCTTTTAGTTTTTGGTATACTTGTCTCAATCAGCTTGAGCGTCCGTCCTGTGCTGCTGTTTCTTGAAGGTTGGTATGTGCTCTCTTTAGCGTTTATAAATAAGTCTTTTAATCTGGGTCTATTGCAAGCATTTTAGCATAAGAAGGCTGCTGTCATCATTAGTCATTATAGATAAAAAAACCTATTCAAAATTCATAATAAGGGGGACAGTCAAAAGTCATCAAAATCCAAGCTTCAACCTAGTGAGCAGGGCGCCTCTCTTGTGAATAGAGTCCAGCGGCGGGCGGGGGCCCCCCGCGCGCGCCCTGTCTCTGGGCCTATTAACGGCGCGTAAGCGACCGCCGGCGCAGGCCATACATAAAGGCTTTTCTTAAGAGCCCCCTCATTATACAGTATGGAATTTACTATTCCATGCTAATACCTTGGGGATTTGTTTGCTAGTACAGCCTTCAGCCCGAGTTAGCTCACTGTAGCTTTCGCTAGCATGGCTTTGAATGCAGCATAAAGATTACTGGTTGAGACATAATGCGTTTGGCATTGAAATGCAAACAGAAATCACTAGGCCTTCCTTCCATGTAGAATTGACAAGAGCCGGGGTTCGACTTTCAGCCTGGATGCAGCCTGTGTATTCGGGCGGGCACACGCAGAGGCTTTGCCTCTTCTCCCGACCGACCTTGTTGAATCCCCCCCCAGGCCGGGAATCGACGTAAAAGCGCGTAGCGCCTTCTCTTAGTCTTACGGAGTCTGTATACAAATCATAGTCTTGGAAGTAGCATTGATGAGCAGAGCGGTCTAGATCAGACAGGGGGAGGGGAAGAAGAGGAGGAGGGAGAGGAAGGAGAGAGAGCAAACCGAAATCGAACAGGACGAAAAGGGTAATGAAGGGGGCGCTGAAGGACGCTGGATTTTCATTTGAAACTGTGCATTCGGGAAACAACGGAAAAGCAGAGGGCGACGACCATCTGCTACAAAGTTAGCCTCCCCTCACGCTAACAGAATAAGCCGAGACTCATTACCAAAGACTCACATGGTGGTAGGTGGAGGTTTGGCAAAACTAGCCAAAGCAGAACCATTAGATAATGTCAAATTCCTGGAACTAACGAATATTCGACCCCAACTCGTATCGCATACGCACAGAATCCAGGTCTAGACCTAGCTAACCGCCCATGGGGTGACGAGCTGAAACGCCGCCGCGTATTGATCGAAGTTGATACATCGCGCCAGCTTGCCGGAACGTACAAATTCAGGCCCGCTTGACGTTTTACCATTCTTGAGTCCAAGGAACCTACCTAATGAGAAGAGACCTTAACGCTTAGATCCCTAGAGATAGAATCATACAAGAGTCGATACGCATGTTTGTTCTAGAGAGGATTTTGCGAACTTTAGCAAGCACTCGCCGCACGGTTTTAGGCCAGCCAGGCTGCGAGTCTCGGCCTTCGAAGAAATCAAGAATACTTGGACTGGGATGTGCTTTCTGGAATTTGACATTGAGAAAGGCTTTGATTCTATGGATTGCCATCGCCCGGTAAACATTATCAGGGCTAGAATTGAAGACCAGCGTCGAATAGACCGAAAAATCCCTAATCGCAGGTCTGGTAGGAAGCGAGAAGGTCCATCCATAACAGAATGCCTCAAGGAAATCCCCTATCTCTCTTGCTTTGTAAGATGCTACAGGGACTTGCTAGACAGATAAGAAGGTCTAACTACTTATACAACTAGAATCCTCCACCGTGAAACGGTTGCACAAACAATCCTAGAAATTTCTTGAGGTCAGCAAGCAAAATCACCGAACTTAAGAAGCGTCGTTCGAATTACTCCGAAGGGTCACCGATGCGAAAGTAAAAAGCGAAAAGCCGGACTGGCGGGCATTCTGAGAAGAGACTATCTCCTGACTTAATCAAAATGAAATATCCGCTCTGCAGATGACTTTCCTACTAACTAGGAATCGCAGAATTGACGAAATTGGTAAAGAGGATCGGGAAACGCATCATGTTTTTTGTAGGGTCCAACCTACAATAGAAAACCAATAAAGTTGGAAAAGGAAATAAGAGTGAGATAGAGCAGGTGAAGGAGTAAGGCGAAGCGACATAATGCATACAGCCTCAGCCAGGAATACCTAGACATCTACCTCAAGGCTGGAGCTGCCTCTAAGAGGCCGTGCCGCCGATTATTTTCCAAATTCTAGAAAACATACGTCGTGTCAGGAAGCGGCTGATTGTCCTGCGCGAAAAGCGACAGGAGGCTTGAGAGAACTAGGTAGGGCGTCTGCTGCTGGCTCTACAGCATGGTCCAGCGGTTTACCTATCGGCCCCTGGCGGCGGGCGCCGCCCTTAGGTCAGACCTTGGGGTAGAAGAGGCTGTGTTTGACAAAGAAAGCTACGTGGGGCATTAAAAGGGCCCCGGACCTATAGTCCTTAAGGTCAGGGGATGGGCGGCTCGGCGGCTTATAACATAAGAGAAGGACTCCTCTTTATCCTGCCAAGAGCGGGTCTACCTCCTCTTCGGTGAAAGCAGCCCCCTCCAGCCTTTTCCGTACGTGAAAAACGCTTACGAAGCCCTCAACTTCTTCAACTCGTCGAAAACTTATGTGCCTCAGAACCTCGTGGAACGCTAAAACTCACCATAGATCAATTCAAAATACACGACTCTGTGCCTATACAGCTATGATGGGCACCTATTTCTAAAATCTTATAAAAATTTCGTCAAGGTTGAAGACTGAATCCGGCTAATTGCCTGGCATCGATGAATGAACCGCAACCACAGACAAAGCTATGATCAAGTAGTTTGTGTTGGTTTTGCGAGGAAGCCTGGACGCCCACTGCTGCTATGACAACTTTTTCAGAATCCAAAAAGTGGTGACCAGCCAGTCAATCGTATGATCAGCCATCTTTACTTTTGCCAACAAGTACAAGAGCTTCGTAAGAAAACTCATCAAGATGTTTGGAAAGCTATTATTTTGAAGCTTCAAAGAAAAACAACTCAAAAACAATCTTACTTTTCCAAACAATTACAAACTATACAAAACTTGTCCCTTTTAAAGTAAGTTAAGAGAAAATTACCTATCAAGAATCGGGATTTGTTATCAAGGACCCTAACAGACCAGACCTCCTGTGGTCTCACTTTTGGGGACAGCTGAAAGCCGCGCCTTAACGCTTTGCGCCTTATCAAGGGAGGCTCAGACTCGCTGCTTTCTAGAGCGTTCACCCGCTTAACTCAGAGTCGTTTGATGATAGGCAGCGGGCGGGTGTGCCCTTTGAGGTTGGTGAGGATACCGAACTTTAGATGATCACGTGTGCAAGTTGAACGGGGTATGAAAAGGGGAAGCGTTTACTATAAGAGTAAGAAGTGGTCGGGTTAAAATTCTGGAGGAAATTATGGCTATTCACACAGCGATTAATCGAAAACAAATTCCACTATGTGAACAACCCCATCGCCTGGCGCTTCACCAAGGGTAAACTGCTCTACGAGCATATAGATTTCGCCTTTGCAAGACTTAATCGCGAGAGAGGAAGACAATAAAGCTGGAGGTTGGGAGACTTTATGGATGGCTTCAAGAGAAGGGAAAAAAACTAGCCGACGAAGCGGCTACGCTTTCCCTTGTTTCACCGCTGTTGTAAACAAAGCGGACCGCATATTCCGATTCCCCAGAAAGCACAACGTGCTTGGCTAAGGCCAGAAAATAAGTTTGCTTCTACTCCGGCCGGCGGCCCAAAACGCCAAGGCCTTTATCTTGATTCCCAAAAGGGAAATCAAGTTCAAGGGAGGAAGCAAAACAGAAAGAAAAGCTATTTTGTTGTCTGAGAACTTTCTCCGTGCCTCCATTTGCCGAGCCTTTAGTAGTAGGGGGGGAGGGAGTGAAACCAATGAAATTACAACCTCCGTTTCTGCAGACCTAAAAAGGAGGGAGATGAAGCGGGCATTCAAGAATAAATACAAATATATATATGTATGTATAATAATTTCATATATTCATACATATTTATATTTCCTGTTGCAAACTTAGCGAGCCTTGGTATGTTAATCCGTTGTTGAAACAAGTCGAATCGGAAGTGAGGCTCATTCCTCACTTTCCATATGTTATAAGTCCTTTGATACCTCGTTAAAGAGGAGGTACACTCGCGGCGGGTGAAAACCCTTTAGTCATCTAACGTAGAGGGATTTTTATAATATACTCAGCGAAAGTTTATGTAGTATTGATGAGGCGCAAAGTGCTTACGCAGTATTGCTATTAGTACTTAGAGGAAGCCGCAACGTGTTGCAAAGTTGCATAAACCTGCGGAGAAAGGGTAATCACAAGACCCACGATTCTCTTATTAGGAAGAGAATGTAGTTGCGACTTACCTTTAATCAAACTGACTTATATGGTCTATTATGGTCTATGCTATTTTCTCACCTGTTAGATAGAGTATTCAAATTCGAGAAATTATGACTATTAACAACAGTCAATACAACAACGAGAATGTACGTATAGGAGTAGATATTTTTACCTCTGAAATAAAAAAATCGAGAAAAGGTGAGAGCCATATAAAAAAAGATTGCGCAAACAGATTGGTGGCTAAAGCTGTAGTTATTAAGATGGATATTAAGCGTACTAAGATGATGGATGGTCCTTAGCAGTCACTCCTCTGCAGAATCAGTTTCTGGGTCAAGGATAAGCTTCGAACTTACATCATTAGGGCCTGGTTTGACTATTCCACCAACCCAAATCGCCGCCAGAAAATCAAAGTGAAGCCTATCGCCGCTCTTACAACAACTTCTCCTCAACTGGTAGAAACAGCATTCGTAACATGAGCCATCGCCGCAGATCCCCCACCCCAATCCTGAATTTCTGACGGAGAAATTATTAATTTGATGAATATTCTAACTAAATAGTGACTGATATAGACATGAGTATATCACACACATCATTGCCACGCATCGTCGCTTAGCCGTCGGTATGGTGTAAAGAGGAGGAAAAGTAGAAATAGAAGCTGACTCAATAAAGAAGGAGAAAGAAAAAAATAACTAAGAAGTTTGTTCTTCGCTAAGATTTTATTGAAGTCTGTTGTTAGTGCTGCTGCAAGTGCTAGTCCTAATTTTAGAACGAAGGGGTCAAGGCTCTGGCACGTTACATGTGCCGTTGGCAGCTCGCTCTGCCAGCGAATCCTGTCAAGCAAACAGCGAGCCTTAAAAAGCTCCCTTTACTCGCGTCTAAGTAAAGCGAAGCGAGCCGTTGGCAGGTGGGGTTCTTCTTGCCGAAGAAGAAGAGGTGGGCATGTAATAAGTGTCAATATAAGTTTGTAATCACGTATATAATAAGAAAGAGGAAGAATCGTATAGCTATCAGAAATAAATGATTTCTTTTGAAGCTTGGTATTGTAGAACGATATTTGTTTTCACTTGCACATTAAAATGGAGGAATTCCAGACGCTTCTTTTTTCTGAATGGATAGATTTTGAATTTGCGGATTAGGACGTATTTTGTATACCGTGATGCTTCTATCTAGTTAATGGGAATGCATATCTTGGAAGTTGGATTGGCTGCTTCTTCGTCTTCGTAGGCAGGTTGCACAAGAATTTGTTACGATGTGTTAGAAACAGACTTTTCAACGTGCTCTTCAAAAATCGGAAAAAACATGAATGAAGGTCTGCTAAGTCTAAAATATATCCTGGATCACATTGAGAATCATCCCGCCCGGTGTGAGGACGATCATGAACCTAGTGGAACCGAAGGTTACTACGTCTCCCTCGGCGGGCGCGGGATCAGGCCTTTTTTTGTCCCGCCGTGAAAGAGTCATCAACTGGATGTGAGTATTCCTTCAATTTCCTGAGGAGCAAGGGCGAGCACTTCTTCCCCGGTATTCCTTATTGTTGCTAAGTTATTTTTAATTGACCGGGCGGGCTACACAGCTTACTTGCCACCTTCCAGAGGGGTCAGTAGGCCCTGCGCCGCCGCCGGCCGCCGCGGGCGGCGGTTTAGGCTTGATCCTGGGACCGGGTCTCTGAGCATGGACTTCTTCCGTCCGTAGGAGAAACCGCGCCACAGTGTTGATACCAACAATGGATGTAATTATGAGTGAAATTCAATCCTAATTTGTAGATGCTCACTGTGGGTGGAAACGAAATTCAAGGCGGAACAGCTTCTGATGAAAGGGAGATTCTAGGCAGAATTTATGAAAGAGAAATAGGAAAGTGCGGACATTATGTTTGATGAATAGAAGGGTTCAAAAGGATCTTTTTCTAAGGTCAACCTAGATCAAGCATTCAGCGGCGGCGTTAGGCCAGCGGAGCTTAGTGTGCCTTTGGCACACTGATGCATTCAGTCTCTGAGCTTAAAACGACTTCTCCCACCCCCAGCTAACCCTGTTTTTTCTTTGATTGGGCAGAGAATAAGCTTACATCTTCTTTGGCCTTCTTGAAAAGCCTCCTCTTCTAAGTTCTTTTGCCTTCCATAAAGCCTATGTATGAAGACCGCTGGTTTCGCTTGATTTGCGCCAGTGAGCATAACAAAGGGCTTATAGTTTAATTGGTTTAAACGCACCGCTCATAACGGTGATATTGTAGGTTCGAATCCTACTAAGCCTATCTTCGCCGAAGCAGAATAAGAAAGCTTAGGCCAAGGGGATACTTTATAAGATAAGGGTCGAATAAGAAGAAGTGCGCGCTGGATTACTTACGTAGTAGACCCATTATAAACTACCTGTAGCTTGGCAGCTAGCTGAATGCGGCGGCTCATTTTAAACTTCGCTACGACCTAGTGCACCCCGGCAAAGCCACTGAAGGCCGTAGGCAGCAGGTGAATGCGCTGTCTTTGGCAGCAACCGCCTGGGGGCTAGGCAAAAAAAAACTCATTGTCCGCACAACGCGGTTTACGGAAGTTAGCTAAGAATCTAACGATTTTGCGGTACTTCGGGCTGCAGATATTCACAATCAATAATACTATGTTGGTATTTGAAGGAAAGCTGCTGCCAAAGGTCACCCTAAATTTGGATTGGAGTGCATAGCGATTGGCTTCGCTCTTACGTGCCTCATAATCCATGTGCGGTTTGCAAGCGTATGTTTGTATCTCATTACCCCCGGGGAGGCGGGCCGCGCCTGTTCCAAGGCTGTTTGAGACAGCGGTTCGATAGAAAAGAGAACAATCTGAGCTCCGGTCTTAGTGGTTTAGTACTAAGCTTGGCTAGAAGGCTCACTTTAAGCATGTTTAGGCAAGTTTAATTATATAGGTGTGTGAGGTGGAGCTTTTGGTTGTGGGAAGAGGGTCTCGGGTTAGCCGTAGCTTTCTTCCCTGGCTAGGAAGTGTTCAATTGTAAGGCGGCACTTGTGTCAGGTTCTGAGCGCAAATTGACCACCACTTTTATGAGGGGAAGTTGTTAAATGTGGTCAAATCTCTGGTGGTGGCTTTCTTTACTCCGTTTCCCTGCCTCTCCCAGTTCCTTTGTCCTACAGTTCCAACCAAAAATCTATCTTCGCTACGCTTTGAGATTGGAGAAATCGCGAAACGCTCTGTTTACGGCTTGCTCTTCAGGTCAGAGTTGTTTCTCGTCATCTAATTAGGGAATGAACTTGCTCATCATCAAGGCTTTCTGGGTGTATAGCTTAGTTGGTAGAGCATTAGGCTTTTAACCTAATGGTCGCAGGTTCAAGTCCTGCTACACTCAAACTTTGTATATATAGAAGCTCTCACTAATTAAGTAGTTATGACAGTTCGTATATGCTTTCAAAGATTGTTCAAACTTTCGGAAAGGATTATTATAAGCCATGAAGCTAAGCTTAACAGGCTCAGGCCCTTCAGCTCATAGAAGCAAGGGTAGTGGCTTTCTTTGGCCGCCCGTCTGAAGAACAAGCTTGTCAAAGCCACGATGGACGGGGGGGGGGGGGGGGGGGAGCTGCGGCCTTTTTTTTTCTTGAGGCGAAGAGGGTGCAGCGGGCCACGGCTCTGCTATATACAGAATAAGAAAGAAGAAGCTTGCGTCCTTCGGCCCTGCGATGTGCTTCGGCGTTTTTTGCCAGATGAGTCCTTCGGCCTTCGTCGGCCGACGAAGGCCGAAGGACTCGTAAGCCCCGAGCGCTGCGGGAACAAGCCGGCGGCCGGCGTGTTTTTATATTCGTTTCTTTGTTGCGCTTTGGTCAAAGGCCGTAGGCCTTCGGCCAGCTTTTCGGGCGGCTGCTTTCCGCCGCCGCGCTTTCGTTCTCTTCTCTCCATCTCCGCTTTGCCATACAAGCGTAACTGGGATTAGCAAAGTATGCCACGACAAAGTAATTGCATCATGATAGAGATGGATCTACTGCCCTTCGGCCTTCACTTCGTGACTTAACTTTCATTGGTTGAACATGCCGGCCGAAGGACGCTCCTCTACGATGGCTGATGGTAGGCACTTCGCGGCATTTTGCAGCGTTAGCTGAAAAAAAACTAGAAGCTCTATTCATCCAACGAATAAAGGCCGGAGGGAAAGAAGGCCGCAAGTCTACAAGGCCTGCCTAGTGATGGCATAACTTCAAGTTCCAATTCGTACGGATAGAGGGACTCGAACCCCCATGAACATCAAAGTCACCAGAACCTAAACCTGGCATGTCTACCGATTCCATCATATCCGCCAAAACTAGGTTCAATTTGTTTTTTTCGGAAGAAGCAAATAATAAGCAGCTTCTCCGCTGCGTGCCTGGAGAAAGCCAGGAACGCCGCCCGCCGCTAGCTCTTTTTTCAGAGCAAGGACCGCATTGAATAAGTAGCAAGCGGAGGCCGAAGAAGCTGAAACACTGTGGATTCATCTTGGTTTCCCAGCTTAACATAATATCATCGCCCTCTTTAAAATAAAAGAAGGCCTACGGCGGCCCGAGCCTGTTAGGCTTAGCTTCATGGCTTGTAATAGAAGATTTCCAACACCAACCACCAGCTCTACTAAAAACCAATAGTAGAAGCGCTCTTACACTTTCCTTTGGGAAAATGCATTGAACGGAATGCGCTTAACTAATTGCCGCTAATCCCATTAGCCCTGTGATTGAAGCATACAAAGAGAATCCTTCTTTCTATAAGATGCAAATGACACCTCTCAACACAGATCCATGCTCTATCTAGAAATAGGCTGCTAAGAGTATACCAAAACTGAGGGAATGTGCTACCGAAAGCCATGAGCCAAGGGCTCTATAAATGGCAAGAGCTGCTTTAATTGAATCACGCGGGCGACAGGGCTAGGTTGTTTTCGACCGAACAGAACAGCAGGTGCCCAGTTCACGACGGAGCTAGGGGAAAAAGGCTGTTCGTGGAAAAGCCCTTTAATACCACCAGAATAGAAAGCCCAAAAGCTTCAGTTTTTTACTAAAAAAACTTTAGCTGCTAGAGGCAGACGAAAAAGAGAAAACAGAAGCTCGACTTTTGCTATAAAAAAGGCAACCCTTGAACCAAACTCTTAACCACAGAGAAATTGAAAGTGTAATAAATTCTACTACAAGAACCATTGCAACGTGCACCAGGCTCACTTTCACTTTACTATACCTGACTGGCATGGGATCTTAAAATCTTTCCAAGCTCACTATTCGGGACGTCGGAGAATTAGCCACTTAAAGCAAAACCCAAACTATTTTCATTATAAAAAGAAGGAAGCCATCCTTTACCTATAGGCAAAAAGGACGCCAGCTTTTACTACAAGTAGCCCAAGACTTCGGTAGAGCAAGACAAAAACAACTGCGGTCTGGCCTCTCTTTTATTCCCTACCCGAAGACCTTTGACTTTCTTGATCAAGTCTCTCTTACTTTGTGGAGGTGGGCCTCGCTAGGCGAGGCGTAGCCCTCAACAAACAATTCAACAAGTATCTACTACAATTATCTGGGATTACTGGGAAGCACCCCTGTACACAATTATCGAGTGTCCCTCATTACTGATTTAATGAAAGTGAATTTATACAAAGGCCGCAGGTTCTTCGTAGTGGGGCGTAAATGAGTCGCACTACGGAGCGCAACAATAGGCAGAACTTAGCCAAACAGTAAGCTCAACTATGAGCACTCTTCGTAGACGGCGCGAGAAAAGCGCGAAGCGAATTCAAGCTATGAAAACCACACGAGGGGCTACCACTAGAATCTCGAATGACTTTGCTTAGCTACAAAGGCAAAGCCCCTACTTTAAGTGAGGCTCCCTCCGCTTGCTTTCCAGAAACGAGCTGTTATGATGGATGATAGGAACCTGGCCCTAGAAACTAAAGCAAAAAAAACTTTCTTTACCAAAGAGGGGGTCATGGACATTTTGTGCCCGTGGTTACCCTTTCTAGCAGGAGCTCAGGTTTACATGTAGGTGCAAGAGCTTCGATTTAGGAGCGGTTCTGAAATTCAAGAGCTGTCTCCATAAAACCAGTGCTGGGGCAGGAGCAGATTTCAGGGTCAGTGCTAGTGCACCAGTGCAAGACGCAAAGCGCATGCAATCGCCAACAAGTCGCCAGTGTTTCGTAAGAATTATCTATTGGCCTATAAGTGTTTTTCGAGGCGCTTTCGTAAGTAGGATGATATTAGCTTGCTTGCCCATGAGATCCTATACTTGTTATACACATATATGTATATACGTATATATACTAAAAAAAGCAATGGACTGTATGACTTTTTACTTTTTCTAGTGCTACCTCTTCTCCAGCTTCTAAATCTGGTCATTTGCCATCATTCCATGTAGCTATATTTCCACCCACTACTTAGATTATTAGCATATATTTGTAGATAAAGACTAAGTGGTCAAAACGGAGTCTGCATGGACTGTAGTTTGTCAAACACGATTGTTTTATTTGTTTCTGTTAGTATTTTGTTTCTGCGGGTCTTTGGATCGAATAATAGTACGGTAAACGTATTATTGGTGCTATGATTTTGTCGTGATTCGATCCCTGTGTTCATATTAACTGTGATTTCATGTTACCAGGCGATGATGGCTGGCTGATAAAATTATTAGTACATTGAGTTATGCTTTACCATGTCAGCTTACGATACGTTCTGAAGAATAAGAAACTAGAATTTTATTGTGAAAATAATAAGGAAGGCCGAAGAATGGAATGCCTAACAGGTTTGAACAAATATTTTGGTGTGATTTAGCAGGTTCCATTTTGGATCAATTACAATAACCCGAGTTTTAGACTTATACCAAAAAACAGAATGGGTCATTGTTTATCTAAGGCTAGGATTGCCGCGTCTGAAGAAAAGAAAGGAGGGTGCCCTCTGCTGAGTAGTTTCAAGAGGAGGCGGAGTCTGATGGTGCTGCTATTGTTAGGACAGCAGTCGGTTTTGTAATTGTTCAGTTGAACAAGACAATCCATAGAAAGAACTCAGAGCAAAATTTACATCAAACCAATTTAGAGTTAGATGGCAGCCCTTGAGAGAGCAGTCTCGTCCTATACTAATTGGTGTAATGTAAAACTATCAGCCGGTTGGAAGCCAAAGTCATAGGAATTTGCTGTGTGCTTTTTTTTTACCCTCCTCACTTTTCAGTTTGCTTTTTCTCGGTTTCTGAGTGGCATTTTGCCAGTCCTCTTTGAGGCTGGAATACGTTGTAACTTGTTTTTTAGTCAGTCTCTTTAGATTTGTTTCTTAAAGAAAGATTTCGGCAGGCGCTTTTGCACAAAGCTGGAAAGGACAACTTAAAAGGACCCGAAAAGCCGAAAAATCCGGTAATCAACGTCCTCAGGGGGACGTGCAAGCGTCCTGACTTGTACCTTATGGCGAAGCCACGACGAAGAAGGGAAAAGTTTGTTTTTTTCTTATTTATTTCCATGGTTTTCGGTGGTAATCCTGAACACAAAACAGGTTCCGCGGGATTTAGTAAATGCTAACTGTCAGGCTCATGATACGAATGTTGTTGGTTTTCATCCCCTGCCGACATTCTTGAGGCAAAGAAGCGAGTCTCCAAGCCACCCCGGCGAGGAGGCTTGCCCAAGCCGAGTTTTTGGCTTTTCACTTTCCGAAACCGTGACACAACAAGGATCTACTAGCTTCCTTCCATTGCGCACAAAAAAACACAGGAGGCCACTGGAGACGATATTCATGTAAGCATAGCGTACATGTGCGCCCTGCGTTCGGTGATAGACTTTCGGCTTTCTTTGTTCCGACGCGTATCCGATCCTCCTATATAGGCGTACCCAATCAATTATATAGAATAATAATGAAGAGAAAAGGGCGCGAAGCAGAAAAGGCTAAGGCGCGAAGCGCTTACAATAAGCGTTTTGCGCTCTCAAACAGAGAAGCAATCTGCCTTGAGAAAGAGAAGCGCGATGCGCGCCGCAGCATGGCGCAAAGGGGGCATGGCAGCGACGCGAAGCGCCCCAAGCAACGGCGTGGCGCGGCAGGCCTAAGCTACGGCATGGCGCAAAGCACACAAACCACAACTACTGCTCGAGATACGGGCTTGAGCAGGCTTTGCCGTTGCTGAGGGAAGCACTGCAGTAGACCTCTATGCTGAGGGAGACGCCGTGCTTTGCAGAGCTGCCATAAAGCTACGCACTCGCTTATAAAGCTCAGCATTCCCTAAACTAAACTCCAACCCGGAAACGAAGGCTACGGCCAACAGACAGCGAAGCTGATGGCTAAGACTTCGAAAAGAGAGCCGAAAGACGCTGGCTGGCGCCTGGCTTAATGACGCCTGCCGGACGGGTACAATGTCGAAGGCGATTATAACGACGGACGAAGAGCTACAAGCAAAAGATACCGCTCAAGTAAGAGGGCTACGTAGAAGCCGAAGGCAACAGCTAGGCTGTTGTAAGAATAGTTTATTTCTATAGATTGTAATAAGACCTCTCGAACCTTAGAAGAATATACCTTTTAACACAGTTTCTTCACTGGCTGAGATTATTTCCAAGTCAATAGTGCTTTCTCTTGACCCTCGCCTGGATGGGCGGCTAGGTTGGGAATCCCCTAAAGGGGATTCCCAACCTAGCCTGTGTCATCCCTGCCGGCTACCTCGTTTGCAGTGCAAACTGCTTGCTACCTCAGCTGAAGCTAAGCGAAGCGCTGCGCTCCCAACAGCGAAGGCTCGCTTGAACGAACTTTGCCCAGTAAGCGAGCTGCTATTTAAGAACTGAGCGAGCCGCCGCCGACCGACGGCAAGCTCGAGCTCGCCGTGCTGCGCTGCTAGGCTTTGCTCTCCCAAAAGTTGATTTTCTTGCAGCATCGTATACCATGATGATACGGCGTAAAAGCTAGAGCTCTCAATACTTGACTTGGTCCAGGATGCCGAAAAACCAGAGCTAACTAGGCTTGATACTTACGCGCCAGGAGCAACGCCAGGACTCGCAAAAGCTAATAGGAGCTTACAGGGAGGACTAACCTGGGTTAACTGGACTTGGCACGGAGCGCCCAAAGCTAAGGACCCCGGCTAAACCCAAGGCTAACAGGACTTAGCGAACAGCGCCAATAGCTCACGGACGGGAATTGACGGGACTTGGCACTTGCACCGCGCCTGGAGCAGCACCAAAGCCAGAAGAGCTAGCAGAGCTAACACTGCCGTTAGGTTTACTGCCCACCCACGGCCGAAAGGCGTAGTTTTAGCTAATGAAAGAAGAAAAGCCGAAGGATAAAGGCTCTTGCTTAATTAATGATAAATCGTCACAGAGAAAAGTGATGTAAGAATTTCACTTAATTCGTTTTATCAAACTATAATTTCATGCATCACGATTTTCTGAAAAACAAGTACCTTTTTCTGTCAAAGTGATGTGTGATGATCACAGAACTGCCGTGACGTTATATGGTTCATGATTTCTGTTCAAAATTCCGTCCCAGAAACGATTAACTAATTAGCATACTCATGGATGGAGAGGAATTCGAAGAACCCCCAGCCGGTACTATCCTCCGGTTTTCAAGACCAACTTTTTCAACCACTTAGACATCCCTTTCTCAGAAAGATCATGAGCCTAAAACAATAATTCACCTAATATTTCATTACTATGTAAATGAAAGCTCATAAGAGAAACAGAAAAAAGACTGCTGAAAAATCTAGATCTAGATTTTGAAACGGCCGGCGTAACCGTGCTAGTTTAAGCAGCCAGCCCGGCGGAGCTTTCTTAGCTTCATTTCCGTAGGGGTGTAACAGACTAAAGAGCTCTCCGGCAAGAATAAGGTAGCCAGGGAATTTTTCTCTACTGTATCCCGATGGCTAGACTTGTTGTTTAGCCTCTTGCGTAACGGCTTCATGCTCTGCATAGCTTGGCTTACCCAAGCTATGCGGGCTTGCTTGTTCTTCATTCCGGCTGCGCGGGCCATGGAAGCAGCAGGGCTTTCCCCTTTCTCTTCGTTGGCCCATGCGGCGGATGCGTTACTTGCTTACCCTTATGGACTGTGTTCAACGAGCTTCGCGTACAAAAATAGCCCGCTTATTCTGCAAATCAAGCGGGTTTTTACCATGAATCATCCGCAAGGATTCATGACAGGAAGCCGCCTTTGTAAATAGGAAGCGCGGGCTGAGCTTCGCCGTATGAAAGCGCGCTCTGATACTTGTTATTTGAAGCGAATATGGATGAAAGAAAAATTATCTGCCTTACAAGCAGAGGATACGAGTTCGATTTTCGTTATTTACAACGACTAAGAGGAACAAATTAAACTTCATTCATATGCCTGCATCAAAAATTTCAACTTGTCATCGAATTTTATGAAATGTTTGGCAAACTAAAAGATTTACTCAAAGAGGAAAAGCTATTATTTTGAAGCTTCAAAGAAAAACAACTTAAAAACAATCTTACTTTTTCAAACAATTACAAACTATACAAAATTTGTGCCTTTTAAAGTGAGTTAAGAGAAAATTACCTATCAAAAAAGAGGCAAGGGGCTGGCTGAAACGTATACTTATCCAGATAGAAGGAGCAACAGTTTGCTATTCCATCTAGAAGAAAGATTGGACGTTATTCTGCTTTGCCTTAATTTTCGTTCAACTATTAAGTAGCTGATAAATGGAAAGTCATAAAAAAAAGATTTGTGTCAATTATGTATGAGTATGGTCAATATTCTTGATTTTCAAGTATCCAACAGTGATCTTATATCGATGCAAGAGAATTTTTGAAATTCCATAAAATCAAGCATGAAACGAAATAGAAGAACTAAGCGGATACTGATAAGGGAACCTACTTATCTGATCCAGAGTTCAATTATGGAGCACTAGAAGCTATTGTATTCTATGAACCTTAACAAATAGGACTTGTTTATAACATAGATCTAGACCTTTTTTTTGTTTCAATTAAAGCAAGAACGAGATAAAAATGTATATGTTTTTTCGTTAATCTTGGGCAGAGCCATAATAATAATTAATTTCGTATTAGTAAATGATGAATAAACTAAATAAACAAAGGCTCCTCGTAGGTTAAACAAAAATATACATTCTATATTTCTGTAGATTTTTATGTTTCTGGAAATGCGCCTCGCTCTTTGCCACAAACGTAAAGCCGGTACTACGCTTGCTCTAAGAGAGTCAGGCTCATATGGCGGCCAGGCCAGCAGAGCGGAAGACGAGGTCTTCTCTCCATCCAGCCACCAAAAAAATTTTTTGGCTAGATGAAGAGAACAGAACGCATTCTCCTCTCTGGGCCAACTTCAGGACCATGAATTATCTACCATCCGTGCAGATTATTGGCCAAGGCGTAGAGAAAAGAGGAAGCGTATTTTCTCGGCTTTTTTTCGCTTTTCCAGAAATAGACGACGGAGAAGAAGCAGGGACTTTTTATCGTTAAGCCGCGGACCAGACTTCCTTTTTTTAGTGGCCTCACTGGAGGTGGAGCAAAGCAAAGAATACTAGTCTTTGCAGTCCTCTGGCCAGCGACATTACAGCAGTCACAAGCACGCCAGGCCGGCGGCCGGCCATTCCATTAGCCAAGACTAGCCATAGGAAGCGGCGGCATCGCGGAGCAGCTTTTAGACCCTTCTTGTTTTGGCGAAGTGCTGATTTGTTGCTTGATGGTTCCCACTAAAATTGTCTTACTCCAGCTTAGCTAAATTCAGATCAACAATGAACAATCTAGCGTGGGAAAGGCGAAGCGCGAACAAGAGCAGCCAGCGGTTGGACCTCACCGCCCTCCTAGCTTTGCACAAAGACGGCACAAGCTGACTAAACGAAGGGAGGAGGGAGAGGAAAAAGGGAGGGTTAATGATTAACGCTTGGCGGCGCATAGCAGCAAGCAATATTTGTTGTCAGAAATCAGGAAAAATTGATGTTTGGCCATAGCGTAGTATTAGTTAGGAGGCTGCGTTATTCGAGAGGCATAAGACCATGCTATACCTTCAGAATCAACAAACGGTTTTTTTTATTCCAGCCGATGGGATGTTCTTACTCTATTAGGCGTTCCTGATAACAGGCAAGGAGACATGGGAAAATTTCATTAAGTGTATAATACAACATAGAACTTGCTAGGAATAGCAAGACTACGGATCGACGCAAGCAAGTAAACAGTGCGACGACGCTTTGTCAAAGCAAACGGCAGGCGGACCCCCGTTTTTAGTAGGCCCCATGCGGCCGGCAGGTGGCTTCACCAAGGGATATTACTCCATGATGAGCCCTTGCGTGCTCCAATCGGCAAAGGATCATTGAAGTATAACATAAGATTCTCGCTCAATCTTGCCAGTTAACAACTTGTCAACGAGGTCAACCCATGGCTCTCTTTCCATAGATTTGGTTGTGGGATCAGATACCGAGGCAGAACACAATTCAAGAAGCAAAGGCCGAGAGTGGGTAAGATAAGCGTTCTGGCCCTAAAAGAAGAGATATTTCTTGTTGGTGCTAACTTAAGTGACAAAAAGCTAGAAAAGCCATTCTTATTGAGTACGAACAGAGCGGTTAAGCAAGCGGTGCGCGCGTATTGGTCAATCGCGAAGTTGCGACACACGCAACTCGCAGAGTGGCAGAACGCTTAGCAAACCCCGCCGCAAACGAGATGTATAGCTGGAATCAGAAGTGGTGGGCGACACCGGTGGTGGCCTGAGCCTAGACTTCCTCTTTGCCACTGGTGCCTTATGCGGAAGAACTCGCAAGTGTTTTTATTATCTCAAAGGGGAGAAAGCTCAAGCCTACCTATCCTGATAGTAGCTTCTTATAAACTTGTATAATTAATGCGTAAAGAATTGTCAACTCTATAATAAAATAGATAGGTAAACAAGTAACAATTTGACACCAGATCTCTAAAGATGTAAGAAAAGCTGCTGTGAAAACCGGAAGAACTAAAGAGAAACGACGATTCTTTATACAGGTTTTCACGGAAACATCTTTTGATTCTAGCAAACAGATCACAGGAACGAGGACTTAAAAGCGTATTAGTGAAATAAACAAAATACGAACAGTTGGCATAGTATAGTCAAGAATCTTAGATTGTAACTTCATTATGAGCGAATTAGTTAATGTTGTACTTGATTCGTATGAAAAGTGCCGAACTTTAAGAACTACCCAAACGAAAGTGACAAAAAGAAACAAGAAAAAGCGAAAACCACTTGAGTAAAACAATTTTTTGTATTCCCTTCTTCATTCTTCATAGCAACTGAGGATTAAAAAGCACCAAATTTAGTGACTTGGAAGAGGAAGGAAAAAGTAGAAGCATGGTATTAGAGACGTAGTAACATATATACTCAAGGCTTCCGTTGATTCTGTACAAATAAAAAATGAATCTAAATAAGGCAAGGTGGGAGAGAATTTAGCTAATAAAAAAATACACTCTTCTGAAAACCAATAACACGTAAACCACGTCAAACTAAAGCAAATCAATATCCAAAAGAAACAAATTCTAACTTCCTCCGAAATAGTTTTGAATACAAAATTCGTGATATTTCGTCGTGTGTTGAATCTGAGCAGCCTTCGACGCTGCCAACCAAAAAAAGTAGGCTGGTAAGGCCCACTTTTCTAATAGATCTCCGATTTCCTTTCCTACGTGCCTCTTTTATGGGTCACGCCTTCTTTCTTTAGTGGTGCTTAGAGAGAGCTTCGCTTCCATTATTTGTTTTTATCACTTCTACGAAGAATACTTATCACAATGCAATTATTATGTACCAAACACATCTTACTGCTGAGCATCCACTTTTGAAAGGGCGCACGATGAAGCGCAGAGAGTCGCCTGTGGGTGGCTCTTTCGAAGGAAGGAAGGTCGAAACCTCTTTTATTCCTTCTTAACAAGAAGGAGGGGGACGGAAACAAGTAATAGAATAAAAAGGAGGGAGAATAGAATGCGTTAAGGCGTGTAGCGGTAAAGGCGCTCTTCCCTTTTACGTTTCCTTATATCTCATCTTGCTGAATTTGGCGAGCGAAAAAAAGTATTTTTGTTTTTCAGGCGTGGAGGGTTGGGCCTTGCCTGCAGCTTTTATAACTAACAGGGCCTGATTTGCCATGTCAGCAAGCATGGCAAATCAGGTGAAACCTACGGCCGAAAAGGCGGCAAATGAAAGAAAAAAAAAAGATTTTTTTGTCTTTCTCTGTTTGATTTTTTGACCTTTCGCCGTTTGTTTTCGTTACACTTTTGTTGTTCGCCTTGCAAACTAAATGAGGTGGGAGAGAACAAAGAAGCTTGCTTCTTTGTTCTCTGGAGTTCACTCCTCTTTTTGCGAAGTGGTTAGTAATGTATTGCATTTTCAGCTTAGTTCGACAGAGCAACAACTTTCTAAGTTGAAGGTCACGAGTTAAAATCCTATAGGATACTCGGCGTGCGCAATAGATATACCAACGGTACATGCATTTACTTCTTTAACTAGTTCATTGGAACAATCGAGGTTACACGCGTGAATTGACTGATTTATAACCTGAGTCCTGTGATCTTGGCTCAGCAGAGAGTCGAAGCTTACTTATGGGAGAGTGGCCGAGTGGTTAAAAGCAACAGATTGTAAATCTGCTGAAGGTTTTCTACGTAGGTTCGAATCCTGCCTCTCCCAATCAGAAATATACTTCGTATTCGAGAAGAAAAAAATGATTTTGGTTTTTGTGTTTGACCCTTCATGCAATTAATCAATTCCACTGCAATAGTTCCGCGAATTCAAAAAGTAATGACCAGAATGGCCGGCCCAATAGCAGATTCCACAGCAGCCATCGTTAAAGCAAATAGAGCGGATAATTGACCCATCATATCATCCAAATGAACCAGAAATACCAAGGAATTCAAATTGACTACAGGTAACATTAACTCAATCAGCGTTGGCATAATAGGAATATTTCTTTTATTCGGAAAAATTCCCCAAATACCCAAAAAAAAAGGAATCATAGAGAATGTTAAATAGTTGACTAGATCCATAATAAGAGTCTTTTTTTACCCGTGTCCAACACTACTTCAGCCTAGCAAATGAAGTCAGAGAAATTACTTCTTAATTTTCTCCGTGACACTACCTTTAATAGCACCTTGAAGCCCTTTAGAAACACCACCTCCCTTCAAGATGATGTGTCATTGTCTAATTTTTTTCACGCCGAGATTGATCCCAAATGTTTGGCATTTGTTCTAGTGTTGAAAGTCTGGTGACCCCATATATGTTCAAACATTTTCTCAGCGTTGTTATCTATTTGCTAGTCATTAAAAACAGAATCGTCCACTCAACGAAATACGAAAAACATAGAAAGTAGGCCCGTTTAGCCAAGGTAGGTAAAAGGGTACGTTACTGACTCATTTTGAAGTCTTTCCGCACCCAATCTTTTCCTTCGTTTGAGCCATTCTTCATAGAACAGTGAATAGGAACAAAAAAATGCGCGAGAAGTTTAATATTTAGAAGCAGGCGTATACCAGTATATAAACTAAATAAAAACTCATCTGCAACAAACATGCTTAAATGAGACAGCGCTACGAATATGATTCGATCAAATATTGAGTTCATTAATACATGATGAAATCTTAGAATAGATGCATATACATCTTAAAAAATTACGATCTTACTGTCAAAACCTTCATATTAAAGGTTTTGACGAACAATATTAAGGGTTTTGAGCTTTGATTCTTTTCACCTCCCTCTGTGGCGTTTTTTAATTAAGGTTGTTCTCCATGGTATTGTATGTAGCAGTCGCCCGTCGGCTCCTCCTTTCGACGAACCGTATCCTGTCGGCTGAGATAGTACTCGGACAGCTTAAGGGTTCGTTTCAGTTAGCTCTTCCTGAGAAAATAAGGTAGACTAAATGACGAGTTATCGTCCGCTCAGGAACAACACGCCTACATTTGCTGCTTATTGGCGCCATCTTCATTTTTAGATGCTTATTAATTTGTCTAAGAAACAAAAAACACAAACGCATATTTAATAATTATTAAAAAAAATATTCTGAGAAGAATCAAGATCAAATTTCATGTTACTTCATGGTGAACATGATCTGTCAGAATTTCTTCGATTCCCACATGAATATGCCAGAATAGCAAGATATTTAGCAGAATCAAAGTGGAAGCATTTGCTATAAAAATCATTACAATTAAAAAAGCAGCACTAATTCTTTAAAGAGGCCAATGCCCTAAGGTTTCTTTATGAGCCTTCATTGCTTTTCACTTTTTTCTTGGCTTTTGATGTCTGCCTCCCCTTCACGGAAGCGTGCGTAAAGTCGCCCGTCGGCTCCCCTTCATCGAACAGTATCCTGTCGGCTGAATAGTACTCGGACAGCTTGTGAGCTCGTCTTAGTTCTTTCTTTCTGAGATAAAGTAGACTTAATGACTAGTTTTCGTCGAACCGCTCAAGAATAAATAATGCGTCTGGTGGTAGTGACTCCAAACTCGTTTCGACCGTGACCGGTCTCGGCGGAGTCTTCTAGGCATTGATTGGGCTGTGGAGAGCGCAGCGTTCTCTTCTTCCAATGTTTGATTTCGGTGTTGTCCATAAATCTCCCTAGGGATGGTGCACATGTGGCGGGAATGGTCTACACTCGGCGTTCAACGCTTACAGCGACTGTATCAAAAATCTATCTTTTTTGTTTGCTTTCAGGGTTGCGTCCTAAGATGGCAACAGTCGAGACAAGACCAAGGTAAAAGGGCCCTTCCATCTACAGCGAGTTTGCTTGTTCTCTGCGTTTATGAAAACGAGAGGATCATATTCGATATAACTAAACGAGCTGCACAGAATAACATAAAAATTCCGGAAGTATACACTTTAGATCATTCTAGAAAAGAACCCAGATCCCGCAATGAATGACGAACTCCATCACTCGTGTAATAGCGCAACGCTAATGAAGTGAAATTGATTAAGCTTCAAATTAACCAATGTAAATAGAAAGTTAGGAAGAATACGTAGCAGTGGAATTGGTGAAAAGTCAGACTAAAGCCAATTTTACAAACAGCCAATTTGACAAAAAACAATACTAAACAAAACATAGTGGATAGAGTCGAGCTTCAGTCGGATCATTCACTCCCGCCAACTAAGTGCTCTACGAACCGTATGTGATAGTATCCAATCCGGCACACCAACTCTCCTTTCGTTTTCGATCCGCGCGCGTTGTATGGTAGAAGGCGGGCTCCAAGGAAATTTGTTGCGAACCGATGTCCAAGGAAGGCACCGATTATGCTCATGTATGATGCATAAAAATCAAGAATATAATGCGAATCCCGCCCGAAGTTTTACCAAAAGACCATCCGCCTCAGCGCTTCGCGCCTCTTTTTCACTTCGCCCTCGTGGGTGGGTGGCCTTGAATACATTTTCTTCCATTGGCTTTCAGAGAGTAAAACCTGCCACACCTGGCAAGTACATAAACCCCTTTGCCTTTTACTATTACTAGTGCTTTCCGTTCGCACGCTTTTTTGAAATTAGGTAAGTGCAAGTAAAGTCCTCTGACTCCCAACTCGGTGGAACAAAGAAAGTTATCGGTTGGATATCGCCGGTATCACCTGTGAGCTATATATAGCGCTTGAGATGTCGTTTAGTTCTCCGTCCTCAAAGAAATGGGTAATCCGTTTCCATGCAGAAAAACAAAAATTTTCTACCCCTAGCTGACGGCAGGCTGAAAGCATAACAGTGTTCGTTCGTGCGATTCCCCGCGTGCTTTTTTGCACTGGTTGGCTGTAAGGCAGGCTTCCCGAAGAGAACTCCGATTCTTCGGAACAGCTCCATCATCTCGTGGATTATCCGTCGTAAGCGCTAGCGGGCTCACGAGGATTCTCGGGCAGGCTGGTAAACTAGCCGACGATTTTCCCCTCACCGCTGCCTTTTGTGGCATGCTTCGCTCCTCTGCCAGGTAAGCCCCAGGCCCTTTGGGCGGGCAAAAGTTCCTTTGTAATTACAGGTAACTTAACAGCCGCCCCTAATAAAGCCTCAGAAATAATTCTGTGGATAATAGGAAAAGTAGAAGTAAGCTCTGGCTTATATAAATGGTAGGATGAGATGATAACGGTCGATTTATTTTCATTTTTTAATTGACTTTTATTCTGACTCAAGGTGACAGGATTTGAACCTATGACCCTCTGTACCCAAAACAGATGCGCTCCCAGACTGCGCTACACCTTGACTTATGTTTGTTCCCCAATAAATCTTCTATAAATCTCAGAATGTGATCGATCTACATGAAGCAGAATCGAAAAATTCCCGCCTACTTATTAGCAGCCAGTGTGGAAACGCCACTTTCGTCTCGCTCCGCTTCTTCCTTCGGCAAAATACCAAAATTTATTCCTCTCTTTTGACGTGTATGAGTGTTTCACTTTCTCCGAGACCGCTCAAGGCCGGAAGGCCAGAGTCAGTCCTTGTCCACCATTTTTATTAGCTAAATAGTACAATTACTATGTAATTGCATTATTCAGAAAGCATTCAGCGTCATATATGATAAATAATCTCTTACTTATGCGCATTTTTGTTATAATTCTATGATGAATAGAATAGCTTGTTTTCGTCTCCAGTCATGAATCGTCATAGATAAAGAAACACAGCTACGATCTACCATTACCATTCATCCGGCAGCCTTTAAACGCTATGGCTCATGAAAATCCTTTTTAGTCAGGCTGGTAGGAGCAGAAGCAACACGAAACTAGGCCTTGAATCTCATTCATTCATTGTAGATGATTTCCCGCTTCTCTGCTTCACCTATCATAGACTACATTATTTCTTAGAGCGTTAGCAAAGCTGCAAAGCGAATAGAGGAGGAAGGAAAAGCAAAAGGAAGCGCTATTTCATGCCATCGCCAAGAGGCAGAAAGAATACGAGGCAAAGCGAGCGTGTGTTAGATCATAAACAAGCTCAGCGCAAGCCGCCGCTTAAATAAATTGAATTTGAACAAAAATCCATTCTCTGTAAAGTCAGGAAAGTGGCCTTCGGCCCTTTATTCCTCCATTTTTTGTTTGTTTTGTTAAGAACTCTTATCCCTTTCCCTCCTTCCTAGAAAACAAGTTGCTGAAACAACACCAGTCACTAAGGGCATCGGAAATGATTAGTGTGCTTTATACTTTTCCATGGATGATAAAGCTTAATAGCGATCCAGTGACTATTTGGGTTGGGGTATTAAGAACTTAATGATCTCACCATTTTTTTTTTGAGGAGGAACATAATTCTGTATAGTAGGATGGATATAAAGCCGGCCAGTTATGTTCGTCTTCACCCCGCGCGCGGGATAACAACAGTCAGGCTATAGACTTAGCCTCAATGCTTATAGTAGGTTAAATTTGGTCTAAAAGATTATTCCTTTGGGAGCGCCAGTTTTAAGCTTCTTTCTGTTGACGCTGGCCGGCCGGAGGGCCTTTTTCTTGTTCTCCAGGCCTGTGATAGTACGCTATATATAGATTAAGCACTGCTTTAGCTATCACCTGTTCGCGCAAGCCTTTTGTACATGGCTGGCTCTCACAACATACATAGTAACCTGTGTTTTCAATTCATAAAATTACTAGGTCAAATTTAGTCGTATGCACACATTCTCGTGAGTCTAGCGGCTGTTTCTAGTGGATTTAACTTATCCCGATTCGTATGGTTTATCTAACATGCTGAAAGGTTTAAGCGCTATCGGAAGCTTTTATTTTTCGTTACAGCGGCCTCCTCATTGACAAAAACACGGCGGAGCCTGGCAACTCATCGTCAGTCAATGACAAGCGTGACGCTTGCCTTTATATATATGCTCTCGGCTAAAATCTGAGTACGATATGTTTTTCATTTTCACCAAAACTTGTACTTTTGTTCAGCTTGGTTCGGAATTGGGTCCGACCTTTGGCCTCGCTGCTTTGCACTATTTCTTATTACCCAGTTTGAGTTTTTGCCCAGAATCAATCAGGCTACACTCAAGCCAAATCTATGGCCTCCCTTTTCGGGCCAGTTACTGGGCCAAATTATTCATAAGCTGGAAGCAACAGCATTTTCAGTGGTTAGAGGAAGAGCTGCTCTGTACGAGCAAATTGAACAGTTTGCCCGGAATAATGGAATGGTTAACCAGCGAGGCTTTGCACGCTAGAGAACAACGCGAGGCTGAAAAAGCTCATTGAAGCGACTGCAAACAAAAGCGCTGCCTCTATAATCTAGACCCCTGTCTTCAGAAGCTCATCGCTGATGTGACGGCCTCCCACAGTGCAGCCGGAGCAAGAGCAGCAAGCGCGCGCCCCTTCTTCTGCCACAAGAATTAGAATATCTAACTTACTCCTATTTACTGTTCATAACCTTTTTGAATTTAAAGAGGCTACGAACGGATATTTTGCACGCTCGTGGCCGGCCGCTTTGCGGCCCTCGCGAATGGATGCTTGTTACGCACAATTCTGTTTATTGAAATAGATTTGTAATAAATAAACTAAAAACTGCTGTTTGCTTTATGGTTATATGAGCAAACCTTATAGAACTACAGGTTTTGTGTACTACACAAACGCAAAAATTAGACTAAAAATGGCCTTCAGCCTGTGCGTGCTTTCGGCGACAATATCTCAACAATACACTCATAACAGAACAAGCAAAAACGGACGATTACTTACATTTTATTAGCGATCAGTTTTTCTATTACATAGTGACAATTACATATATAATAACTTAGAAACAAAAACTTGTATTCGTTTATTATCTTTAAAAATTCCTTGTTATACGTGCTTACTGAAACATTATGTTTTTTCTATTTCTGTGAAGTTAGCATTTACTTCACCTACTGTTTATACATTTCCAAGCGTGGGCGCTAAACTTTGACTAATATTTGGAAATGATCTGTGTGACCCATTTTTGTTTGCGCTAGCTGCCTTCAGCTCTTTGGCTTCTAGGTTTCTTATTCCCTGACTTGGATCTCTCTGGGCTTTTGCTTGTGGGACAGAATGACACGAGGGACGCAGTGATGAACAATCAATCAATCGCCCGATGATTTTAGGGGGATCAAGCCCTACTAAAGTCTCGCGTACCAAACTTGAAACAAAAGGCGCGCGCCGAAATCATAGATAAATCAAAATGAATCATCACATATAATTTGTAATTATGATACTTGTTCAATTATTCTTTCGAAAGCCAACTTCTTTGAAGGCTGCTTGCAGCATCATATACAACAACGAATTCCCCCAATTGTTCGAAAGTTGCAGCATCATAAATTTCACATCATACAATTTCATATAAATAAATATTATTAATACCTTTAATAATTATTTGAAAGCCGCTTGCAGCATCATACAATTCCGTAGTAAAAAGAGCCAAAAGACGAGGCGCTTGGCAATTGGCCGGAGTTCTTCGGAGCAGCCGTCTTCCTCTGAGTCGTCTACTGCAACCGAGCCTCCTCAAGGCCCCCTTCCTAAATATCGCAGCAGCCATTAGACTAATGAGACGCATACTTGTTCAGGCTCTACTCCTTACTTTGTTGTTAGCTTGTTTTCGAATCAGGAGAATCAGAATCTACACAAGCCTTGCGGGTGAACACAGCCTCCCATTCGCTAAGGGCCGCCCGCCGCGGCCCGCGGCCACTTCTTGCTCACAACAAATGTAGTTGTAGCTTCTTTGCCAACTAGATGGAAAAGCTGACCCCACAGCGGCGATGCGCTTCGCCGCGCTTAGCGAAGAAGCCGCTATTGGTTTTGGCATAAACGAAGCCTTGGTACAAGAAAAAGAGGTAATTTTTTCGGTTTTTCCTAGGTGTTTTGCGCGCAAAATACATACGAGGCCGCCGAAGGTACAGCTTCCTTTTCAAGACAAAACTTTGCGTGCCTTTTTTTCCAGATTGAAGCCATAGGCTAGTTTTCTAAGAAGGTTGTTACCATAGCCGGCGGCCCGCGCGCGGGCGGACAGTCTTGCTTTTGTTAACTTAGGCTCGGTACAAAAAAATTTGGCCTTTAACCTCCCTCTAACCTTAAGCTGGAAGCCTTAAGGAGGAAGGAGTCCGACGGGGCGGCGGCAGATGCCGGCTCTTCTAGCCCCAGCCTATTTCTAGCTTCGGCGGCTTCTAGCCTTAAACATCCCGCCTTGCTTGCAATTGCCCTAGTACGTTATTACTGAAACTAATGGAACAAACACGCATGTTAAACCAAAAAAGCAATTGGCTTGCAAACAAGAGGCGAAGTTCTTCCTCTTCCATGAAAGCCAAAACTGACTTTGTGGCGTACTCTAAGAACCAAGCCCTGAAGTAGGCCAAGCATCATAGAAAAGAAGAAATCATCCTAGATAATAAATGAATCATAGGGAAATAAAAAAGCAGGCGATAGATAAGCAGACCAGAATAAACATATCCTTCTTCTTCGGCCTCCAAAGCGTTTATGATGTTTGCGAGATAGAGTGGTGACTCGT